TGAGACCCATATATTAATATGACCAATGTCTAACAAACAATATCAGTGGGTAGAACAGCATCGAACGGAAAGAAGAGTACCAAACCTTTCTTTTTAAAAAAGAGTACCAAACCTTTCTTTTTATTGAAAGGTTTGGTATTGTCTTTTCGGCGATTGGGACGAACTAATGATCAGAGTCTTATCCATCTATAAAGGTCACTTCGGCAGCGGCCAAATCTAGAGGGAAATTGTGAGCGTTACGTTCGTGCATAACTTCCATACCAAGATTCGCGCGATTGATGATATCAGCCCAAGTGTTAATTACACGACCTTGACCGTCAACTACAGATTGATTGAAATTGAATCCATTTAAGTTGAAAGCCATAGTGCTAATACCCAGAGCAGTAAACCAGATACCTACTACGGGCCAAACAGCTAAGAAGAAATGTAAAGAGCGAGAGTTGTTAAAACTAGCATATTGGAAGATCAATCGGCCAAAATAACCATGAGCAGCTACGATATTGTAGGTTTCTCCCTCTTGACCAAATTTGTAACCCGCATTAGCAGACTCATTCTCGGTAGTTTCCCTGATCAAACTGGAGGTTACCAAAGAACCATGCATAGCACTGAATAGAGAGCCGCCGAATACGCCAGCTACACCTAACATGTGGAATGGATGCATAAGAATGTTGTGCTCAGCCTGGAATACGATCATGAAGTTGAAAGTACCAGATATTCCTAGAGGCATACCGTCGGAGAAGCTCCCTTGACCAATGGGGTAGATCAAGAAAACAGCAGTAGCAGCTGCGACAGGAGCTGAATATGCAACAGCAATCCAAGGGCGCATACCTAGACGGAAGCTAAGTTCCCACTCACGACCCATGTAGCAAGCTACACCAAGTAAGAAATGCAGAACAATTAGCTCGTAGGGACCACCGTTGTATAGCCATTCATCGACGGAAGCTGCTTCCCAAATAGGATAAAGGTGTAAACCAATAGCCGCAGAGGTGGGAATAATAGCACCGGAGATAATATTATTTCCATAAAGAAGAGAACCGGAAACAGGCTCACGAATACCATCAATATCTACTGGGGGAGCCGCGATGAAAGCGATGATGAATACAGAAGTTGCGGTCAATAGGGTAGGGATCATCAAAACACCGAACCATCCGATGTAAAGACGGTTTTCAGTGCTAGTAATCCAGTCGCAGAAGCGACCCCATAGGCTTGCGCTTTCGCGTCTTTCTAAAATTGCAGTCATGGTTGGTTAAACTCGGTTTATGTAATTATCAGAAGCTCCCAAGCATACATATGAAGCTTGTTATTTAACAGTATAGTATGACTCATATATCTATGTCAACCGAGGTTCTAGATCAATTCAGTATAGTAATTTACAAATAAGGGAATATTAAAAGAGATATTGATCTATCTTCAATTTTCAATTTATGTACCTCATAGATGCCATAGATTTCGTATATATATATATATATACATATTATCTACTTCGTCACATTCCTTATTTACAATTTCATAAATAGTAGATTGGAATGAAAATAATCCATTAATACTAAATTATTCACTGCGGTAAAGTGCAATGCAATTTAGAAATGGAATGAACCCTTGAGATGAATTCGGTGTGAGATTTTATTTCTCGTGAATAAGAATATGAAGATCAATTCGATTGGATCCAAGGAAAAAGTAGCTAGAGATACCTATGGGAATTGGATCCGATCCATCTGGGTTGCCCGGGACTCGAACCCGGAACTCGTCGGATGGAGTGGATGATCTCCTCCTTCAATAGGAGGAAAAAATCTCTCCCCAAACCGTGCTTGCAATTTTCATTGCACACGGCTTTCTCTATGTATCTATTTCGTAATCATCTTAATTCCCGGAAAAAAAAAAAAAATAGATTGTGGATCGATTCTATTCTGGCAATTGCTCAATGAACATTTCATCGGTCGAATGGGGTTTCTACTTGTAGATTTTGTTTATTCCGCCAGGAATTAACAAAAAGGATTTCTTTGGAGAATATCTGAATGCCAAATTCGTTCTCTCTGTGAACGGGTCTTTGAGAAAGACAAAGAGATCAATTCTCGTTCTTTTGGAGATGATTTCGTGAATAGTTCTGAACCGAATCTTTCCTGAACTACGCGTATCGCACTTTTATGTTTACAGGCTAAAGTTTTAGCACATGGAAGTCGAAGTATATACTTCATACGATATAAACCATCTTTCTTTGAGGATCCACTGTAATAATGTAAGATGTTTCTCCAAATTCGATCAAATCGATGGAGGATATTGTCATCTGTTAGACCAGTCCAGGCCAATCTACCAGTTGGCCGCCCTGAGATATCACAAAACCTTTCTTTAGCTAAATATCCAATCAAAAGTGTAGTTGGAGCTATTGGATCGAATTCCTTGGTAATGGGATCGGTAATGAATGAATCATCCAGCATTTTTATCTTAACCACGAAAGTCTTCATTTGGACGCTAAATAAATAGCCCAGGAAAGAAAAACAATTCTTGGATAATTCATCGATAGATATCCGATATGGTTGGGACCGGAGATGAAAATGACACTGCCAAAAATTTGTAAGATGATATCTCCATTTTTTCACTAGAAGGTAAGTACCCCTCAGAGCTATAAGAAATCTTTCTCTATCTTTCACATAATGAATGGAAGGATCCTTCAAAAACCAGATACTTTTTTTCAAATCTTTAATAGATTTATGAGAAAATATGACAATATGCTCGATCTTTCTATAAAAAGTAGTTCGCTCTAGAAAAGCTCCATAGGACAATGATCGTGAATAAGAAAATCGTTTCCAAAGGGGAACTAAAAGAGATTCACATTCATAGACATAATAATTCCACAGGAACAGGGATAACCTTGTCTTTTCTTTCGAAGCGATGAGAATCAATTGATCCAAATTCTCCGAAAGAATAAGATTTCGATGTTCGTGGAGAACAGATCGTAATGAGTGTAAAGAAGGGGCATCTTGGATCCAGTAACGAAAAGTTCGAACCAAAATTTCCGGATGAGTAGAGTGGGGTATTCGTATATCTAAGAGAAAATTGGAATGTGGAATTTTGTCTTCCATAAAAGGGAATATGGAATGGATGGACCGGAAACTATTCCATTCATTCATTCCTTCTAGATAATGTTTCGATTGGATTGAGAAGGTAACTTCTAGAACCACTGTCAAACCTTCTAGTACCAATTCGGAATAGAAATTACTGTTGTGACCAACTAATTTATTTTTATTTTGGTTGTAATTTCCAAATGAAACAATTGAACCATTCTGTTGACGTATCCGACTAATTAAACGTTTTACAGTTAGGAAACTGAATCGATCATTGTAACTTGAATTTTCCATCGATTCGAAGGAACTTGATCTACTTAAATAATGATCATAAGCAATTGCGTAAAGATTTTCTTGAAAAAGGAGTGGATATAGAAAACGCCGCTGCCGGAATGTATCTTCCTTTCCATTTCTTCGAAACTTATCCATTTTCAATAAAACCTCGGCTATGGCCCTCATGAGAGTGACCTCTTGGGTTACAAAATAATACATGGTGCGATCCATCCGGTCAAGACAAGATAGATAATGATCCATCTGAGAGATAGAGATCCTATTCAATGGATCTTCTATCTAAAAATCTCACATGAGAGATAATGAAAATCCTTTCTCTTAGCGACCTGATCGCTCTCCTGACTTTGGAATGAATTGACACGGTCAGTATACCATTTCTCCTACACATTCGTACTCGAGTACTTAGGACTCATTCAGGGCGGATAAATCCCTAATCGTATTCATAAGAAAAACCTCCCCCATATAGATGGACACTGATATGCTCTTAACTCCTGATCAGTAAAGGGGATTCCTCATCTAAATGAAGAACAGAAGCTCGTTCCTCTGGTTTTCCCTATGATTTAGGCCATTTAGCTCTATCCATTGACTCACCTGACTTAACCGCGAATTGATTCAATCCTATTTCACAATTATCACATTGAAATGGATGAGCATATCACACATCCATCTATGCATATGATATACGTTTCCCATCCATTTGATTCCTTGGATGAGATTTGGTTCTGATCGGATACGATCAGATCAAGTCTCATCAAGATCATTTATTTGAACGACATGCTGTTTTTTCCATTCATTTCCCTTCCAGGATCAGTCATAGTCTCACAACTTTACCGAAAGTATGGACGAATTTGTTACTCCATATAAATGTGTAAAAGATATTAGTCGCACTTAAAAGCCGAGTACTCTGCCATTGAGTTAGCAACCCATATTAGGATATAGATGTGATCGAAGTCGAATACGGAGTTATAAAATAAATACGAAGTTCTCAAATATCAAATACGAAAGAAAATAAATTGAATAATCGTTGAATGAGGGAAACAAAAACCTATGTGAATGTCTAGGTTAATGATTAACTCGTTCATTCATATGTATCTATATATACGTAGATTTTTATCTACCATTTACGGATCAAGCCATTTATCCAAATGGGGTTATTTTTGATCCGTCGACCAAATCATCATTAAAATTTGGAAGAACCATTAACGAACTGGTGAACCCAAGAAGGAAGGATCTATATTTCCATATGAACGGATTATATCGGCACAATATATCATTGTCAATCCCGGAATATTGTAGAGAAATTAATTGTTGGATTAGCAGGACGGGCGCATTGAGAAGAGATCTTGGCTTGGGCTTATTCACAATAAGGACAACGAATTAGACCGTCCCGTTCATTATGAAAATTTGTACAGAATAAGGAGCTCCAAAATTAAAATTTTGGAAGCTCCTCATTTTATCGATCTAATTATTCTCTCTATCAACTCAATCTTTCATCCATCTAGATAAAAAGATTTTCATATTCGTCATCTTCATATAAGATCGCATGGGAACAGGAATGACTAAATGAATATATAATACAAAAAATAGAAATGGATGGTGAAAAAACAATTGCACAAAGCTAAATATTGGATCCATTCCTTTCCCTAAAGATTGGTCTGAAATTTTTGAAATATCCCTGCCTTCTCCAAAATATCATGAACGGTTTCTGTAGGTTGAGCCCCTTTCTCAAGAAAATGTAGAATAGCAGGAACATTTGAATAAGTTTGATCCTTCATTGGATCGTAAAAACCCACTTCCTGAAGAGCTTTTCCTTCTCTTCGAGATTCAACGTTAATTGCAACAATTCGATAAGTAGCTAATTGGGATAGGTAGGCTATAATCCCCCCCCCTGGAAAACGTATATGAAGCTTTTTCCTCATACGGCTCGAGCAATAAGAATTTTGATAAGATTCATATATCTTTCTACTATAGATCTATGTCTATCTATCTATATAGATAGATAGGCTATATGAACTTAGTACTTTTCCTTCTCAAAAAGGAAAAAAAAAAGAAATAATTCATACTCATAGCTCAAGTATGCTTAGGTAATGCTCAACCATCATAAAATCCTATTCCTCCACTTTTTGAGCCGTCTTTCCCCTATTTTTTTTTTTTTTTTTTTTTTTTTTCATGTTTAATCTATCTCGATCTCTCATTTTTATCGAATCGTTTGAACAATCATAAAATAGGATTTTCTTGTTCTGAGATCGATCATCTTTTAATCATTAGGTCTGAGCCTTATCTTGCTTCGGTGGTCTCCAATCTTTTTAGAATGACAGCAACGTACATTTTGCTATTTGTCCACGTTGAGCAATCATATGAATGATTGATCCTTATATGATCGAATCTATTTCTTATTGAAATATTCCTACCCATCATAATCGGTAATTGTTTACCTGTTCCGATTCAACCATTCTGATTTCGTAAATCAATGTGGACTTACAAAGTCGTTATAGCTCATTTATCTACACTGACCTTAGATTCTGTCCCCTGATCAATGAATGAATTAATACTTACTGCTCAAGCTCCGTCATGTAATATTTATATTTTCCTTTTCTTTCCCCTATTTTTTTTTTTCTCCCAAAGAAAAGCAGGAATAAAATGAAAAAAAATGTTGAACTACGAGCATCTCCATTCGGATATGAAATGGCGGATATATTAATCCACGGAACCGATCATGTCGTTCAAGTCGCACGTTGCTTTCTACCACATCGTTTTAAACGAAGTTTTACCATAAGATTCCTGATCTAAAAATTCATATATAATTATGAATAGTCATTAATGAAATTGATACGATAGGAACAGGGATCGAATTCGATTCACTCCTATTGGATAAATAGAAGAAATTTATTGTACAAGTACAAATGGAATAGATTTACGGAATGACATAAATTAATCATCCTAGCTAGATACCTAACACTTCTCTGGCTGCATAGATTACTTCGGTAGTAATGTTCACAATGCCCTTTTGTTGTGCGAATTTCTCGATATTTCTTTCGACTTTGTTCCTAACAAAGTGGGGAATTTTACTTAGTTCTCGTCGACTTTCAGGATCCCAAATCAGGCCTATACCCGTGGATAGTGATCTAGTCATTATTTCTTTAGTATCATGACCACCAAAAATATCTAGAAGATGATCTTCCATACCCAGGGCGAATGAGTTATAAACTGGATCAGCTATTTGATTAGTACCTTCGTAACCCAGAAAGGGTCGATACCCCAAAGGAAAACTTTGGATATGAACTGGTGAAGAAATAACTCCACAAGGAATATCGAGACGTTTACCAATATGACGTTCCATTTGAGTACCAAATATTGCAGATGGTTCTACACGAGCGATCATATCTCCCACTTCAGTATGATCATCTGTGATGAGTATTTTATCACAGAAATCTTGAATTTGCTCTTTGAACCATTCTGCATCATGTTTACAATAAGTACCTGTACAACTCACACGAATTCCCATCTCTCGAATAGATATCTTAGTAATTGAAGCAGCATGGGTTGCATCGCCGAAAACGACTGTTTCTTTCCCCGTCAAATTCTGACAATCGATAGATCTCGAGAACCGAGCAGCTCGGGAAACAAATCGGGTTTGTCCATCAATGTAGGGTTCGTAATCAACCTTTTTATTCGATGAAATGGGAGCCAAGGTATTAACATTTCTATGGATCTGTTGGATGCATTCGGCCATATCTACAGCTCCCATGGGAGTTGTGGATACATAAGGCATTCCGAATTCATTCTCCAGATACATCGCTGTCATTAAGCCCACTTCACGATAAGGAACTAAATTGAACCAAGCTCTTGGTAGATTTATAAGATCTTTTACAGATCCTCCTTCAGGAATCACTTGATTAATCTTGATGTCCAGATCTCTTAATAAACGTCTCAATTCACGGCAATCATGTTGATTGTGAAAGCCCAATGTGAAAATCCCAATTATATTTGCAGAAGGTACATCTGTTACGGATTGATCCAATGTTTCTTGTCCGTGAGATCTATCCAAATAATATTTAACCACTTGTTCCAAAGTTCTATCTGCCGCCTGAAGTTCGTTCACTCGATAATGATCTATATTTGCAAAAATTACGTCGGAATCAGAAATTCTGGATGCTTTGTTCGCGAAGTTTTGCAAATCCTCTTGCAAGATACTAGAGGTACATGTAGGCGTCAATATGATCAGATCGGGACGTTCCTCTTTATCTTTTCGGAGAATATTCTCAACAACTTTTTCTCGAGATCCACGTGCTAGTACGTGGCGATCTACTATACTAATAGTTACAGGAGCAAAATCTCTTTCGCGTTCTAACATAGAACGCATTACATTGAAATAATCATCTCCTAGAGGAGCATGCATAATGGCATGGACATTTTTAAAAGAACTAGCTACTCGTAAGGTTCCAATATGAGCAGGACCAGCATACATCCAATAGGCTAATCTCATGGATCAGAGTTTCTCTCAAATTGATCTGTGTTCCCACCCTACATCACAGAGATATCCCTTGCCATGTCTGTCTCATGGGAGACACATTCCCTTTTTATAAGTATCGTATATGCAATGATGAGAAATCAAAAGTGAAGATCCGATTTCATCGGATTTACCATTTCTCTACTTATCCTTTCTCTTTCGACAAAGAGATAGCAATATTTGTTTCAATGAAATGAGTCTGGGACGGAAGGATTCGAACCTCCGAATAACAGGACCAAAACCCGCTGCCTTACCGCTTGGCCACGCCCCATTTCCATCCGATGCTCCGCATTCATATATGTGTTAGTGAATACTAATATTCAGTATTTCGTCAACCTATTAAACAGAGTGTTTGGATCAAATAAAAATAGGTTCGTATCAATCGGGAAAATGATCCAATAGGTTATTGATAGGATTAAGCATAATAGAAAAAAAAAAAAAAAAAAAAAAATATCTATTTCATTGGTCATTATCTATCGAATCAGGTAAAATATTTTGTAAAAAACGATCTCTTCCGACCCGAAAGATCTATAATCAGACTCGCCGAATAGCTTCAATTGATCGACGAGATGCTTTTTGGGGCGTCATATTACATAATGTTTGAATATAAAGAATATAAATCGGAGAATATAAATGCCAGCTATGTCTAATATCTGTCTAGATGATGCCCTTCATTTGAATGATCTATTTCTGGCCAAATTACCCGAGGCTTATGCTATTTTTGATCCAGTTGTAGATGTAATGCCAATTATCCCTGTGTTCTTTTTTCTCTTAGCCTTTGTTTGGCAAGCTGCTGTAAGTTTCCGATAATATTCGAAAGTTTCAATCCTTTACAAAGAAGAATGAAAAATTCACTCGATTCAAAACGAATCATGGTTCAATAGTTCCCATATAGTAAAAATTCTTGGATTGCCATCATTGATTAAGAGGTTCTTTTATCACCCCCACTCTTCTTTTATCACCCCCACTCTTTTGTTCTGCTCATTTTGTGGGGCAGAGGTTCTCTTCTGGTTCCCTCCCAACGATACCAGATCTAAATCTTTCTGAATTAGAAACCCTTGTATTCATCTTAGTCGATTTAAATCTCATCGCAAGCCCGGTTCGAGCTATTTTTTTATCTTTATGTAAACGACATATTCCCATTGGAGAAATATCCGTTACATCTATGGAATAGAACGAGTATAAATGGGAATTCACAATCTATTTCTTTCCATAATTTTTCTCTGTTGAACAATTGAGTCTATTTATTTTATTACTTGAGAACTCTTCGGATAAATGGCAGAGCGGTTGATTGCAACAGTCCCGAATTTGTTCCAACCCAAAAACAGTTAGGTAAATAAGGATTCAAATCCCTATCTTTCCATTCAATCCCAAGTGGGGAAGAGAGAGGAAAGAACAAAAAGTTTAAGAACAAGGAATGAAATTATCCATCTTCTTTCAAATTGATCTTCACACATGACTTGTAGATCCAAACAATTCCGTTATTCATAATAGAATATTATTCCTTGGTATTAAAGTATAAATATGTGGTACGAAGATTGACGATCTATTTTGTTACACTTCTAATAATGATCCCGGAGATTACGTAATGTTTACTCTTAAGTTGTTCGTTTACACAGTAGTGATATTTTTCGTTTCTCTCTTTATTTTTGGATTTCTATCGAACGATCCTGGACGTAATCCTGGACGTAAAGAATAATTCTTTTTCTTCTTCCGGAGAGATTGAAAATCTATCTCTTCCATAGGAAGATCTGGAATCTGCTGATTTGTAGGATGAATCTCAAGTTATTGAACGGAGAGAGAGGGATTCGAACCCTCGGTACGAATAGCTCGTACAATGGATTAGCAATCCACCGCTTTGGTCCGCTCAGCCATCTCTCCGAATTATGAAAAAGCAGTTTGTGCTTAGCACGATACTAGAGTGAAGATCTATACCATATAAGTATGTACAAATTGTATCAGTAATATGATCGATATAGCAATTTTTCGGATAAGGACCAACATTTCCGAAGAGAAAATAGTCTTGTTCATTTCGTCCGAAATGATTCTTCACTTTACCTGGCCTGGCCAGCCAGATACTGGCCAGGCCCTTCTTTTCTATAAGTAAGAAGAATCGAACGAATCATTGATACAGTGCTTCACCTAGTCTGAAAGTTAAAATACTTGTTGTCAAAGCAGCAATAAGAGCTATCGAAATTTGACTCTCTGATATCGATGTCATCTCTTCATTCCCTCTCCAATCATTCTTTAAATAGAAGAGTTAAACGGATTAGTCCATTTTTTTTTTTTTTTCTAGTATCGGGCTTTCTCCAAATTCTATGGATATTTTGGTACATGAATGGGCTCTCTCATGAGTAGGCTTTTATTTATTTTAACGATCTCCGCTGCTTGGGGCTATAGCTATGGATGTTCCTGATTTTAACTGAACAGATCCCATGGGATCCAGAATAAAAAGATGGAAAGAGAGAGAAAATAGAAAGAAGAAAAAGGATTGTGGAAAGTGATTGATCTTGACAAAATTTTATTCATTTATCAATTCGATAGAATCGAAGGGGTTTAAACAGAATGAATCTAGAGGTTCTTGCACAGCTTACTGTTCTGACCCTGATAGTCATATCAGGTCCATTAGTAATAGCCTTATTAGCAGTTCGCAAAGGTAACTTGTAATTACAATAAGCCATCTCCGAGAATGAAATACTATTTTATCAAGTATTGAATCTCCGGGGGTGGAGATCCAGGGATGGAATGATAGGGACTTCCATTAGAGATTAAGAACTCCTTCCCGTTGGACAAAAGATCGATCCGTATGTTACAATTGAATTGTGGCGGGTATAGTTTAGTGGTAAAAGTGTGATTCGTTCCATTACCAACTTGAATAGTTGAAGGATCTTTCAATTCGATCCATGTTCCGATCGATAGCTTTATTTCTAGATGGGTTCAAATCCTTTCCTATCAATGCCGTGGCTAGGAATAGCATACATTCTCGTAATTCGGGTGGAATGAGAGAAAAGAACGCACTTTCAATTCCAAGACGGCGAAGCAGAATGTTTTCGGGATTAGATCGATCTATTTAATTTGATCAGTCACAAATCCATGGATGGAAATCCAGAGATATCTCTTTTCTTCATCGTAACTAGATCTTCAACTTACAGGGAAAATAAGTTGGAGCCAAATAGCTATAGAACGATGACTTTAGTTTACTGAGGTCACCGGCATTTTGTTCGAGCTCGGTGGGAACTCTTTTCCTGAAGATTGGAGCCAGTAGAAATAGAGAACGAGGTAACTAGAAAGATTTTTTTATTGAAATATTGAAGCTTTCCAATTTTCTCTTTCTAGAAGGATCATCTATGAAGTGAGTAGGTATTTCACATTTCAGGTCCATTCACGTATGAGAACTAACATAGATGTTATGGATTCAATTCATAGAACAATTCAGATTTGATGGGAAAGGAGAGGATAAAAGAGAGAGGATAGGAGGAACAGAAATAAGATCCGGATTCAATCTTTTTTCCTAAAGATTTGATCTAAGTATTCCTCTTCTTCATATCCCTTTCACTCTATCCCCCATGAAGGAGCCGAATGAAACGAAACTTTCACGTTCGGTTCTGAATTAGAGGTGTTGAAGATTGGGAATTAACGCCGACTATAACCCCTAGCCTTCCAAGCTAACGATGCGGGTTCGATTCCCGCTACCCGCTCATATTACTTATTCAAGATATATCAATTGTTTCCGTGGACAATTTCTCATTCGAAATGAATTTTCCATTTCCATATGACATATACTCTATTCTTTACAGAATCCCATCGTGGACGGATGAATTTGTCCACGATAAAGTATCCCTTACGGGTAAGAAAAAACAAGGTAAAAAAAAAAAAAAGAAAGGAGAAGAATAAAAAGCGTCCATCGTCTAATGGATAGGACAGGGGTCTTCTAAACCTCCGGTATAGGTTCAAATCCTATTGGACGTAATCTTTCTCAATTGCTCCAATTGCTGCGCTCAGAAATGTACTGAAATACGTTCTTCAACTCTTCTCCTTGCCCTGAACGGCCCCACTAAAATGTCTAATATTCATTTCTGTTCTCGAAGTGAAAAAAGTTCGATATGTTCCTGAATAGCCTCTTTCAAAAGGGCTTCTGCTTGTTCCGTGAATGCCCTAGTAGAGCGTATAATTTCTCCAAACTGAGGTTTATTAGTTATTAAATACTCGCGTAACTGAACGAGAAATTTTCTCACCTGTACGATCTCTAATATATCTAGATATCCATTTGCTCCAGCATAAATAGTAGCTATTTGTTCTTCCACTGTCAAGGGAGCTGATTGAGATTGTTTGAGCAACTCACGTAATCGTTGACCTCTTGCCAATTGATTTTGAGTAGCTCTATCAAGATCAGAAGCGAATTGTGCAAAGGCTTCTAACTCTGCAAATTGAGCTAACTCTAATTTCAATTTTCCAGCTACTTGTTTCATAGCTTTAATCTGAGCTGCGGATCCTACTCTAGATACAGAAATACCCACATTAATTGCGGGTCTGATCCCGGCATTAAATAGATCAGCCGATAAGAATATTTGTCCATCGGTAATAGAAATTACATTAGTGGGAATATAAGCCGAAACATCCCCTGCTTGGGTTTCGACTATCGGTAAAGCAGTCATGCTCCCTTCACCTAACTGAGAACTTAATTTAGCTGCTCTTTCCAAAAGACGAGAATGCAAATAGAAAACATCTCCTGGATAAGCTTCCCGACCAGGTGGTCTTCTCAATAGAAGAGACATTTGTCGATAAGCTCGTGCCTGTTTGGAAAGATCATCATAAATTATTAAAGTATGTTGTTCCTTATACATGAAGTATTCGGCTAGAGCTGCCCCTGTATAAGGAGCGAGATATTGTAATGTAGCGGGAGAATCTGCAGTTTCTGCCACCACAATGGTGTATTCCATTGCGCCACGTTCTTGGAATGTATTAACTACCTGAGCCACGGAAGAGGCTTTTTGACCAATAGCTACATAGACACATATTACATCTTGGCCCTTTTGATTTATAATGGTATCTGTAGCTACTGCTGTTTTACCTGTCTGCCTGTCTCCAATAATTAATTCTCGCTGACCGCGCCCTATAGGGATCATGGAATCAATAGCAATAAGCCCCGTTTGAAGAGGTTCATATACGGAACGTCTTGAAATAATACCTGGAGCAGGAGATTCGATCGATCTAGATTCGGAAGCTGTAATTTTACCTCTGCCATCAATAGGTTGAGCTAGAGCATTTACAACACGACCCGAATAAGCATCACTTACTGGTATCTGAGCAATTTTTCCAGTTGCTCTTACGGAACTGCCTTCTTGTATCATCAAACCATCACCCATTAATACAGCTCCAACATTATTTGATTCTAGATTCAGAGCAATGCCTACTGTACCATCCTCAAATTCCACTAATTCACCTGCCATTACTTCATCAAGACCATGGATACGAGCAATACCATCTCCTACTTGAAGTACGATGCCAATATTAACAACTTCTACTTCTTGGTTATATTGCTTGATCTGTTTACGGATAATACTACTAATTTCGTCGGGTCGAATGGTTACCATTAGCGTCTATTAATTATCTTCTGAAAAATGAGACCTATAAAATAAAGGCTAATCAGTTGTGTTTTTTCATGGCTCTAAGCATGCTGATATTATGATCGATCGTACGTAAATGTAACTCGTTATTCAAACGACTATTCAGAGTTCCCAAAGCTCTTCGTAAAGCTTGGCGAGAAATTTGTTGTCGGACCTGGTCAATTGCTCTTTGTTGTTCGAAGTTAACGGTCTCGTTTTTAGAATCCTCTAATCGTTCCAAATTTTCATGAGCAGCATTGATCAGATCCTCTTTTTCTCGTTCTATTTGAGAGTATCCATTTACCTGGATCTCATCCGCTCTCATTTCTACTTCTCGTAAGCGAGCCCGAGCTTTTTCGAGCTGATCAGTAGCTCCCTTGTATAGCTCTTCCGAATCACGAATAGTACTCAATATTTTCTGTTTACGGTCATCTAATAAATTACTTAATGAAAGTAGATCATCTATCCATGAATTTCACGAATTCATGATCTCTTCCCAAACCGAACATGAACCTTTCGATTCATTCGGCTCTCCCGCTCAGTTCTGGCATATCGATCTCCTTTTTTTACCGAGCCTGCCCTTTCCGTTCATATTCTGTAAAATTTAGATAGAATCTAGAGGGCTCCTCCGACCAGAGGAATTTTCAATTGTCGGCAAAGTTGTTCTTTCCTTTTCCTTCTTCTCTTTCTTCTTATTCTCTCTTTTTTCCTTCCTCTTTCATTCGTATTTCTCCTTTTTTCCTTTTTTCAAATAATCATTTTTTTTCTGCGTAGGTTGTCGGTTCAGCATTTAACCCAAAATTGGATAGGAGATTATGACCATTTCCATCAGTGGATGGATCAAATAATTCCATTGATATGAATGTTATATATCGGATCAATCTCCAACTATGCCTTTTTAACCCATCTCATATTGACACAGTGGTGGAAAGAGTACCCAGTTGTGCTTGGACTTCAAGCAGTTTAGCTTTAACCATTTCAATGTCTTCTCTTATCGATTAGTGGAAACTAAAAGTTCATTTCCCGATCAATTACGAAATGCTATAGTTCTTCCATATTCTCCATTTAGAAGTAATTCGTTGAGATCATGCACTTTACTATCGTGCAGCTGGTTGGATTCAACCATATTATTCAAATAAACAACTCGCACACACTCCCTTTCCGAAATAGATCAGTACACCGAGCACCACGCTTAGATTTATTAGATTTGTTCCTAAAATATTGGTATTCAACCCGAAACCTCCAGCAGGAGGCCAATAACCCAAGGAAAAGGAAAAATCAGTCCCATTTATCATATGCTCTCCCCTTATAGATAGGGCTATTAAAGTTTTACAGAATTCTTCTCTCACTCAACTCTATCTCCTGTTCCAGTTCCAGATAGGGATATTTCGGGGGACCTATTCAGTCCCAGGTCCCGTGTTTATAGGGGTAGTATAAAATACTTTGTTCGTTCCACTTCCTGTCACAAAAGTCAGGAATATTTCCGGCTAAACTAGGTATAGGGAGAGAACTGATCTTTATTCCTTGGATCAGCCCCTCCCCAAAAAGATCGACTGAACAAAGAAATTATGTAATAATAACGATAATGACAAGGGGTACAGATCTTTCAGCGATTACGGGATCAAACAAAGGGATTTGCAAATAGAAGTGCTAACGCTACAACTAGTCCATAAATAGTTAGAGCTTCCATAAAAGCTAAACTTAACAGTAAGGTACCTCGTATTTTACCCTCTGCTTCTGGTTGTCTCGCAATACCCTCTACGGCTTGGCCCGCAGCAGTGCCTTGACCAACACCAGGTCCGATAGAAGCGAGGCCTACAGCTAATCCAGCAGCAATAACGGAAGCAGCAGGAATCAAGGGATTCATGGTAATCTCCTCTTACTAAGGTTGAGAAATGGTTAATAGTGCGGCAATTTCATCTATTGACTGCTCACCAATAGTTCAATTATATAACAATTCAGCTGGAACGACTAAGAACTCGAGGTGTTCCTTATTCAAATATCAAAGTGATTATATCCTCGAAGGAGGAAAACTTTTTTTTTTTTTTTTATGCGCTACCCCTATACAAATATTTCTTCTTATATCCAAAATAGACGCAGATTTTTATTCACTAAAGGAATGTAATGTACCGTCTCGATAAGTAATTCTATATCACATCCCTATATGAGATCTTAATCATTCGTATCACGTATACATGGATAGATATCTATTTATATATATATAAATAGATAGATTTGACCAATTAATGGAATTAGTAGTTCACTGATCATAATTCTTATTACTATGACCGAGCAATCGAATCTTCAATTGACCGGGTATACAGGTATAACAAGAATAAAAAGAACAGGGATATATATATATCATTGAAAGCGAAATCCTATAAAAAATTATACCAAAGAACATTCCGCATCACTTTCGCTCTTAACATACATCTTGAGTTATCTATAGGTTAGGGCGAGATTCGTAAAATCTTCTGTCCGATCGGAAAGTGATTTAATGATGACCCTCCATAGATTCACCTATATAAGCTGCGGCTAAAGTTGCAAAGATCAGAGCTTGAATAGCGCTTGTAAATAATCCCAGAAACATCACAGGTATAGGAACCACCAGAGGTACTAGAGAAACAAGAACAGCAACTACCAGTTCGTCAGCTAATATATTACCAAAAAGTCGAAAACTAAGTGATAAGGGTTTCGTGAAATCCTCTAATATATTGATCGGTAAAAGTACTGGGGTTGGTTGAATATATTTACCAAAATAACCTAACCCCTTTTTTGCAAGACCTGCATAGAAATATGCTACTGACGTGAGCAAAGCTAAAGCAACAGTAGTATTAATATCATTTGTAGGTGCAGCTAGCTCCCCATGAGGTAATTGGATTATTTTCCAGGGGAGAAGAGCACCTGACCAGTTAGAAACAAGAATAAATAAGAACATAGTTCCGATAAAAGGGACCCAGGGGCCATATTCTTCTTCCCCAATCTGAGTTCTGGTCAGGTCCCGGACAAATCCAAGGACATATTCAACAAAATTTTGACCACCAGTCGGAATGGTTTGTGGATCTCGAACAGCTATAGTAGCTGAACCTAATAAGACAGCAATTACAACCCAGGAAGTTATAAGCACCTGTGCATGAACTTTAAAACCCCCGATTTGCCAATAGAAATGTTGACCTACTTCCACACCGGATATCTCGTAGAAATGATTTAGTGTGTCAATAGAAGATTGTACAATATCCATATTACCCCTTACAAAGATTAACTTCAATAAGAAATGATTTTGGTTGAATGACCAATTTCTCAATTACCTCACTTTCATCAAAGATATTGGCCACGAAAAATGGAATGGTCATTTCAATAAGAATATTTATGGTGATTTTAATATATTCCCTGAGATTTGGGAATAGTAGCCGACCCAATAAATTCGCTCTTGCGAGACCTAGAAATAGTAGCCAACTCAGTCAATACCCAGATCCCGGGTTTTTAGAACGAGGAATTAACTTTTCATTGATTCACCTTTCATAGAGCTATAATGACCTTCGCAGATTGATGACGTTAATTTGTTCAAGATCAATCGGATTGAAGCTCTAGCATCATCATTGGCTGGAATTGGGATATCCGTGAGATCTGGATCACAATCCGTATCAACTAAGCAAATTGTCGGGATACCTAAAGTTATGCATTCCCCAATAGCAGTGGATTCTTCTTGTTGATCGGCAATTATTACGATATCGGGCAAACTTGTCATGTATTTAATCCCACCTAAATATTTCTGCAATTGAGCTAATTGTCTCTTGAGCATTGCTGCCTCTTTCTTTGGAAGTCGATTGGATTGTCCCGTATCTTGTTCTTTCTTCAAATCTTTGAACTTCCGGGGTCTCGTTCCTGTAGTGGACCAATTGGTTAACATACCACCAAGCCATTTTTTATTTACATAATGACATCGAGCTTTTATAGCAGCTGATGCTACTGAATCAGCTGCTTGATATTTCGTACCAACTATCGGGAATTGTTTTCCTTTACCTGCTGCATCGAACACTAAATCACAAGCTTCTGATAAAAAGCGAGCAGTTCGAGTCAGATTTATAATATGAATACCTCTGCGCTCTGTAAAAATGTAAGGCGCCATTCTGGGATTCCATTTCCTAGCTTGATGACCGAAATGAACTCCTGCTTCCATCATCTCTTCCAAATTGATGTTCCAATATCTCTTTGTCATTTCTCCCCCCCCCCTTTTTTTTCTCTCGAAAGAACGAAATACCATGGGCTTAAACATGGAATTATTCCGACGGAATTGATTGCATTTCAGAGATCGCCTGTTCGTATCATATATGGTGCGAGTTATTCATTCTATCGAGCTATTCATTTCATACTCTTATTATATGATCAATATAACAATAAATTTGGTTATCAGCACTATTTCCGTCCGCATAATGGTTGTTCAATGTATTGTGAGAATTCCTCCTAATGGGGAAGGGAAAACAGATACTTTTTCATGATGAAAGAAAATATCTTTCACTTTGCCACTAAATATCTCATTATTTTCCGTTCTCGGATCAATTTCGTTCCGTTCCCCTGAATGGTAAATAGATTGTTTGAATCCGGTACCGGCAGGTACTATCCCCCCCAGAATGACATTTTCTTTCAAACCTTTCAACCAATCAATACGACCTTGGAGAGCAGCTCTGGCCAAGACCCGAGCAGTTTCTTGAAAACTCGCTTCTGATATAAAACTTTGAGTATCCAAAGATGCTCTTGTTGCTCCCAATAACATAGTTCGATAGTAGGTCGCCTCTTCCAGGGCCCGATCCATTCTTTGTGCTCGCGATAATTCGATTAGTTCCCCGGGTAAAAAAACATCAGCCATTCCATCTCCCGAAATTAACACTTTCGATGTCATTTGGCGTACAATAATCTCTATATGCTTATCAGAAATTTGCACTCCTTGGGATCGGTAAACCCTTTGAATCTGATTGACCAAATGAATTCTACTTTGTTCCATGGTTATCTTAGAACTGATGAACGACCCCCAGGGGCTCCCGAGAGATCTCGTCATATCTCTGTTCCAATCCTCAAAACTTTTTTCTAGATTCATCGATATTGAATTAATAGAACGAGCCTCTGACAATTGTTCAACCTTAGGAAGACCCTGAATTATATCACCAGATTTGAATCTTTCATATATCAATGTTATCAATGTATCTCCCTCGTTAATAATTTCTCCATAATGACCATGAACAGTTGCTCTTCGAGTAGCCAAATAGAGCTCAGCTAATCTAATTACTAAGGATTCCTCATGAACGGCTATAATTTGACCAGATCCGGGGAGTGGTTCATCCTCAGATATACGTACACTTTCACGAATCAATTGTCCAAGGCTAACTACTGGAAATGGGTTTTCGCAAAATTTAGATAAGGGAAAGCACCTATTTGAATTGAATAGATCAGAAATGATGTTCCTGCATGGACCAAAATTAGAAACTACCGTATTTTCGTCCATAAAATACCATTTTGGTACTCGGAGAGTATTTTCGTAATTGCCAAAAATAGGCTGTTCCTTTAATGAAATATTATAATACTTATTATAAGTTATCGAATGGGAAGACGGAGAACGGTTAGCAATACTATGTAAGTTACCCAAGAAACCCGACAATTCAATGATTTGCATCATGGAATCATCTTGAATTGATCTATTTACCATATCATAATGTTTAGATCCCTTGGATAAAACGATTCGGGAACAATCGGATGGTGACAGAACCATAAGAGATCCACCCTCTTCCCTTTCATTAGGTAATGCACGGATAGTCCCTTGATGCTGACTAAGTAATTGACTCTCCTCATTGGAAGAAATGGGATTAGCGTGATCCAATTTGTTATGAAACATAGATTTTGAACCTGCTGTATTCTTCCTTTTTCCCATATACAAGATGGGGTATTTCGCCAAGCTAATTTGAAGAAAATTTCTAACGATCCCATTTGTTCTTACTTCAGTAAGAGAGGCATAAGCCTCTTCCATAGAATCTTTTTGCTCCCAATCCAATACTAAATAAGTTCGAACCAATTGAATACTTATGTCATTAATTACTTGGATTCGTTCACCATCTCCATAGAGAAGAAAATTACCAACTCGAACTTGCAAGTTGTCCCCTTCCCTCAATAGATCTAGGGAAAGGGGTGCTGTTATATCTGGCCCATCAGGTATTCCATATTCCACGACGGGTCGGACCGGAACAAAAGGCTTTTCCTTAGGAGGTATGATCCATTGTAAATAGATCCAATTTTCAGATTGGAATTCATCAAAAAGAATCTTTCCCGGTGGTATCAAAGTGCCGTTGTGCCGAGATATTCCATGTATCTCCCCGGGAAAATAAATATCTCCGGGCAATATTCTCATTTCGATCTTTTTTTTAATTCTTACTATCCGAACTAATCCACCTACTTGGCTCTCAATATCGCAAGTGATTTGTGTACCTGCTCGAATAATACTATTGTTTTGTACCATTATAGACGAAGATTCATATAGGATATGCACTTCTTCGGGGATGAAAAGAAAGCGACCTCCTTTCATTTTATCTTTCGATCTGAATCCTCTTGCTCTTTGATCTCCGAGGTAATTCTCTTTATTGCCGATCGAATCGACCTTTATAGTCCCATATTTGATAATTCCTGAACTATTTATTCTGTATCGAGGGTCATCCAAAACAGCAAAAATGTCATTTCTCTGTGAAATACCATTTCTGGATATTTTAATAATAAGATTGGGACGAGATATTCCCTTATTTCCCCGTTCTTTATCGTATCGCAATGGGACGAAGAATCTATTTCTTTGCTTTTTCCCTGAAATATTGAAATTATCAGAAGAAATGGTAGAATAGATAGAATCCCAATGCTCGTTGGATATGACCCGATCAATTTCTGAATAACTGGAGATTTGTTCTTCTTTTCCATAAAAGTTCGAGTCAACTGATTTGTGTTTCATTCGATCTTGATTCACCGAATAATCCGGAAGTAATTCATGTTTGGCAAGAGGAAGTTGAACATTTACTTGATCTTGATCCTTATGAAATGGAAAGGATACCGCGCTGGATCCGTGTATACCCCCCGATAATACCCATAAATGACTTGTCCTGAGTATGAGATGAACATTACCCTGTACATATTCAGGTGCATGACACACATTGGTACTCCAGTGCATTTCTCCCTCTAGGTTAGAATAGATATGTTTCCTAACTTTCTCTTTCGAAGGAGATGTTCTAGCATGAACTTCGGCAATAATTTGTTCCGATTCCACATATTGATTATTCTGAACCAAAAGCAAACTTTGTGGTGAAATAGTTAAGTCATGTACCTGATCTTGACCATCAAGAGTGATGGATAAGTTATTATGGCACATAAAAGCAGGATGCCCATGACGTGTACGCGTGGGATAAACCAAATTTTCATCGAATTCAATTTTTCCGTTGAAAGGAGCTCGTACATGTTCTGCAATATCACCTGTAAATACCCCACCGGTATGAAAAGTCCTTAGTGTTAGTTGAGTTCCTGGCTCTCCAATTGATTGGCCCGCAATGATGCCTACTGCTTCTCCTAATTCGATCAAGTTACCATGAGTAGGACTACGACCATAGCATAATCGGCAGATCCGAGATAGACTCTTGCAAGTCGAAGGGGTTCGTATATAGATTGGTTGTGCTCGAAGGGTTATTAATTGATGGGCAAGTCCAACCCCAATATCTTGATTACGCGTGGCAATGCATCTCATATCTATATATACATCGTCCGCTAACACGCGACCAATTAGTGTTTGTAGAACAATTCGATTCTTGATCCTCTCTCGACCTTGAATGAGATTGACAAAAATACCTTGGATAGTACCACAATCTGTTTTACGTACAACGATGTGTTGAACCACCTCAACAAGTCTACGCGTGAGGTATCCGGCATCCGATGTTCGTACAGCAGTATCCACAACCCCTTTACGAGCGCCATAACAGGAAATGATATATTCTGTTAAAGAAAGTCCTTCGCGGAAATTACTTTGAATGGGTAAATCAACGATTTGTCCTTGAGGATCTGACACTAATCCTCTCATACCTACTAATTGGTGAACCTGAGATGTACTTCCTCTGGATCCTGAGAATGACATCATATGTACTGGATTAAAAGGATCGGTCATCCTGAAATTAGGATTCATTTCTTGTCTCAAATATTCACTTGTAGCATACCATGTCTCAATTGATTGACGTAATTTTTCCACTGCATGTACATTCCCATAATGATGATGTTTTTCCGAAATAGAACCTTGTTGTTCCGCATCTTGGACGAGCCATCCCTTGGAAGGTGCTGTTAGAAGATCATCAATTCCTAATGAAATAGCCGCATCAGTAGCTCGTTGGAAACCTGAAGTCTTAAGTTGATCCGAAATATTTGATGTATATGTCATTCCGAAGTGATTTATTAATCTGCTAATAAGTTGTTTCATGGCAGTTTTATCCATCGCTTCATTATGAAAGAGCAATTTAGCCCGTTCTGCCATAGGGAAAAACCTCCGCATTTTCGTAAGCAAGATCCAACAATGGGTTCGAGCCAGTTATCCTAGGGCTTCCTCAATTTTGATTTCCGCATGAACGAGATGATTATGGGACTAAAAACATTATATTATGATAGCTGGTAGCGATTTATTCGGGTGTTCAGAAGCCCGAGAGAAGCCTTGTATGGCTTCTTCTATTTCTCGATCGAAACGAATACGACCAACAGTTGTCCGAATGTATATACTGAGTATTTCTCCTACTTCATTTTTTCCTATTTGGTAATGTTCATAAATTTCATGGAAGATACCCAAAGATTCATATTGAACCTCGATAGGGGCTTCTCGATCTACTGAGGTAATAATACGTAAACCTACCCCCCACCGAAGCCATAAAGGGCTGTCTAATTCAATTCGTTTTTGCCAATGAGCCCCGAGCGCATCATCATAACTATAAAAAGAAGGTTTTTTACAGGAAAAGATCTTATATTTAGAGTAATATGGGTGGTACCTATTTCCATAAATACCTTGATTATTTCCGACCGTTAATATATAAAGTCCAAGAAGCATATCTTGAGTTGGTACGGAAATGGGATCTCCAATAGCTGGAGACAATAGATTTGTATGAGAAAACATAAGTAAACGAGCTTCTGCTTGAGCCTCCAGAGATAAAGGTACATGAACAGCCATCTGATCCCCGTCGGAGTCCGCATTAAATCCCCCACAAACCAATGGATGTAAACGAATGGCACGCCCTTCTACTAAAATAGGTTGAAATGCTTGTATACCTAATCTGTGCAAGGTGGGTGCTCGATTTAACGATACAGGGTGTCCTTGCATAACTCCTTGAAGTACCTCCCATACAATGGGTTCTTTATCTCGAATTATACTTTTCGCAGCCCTTAAGTTGGGAGCAAAATGTCGTCTAATTAGACCACGAATTACAAATGCTTGAAAAAGCTCTATTGCTATCTCTCGGGGTAATCCACATTGATGTAATGGAAGGGAGGGGCCCACCACAATGACAGAACGACCTGAATAATCAACTCGTTTACCAAGTAAATTTTCACGAGATCTTCCTTCTTTGCCTTCGATTACATCTGAAAACGATTTATAAGGTCTATCATGACTGTCTCTCATTGGTTGTCCACGAATGCCATTATCTAGAAGTGCATCTACGGCTTCCTGGACCAATTTTTTTTGACAAATAACTAATCCCCCTGGCGTAGATCTACTTCTTGCTAATAGATCGGTAAGAGTATTATTCCGATAGATAACTCTCCGATAAAGTTCATTTGGATCTGAAGTGATCAGTTCACCTCCACCTAATTGAACGATTGGCCTCAGTTCAGGAGGAAGAACTGGCAATGGGCATAAAACCATCCATTCTGGTTCTATATCTGTTTGGAGGAAATGTTTAGCTAATTTCATGCGTCTAACCGAAAAATCCTTTCTTCTTTGAATTTTTCTATCTCCCCATCCATTTCCGGCCGATTTCTGTTTCCCCAATCTCTTCCATTCCATATATGAACGATCCATCAGAATTTGCAGATTCAGACCAGCTAGTTGTTCCCTGATAGCATCTCCTCCAGTAGCTATTTCTCTATGTCGAAATGCCCCAAAGCCCCGAGCAGAAAAATAATGAGGGATAATATCCCTCCAGGATTGAATTTCATATTTGAATGGACCCCGTGATCGTAATGAAGTTGGTTTGTTAGCTATGGGCCTAGCAATAAAAAGATTGAGATAGGTTATTTCCCCCCCCCCTCGGAATCGGACGTGAAAGTTTTCTCTCATCCGGCTCAAGCAGCTGTACCGGAACGGAAAGTTCTTTGAAGAAGAACTCCTTTTGCTCCGGAAAAAGGACCAAATAGCTACTCTTTACTCAAGTTCCAAGTGGAATTTTTCCTCTACTCCTCTATCGTATTACGGCATAAAGATGGAATTATTGAGTAGTCTCCTTTCCCCCCAACGATACATTTCGGAAATACCTCCGATTCATTTGAATTTGAGACTCATGAGGGATTTACTTGTCTGTATCTCGTTCCATTTGATCCTTTAGGTCCTTGCTCTACTTCGATGGTTGCAATGCTATTTGAAGCATATATGCGATGAATAGACTCCTACAGCCATATCTGATTAAATTGGTCCGGAATACATTGATTCAGGGATGATCAAAATGAAAGAGAATGACTCTTGAATTCCATTATACGAAAGAAAAGAAGTGTTTTTCACGAAGTCTAATAGCAATTTAATATGGAATATATAAACCCTGGACCCATTCCTCTTTCTCAACATCTCTTCTAGATGCTTGTGATTCTGAGCTTCATACTATTTCTCCTGAGAGACATGTCAGAGCTAAAGGCATCCCAATGAGATTGAATAGGATGACAGTTCCTTATTCCGGATCTGCAGAATCGGAATTTGTGATCAAGTCGCACATCGCAATATACTGGGCCTTCTGATTCTTTGAGAGGTTTGGCTAATAGATTCGCAATATAACTGGGAAGGCGTTTTGAATACCATACGTGAACCACTGGACATGCCAGTTCGATGTATCCCATTCGATATCTTCGAATTCGAGAATCAACAAATTCAACTCCGCATTGTTCACAAAATTTTGAGTTTTCTTTTTCATTTCCGATCACTCGAGAATTTCCACAAGCACAAACTCCACTTTTGATAGGTCCAAAGATTCTTTCACAGAACGATCCATCTTTTTCTGGTTCATTGGTTTTATAATGTAAAGTATAGGGTTTAGTCACCTGTCCAACTATCCTTCCATTAGGTAAAATTCTCTTGGACCAAGCACAGATTTGTTCAGGAGAAGCTAATCCAATTCGAAGCTGTTGATGCTTATCCCGGTCGATCATAAAAGAAAGATTCTGATTCATTTTGATTAAACTTCCTTCCTATCTATCTGAAAGTCGTTTTCATATATAATAGCATGATCCAATTCTGGAGCTAAAGATCGTAGTTCTCGAACGAGCAATCGAAAAGATTCTGGAGCAGTACCAGGTCTAGGTATTGGTCCTCCAGTGATAATGGCACCAAGTACTTCATGACGAGCTCCAATATGGTCAGATTTAAGAGTAAGCATCTCTTGCAGAATATAAGCAACACCAAAACCTTCTAGAGCCCAAACTTCCATTTCTCCTACTCGTTGCCCTCCCCGTTTGGATTTTCCTCTAAGAGGTTGTTGTGTAACAAGTGCATAAGGTCCACTGGAACGTGCATGGATTTTATCATCAACCTGATGAATTAATTTCGGCATATAAGCTTTTCCTGTTGTAACAGGTTGTTCAAAAGTATCTCCTGTTCTTCCATCAATTAACCTATTTTTACCGGGATGATTAGGTTCAAATACCCATGGATTAGCTGTTCGCTCACTAGCTCCATAGAGCTCAGGAAACACTGGTTTTCTCGAAGCTTCTCGCTCGTATCTTTCGTCAAAAGGTGTTATTCTATAATGTCTGTTCATCAAGTTCCCTGCTAAACCGGGCAAACATTCAAAGATCTGTCCTACATTCATTCGTGAAAGTACCCCTAATGGGTTTAATACCATATCAACTGATGTTCCGTCTTGCAAATAAGGCATATCTTGTCTAGGCAAAATCTTCGAAATAATACCTTTATTACCATGCCTTCCGGCTACTTTATCGCCCACTTGTATTTTACGTTTCTGTAAGATATATACGTGGACCACTTCTGCATTATCACCAAAATTCTCTTCTTTATGGATCCATCTCACATCAATAACCCGGCCTCTTCCACCTATGGGTACTCTGAGACAACTTTCCCTTGCGGTAGACACTTGAATACCAAATATGGCTTGTAATAATCTTCCTTCCGGGGCACGCAATGATTCTTCTGCTGGTTGAGGTGTTAATTTACCCACTAGAACATCACCTGTTTCTACCCAAGATCCTAGCATTACAAGGCCATTTCCATCTAGATGACGGAGTAAATGAGCATCTAAATGAGGTATTTCTTTAGTGATTCTCTCAGGGCCCTGGCTTGTCATACAAGTTACAATTCCATATCTTTCGATATGAAAAGAGGTATAGATATCTTCATATACCAGACGTTCACTAATGAGTATTGCGTCTTCAAAATTGTATCCTTCCCATGGCATATGAGCTACTAATATGTTTTTTCCCAAAGAGAGTTCTCCCCCTACTGTAGCTGCACCGTCCGCCAGAATTTGTCCTTTCTTCACATATTCCCCTCGGCGAACCCTAGGTTTTTGATGCATACAAGTATTGTTATTAGAACGTTGATATGTAACCAATTCTGTTCCTACAGTGTCTCCATCAACCGATGAAGTGATTTTTCCAGCATCGATATACGTGATCCTTCCCCCTTGTGTGGCTATAGCTGCACTTCCTGAATCTGGAGCTGCTTGACCTTCTAATCCAGTTCCGACAATACATTTCTCAGGTTGGAAAAGTGGAACTGCTTGACGCTGCATATTCGAACCCATTAAAGCGCGATTCGCATCATTATGCTCGAGAAAAGGAATGAGGGAAACTCCAACGGAGAAATATTGGAAAGGAAAGATACTTCGAAAATGGATTTGTTCCCATGCAATAGCTAAGAATTCTTGTCGATATCGAGCTGGAGTAACTTGTTCCTCTCGAATCCCTTGATTTAACGCCAAATAATTTCCTGTGGCTATCCGATAGTATTCATCTTCTCCCGATGATAGATAAACCATATGTTCTTCTTCCGATCTCTCAGAGATTTTATGGAATGGACTTTGTAAAGAGCCGCAATGACCAATCCTTGCACGAATAGCTAATGATGCAACAAGTCCAGCATTCATTCCTTCGGACGTCTCAATCGGACAAATACGCCCATAATGACTAGGATGAATATCCCGTATTCGAGAACTAGCAGTTCGCCCCGTCAATCCTCCGGGACCCAAATAACTTAATTTTCGCCTATGAACTATTTCTGTCAATGGATTAGTTTGATCCAAAAATTGGGATAAGGGGTGTGAGCCGAAAAAATCCTGAAAAGTAGTTGTTAATGGAGTTGAAGTTACCAAGTTATTAGGAGTTGGTAAACATTTGCGCTTAGTTGCTCTGCGTATAGTTCTTCGAACTGCATTTTCCAAACGACCTAGAGCTAATCCGAATTGATTTTGTAATAAATCTGCTACAGAACGAATACGCCGATTTTTTAGATGATCCATATCATCAAGTGTACCCATTCCAAATTTAACTCTGATCGAGTAATCCACAGCAGCCAATACATCTTGCGGTAATGAAAAAATCTCGTTCTCGGGTATATCAAGATTCAGTTTTTGGTTCGGATTTCGTCGACCAATCTTCCCTAATTCACATCTTTGTTGGAGAAATTTTTTTCGTAATTCTTTACATAGAGACTCGGAAAAGACCAAATCGCCACTTACGCAATAGAGTTTCTTATAGAACTCCGAAATGGCATTTTTCTTCGACCGAAGATATTCCTTTTGTTCTTGTCTCTCGGTCAGGAGAGATAAGAATATTTTTGGATAGCAAACATTGTCTAGAATCTCTCCGAGATTTGAACCCATAGCTGATAGTAGAATTGGAATAGATATTTTTCGTTTTTTGCTCACACGAGCCCATATCCTTGTTTTTCCGTCAATCTCTAATTTTGATCTTCCTCCCCAATCTGAAATTATAGTGCTGGTATATAGAGTGATTCCACTCTGGTCTGGTTCCGAACTGTAATAAATACCGGGACTTCGTAATATTTGATTGACCACGATTCTGGAAATTCCATTTACTACAAAGGTTCCTTGAGAGTTCATTAAGGGAAGATTTCCAATAAGTACAGTTTGTTTCTGTATCTTTCTACTATTCCTCTGAATCAATCTTGCTGGTACATATAATTCAGAGGAATATGTAAGGGACTGATATACAGCATTTCTCTCTTTGATCAGGGGTTCTGCTAATTCATATTTCTTTCCAAATAGTTGAGATTCAATTTCTTGATCTGTATCCTCAATTTTCGGAAAATTCTGAAGTTCCTCGATTAAGCCTTGATCAATGAAACGACAGAATCCTTCGAATTGTATTTTCCCAAATTCAGGGATTGTAGACGTTCCCTTATTTTCATCTAATAGCATTGGAAGTTTCCCGTCCATAAAAAGAACCTATTTCGTTATTCCTTATTGATCCATAAGAATCAATCCGACGAAAATGTATATCTCGTTCGCTATATCCCGTGAAATTCTACCTATATCCAGATATACGTATAATTGAATAGAGGAAAGGTCCTTTGATACTCCCATTTACTTGAAACGGAGATATGAACAAATGGATCAAACCATTATTAAGTGTTAGAACAAGATTGATTTGAACACTTATCAAATGTTATAATGAGATTGAATAACGAAGAAAGGATCTGATATATTTCCTTGGTGGTTGACTTTAGCACCTGTTCAATGTTATAATGAGATTGAATGACGAAGAAAGGATATGATACATTTCCTTGGTGGTTGACTTTAGCACCTGTTCAATGTTATAATGAGATTGAATGAGAAATAGTATTTGATCTTTCTATTACATTTCCATAATGGTTCGGCGACATAGCCAAGTGGTAAGGCAGAGGACTGCAAATCCTTTATCCCCAGTTCAAATCCGGGTGTCGCCTGGTTAGGTGGAGAGAGCGAAAGAGAAGGAAGAGTTTGGATTTCCATTATATCACCTCTGGAGACAACTTAAGCTGCTCCATATTCCCAATGTGGCCCATCGCCTTTTGATCCTGTCATAAATAGACGAACCTGTGGGAATAAGGGAAGTTTATAGAAACTTGTTCCGAAGAACAAGTGAATCTATGGATCTCTCAGAGAGACTCGTCAACAACGTTTGGAATGGAAAGGATCTAATTTCGACTTTGCGTTATTGTGATTAGTTCCCTTATCATCAGTGATCGATAATGGAATAATTTTTTTGTAAATAGAGAACACAATTCGTATGGATATAGTCAGTATCGCTTGGGCTGCTCTAATGGTAGTTTTTACATTCTCCCTTTCACTCGTGGTATGGGGAAGAAGTGGACTCTAAGAATCTAATGCAATTCTCAATCAATCGTTTTGTTCCAAATCATTCAATAATGAAAATATCTTCGATTTCGTAAGGACCTAGGAATATTGAGTTCTTCCTATCCCGAAAATTTAATATTCGTTCTATAGAACGATTTTTTCTTCTTTTATAGAACTATTTTCCCTTTCTTTCCGCAAGGGATATGCATAATAGAATCAATTTCTTACCCTTTTCCTATGAGAAATTGGATTCTTCCTCAATCTCAAGTTTTGATGAACTAGTTATTCTCTCAAATGAACCGAGAATCTCGTTCTCTCCAATCAATTTCTTTTCGAAATGAAAAGATCGATTGGGTTGATTTCGGATGTGCCTGTCCTATCCTCTTTTTGTGATATATCCAGGATCTTTATACTTAGGCTCATGTCAGACTCGGTCGGTTCTACCTATCCATGTTCTACAGAGAGGGCAGGAATCAAAACCAAAAACGTATGAATTAGTCTACATTTTCCTCAGATAATTTCAAATTGATCTAATTTGATACAGATCTGTTCTCGGATAAATATGGAGCATATTGAGCTATCTTAACCATAGATTCCTTTTCCATATGAATGATTTTTATCATGCCATTTCAAGTTCCATATTCACTATGCCCGCCCCATAGAAGTATATTAAACTTCGATCCAAAACGATATTTTTAAAGTACGTTCAGAATCAAATCTCTGCCCTGTATCTATTAGGTCTCTATTTTTAAAGGGCATATAGAAGTCTACCTATTGCGATTAGCCCTGTCTCTGCTACGGCACCAGGTCTTAATCCTATATATATATATATATATATATATATATATTAGAGGGTATAGAATGTAGTATTTCTATCTAAAATAGAGCATTTTTCCCATAGGGACAAATGCTATTCAGATATATCCATAGATATAGATATATATGCAATGCGGAATAGGTAGTACGAAAGAAAGGGCTATATAACCCTTTCTTTCGTACTACCTATTCTCAGAATCAATTTCTACCCCGTGATAGAATTGATAAATACAACTTATCGCCTATTACTTATCATCTATTTAAGATTAAGGATTTGGATCCTTTCAATTTATCTAGTCATGAGTAAAAACTCAAATTCGGTATGAATCAATTGCTTTCACTGACTGTTTTTACGTAAATGATAAGTAGAAAAGCAGTAGGAACTGAAATGAACAGTACAATAGCGATAAATGCGAGAATATTTACTTCCGTGATCTTATCATTTTCACTTCGTTCTACAATAACTCGAGATTTGATCTCATAAAGATGATGAATCCCTTTTAAGGATCCATAAATGTGATTGATTGAATCCCTGGAGTATGAGATTGGACGAATAGAATCAATTTGAATAGCAAAATCTGATGGATCTAATGAATTACTCAATGGAAATGAGTATAACATAATATGATCCTTTATTCATACCGGATCCAGTAATTCGATTCCCAATCGATCATATTTGTCCCACTCAACTCATATAGTCACATTTATCGCCTTACTTATGCAATAAGATTTTGCCACTAATACAGATTCTATTGGACATAGGCCTAAGCGTTACAGATATGGTAGGGATATGAGGGAAGAATCACCCTGAACGGGTGAAGTTAATGATAATCCAAATTGCTATTCGGAAGACAGAAAAGTAGGATAAAGACCGATTCGATGAATAGTATTAAGAATCTCATATTCTGATCAATTTCCTATTTTGATAGAACCAATTGGGTAGGGAAAACCCTACATCATTAGAGAGAGTACATCTTTATCAGTACCCCGTATGTCCCAATATGAGATGTATATATGGAGAATCGATCCTACGGATCGAGGAAATGAACAAGGATGGATCGGACAGTTCTCCCGATTCGAGTAGGAGAGATGCCCAAAATTGCACTAATTCCCCATGACAAAGAAATGATAGTTCAAATTTTCTCCGGGGGGATAACCCATGACCCAGGAACTATAAAAACTATTTTGAATAGGAAGTCCAAGGATCATTCAATTCTTACATGAGAATTCTTAAAAATTGCAGTGTTCAAGGATCTATGATATGGCTGGTCATGAGAAAAAGATACTAGCTAGTGTGGAATAATAACAATATTAGACATGTCTTTTAGAATGAACAGGAAAGAGATGGAGGGGTGTATACTGGGTATCATCAGGAATGATCTAGAGGGACCGACCTCCACGAGATTATTACTTGGGAAGACTACCTCTGTGTTCCTCTCAGATCTCTCTATACTCCCACGAATATCTGTTCAGAGAATGAAATATTTCATGAGGTAAATAGGTGTTTGTGTTGTCACAAATCACCATGAGAATGAAATGTTCTTACCAAAATGGTTACAGAATTAGAGAATCCATTCTGGATTTGATGGATATCTATCCACATCTATATCTACATAGATGTCTATAGACATGGATGAATATGGGTTTTTTCTACCGCAAAATGCGTTTACCCCCATTCTTTTTTTATTCTTCTTCAGATGATTTAGAAGAGGAATTGATCAACTTATTGGATCGGGACTGACGGGACTCGAACCCGCAACTTCCGTCTTGACAGGACGGTACTCTGACCAATTGAACTACAATCCCAATAGGTGCACAGTACAGTACATTTACTATCAGATTCTTAATACAGATTAGATTAGTGCCAGATCAATGAAAGATCTGATCTTTCTCTTTCTCTTCCTTCTATTATCCCTTTTCCTTTCATTTAAAAAATACCCATTCGTTCTGTTCCATATCCATATAGATATATACACATATCTATATAACACATATCTATATAAAGATATAGACAGATCGGGGATTCAATAACCAGTTACCTTTCCATCAATATCGAAGATTGACATGAATATTTCATATCGATGATGGGTTGGTAAAGTTGGCATTGGGTCGAGCTGGATTTGAACCAGCGTAGGCATATTGCCAACGAATTTACAGTCCGTCCTCATTAACCACTCGGGCATCGACCCAGGAACAATGAATTGAAAGTGTTTGGAATACCAAATAAGTATTCCTGGAGAAAGATTCCCATAGTACCCCTAGGGGAAGTCGAATCCCCGCTGCCTCCTTGAAAGAGAGATGTCCTGGGCCACTAGACTATAGGGGCCTGCCTATCGTCATAATAGGCAAATTTCTGTGAAATTGTCAATAGTATGGCCCGAAGAATTTTTTCTATGCCAGTGGTTTTATATCATTATTGTATTGCTCGTTCGTGAACTCCCACATGTATTACGAAATAGATAATTATCACGAAATAGAGAATCCACCCGGTAAGGTTTTATAGATACCAACAGGAAATGGTCACAACCCCATTTGTGAATTCGATTTTCAAATTTGATTACTTCTTCGTGTTTGCGCAAGGCCACCTATACATTCCGTTGAACAACGATAGGTAATATTTAGGAGATGTTCCTTCTACCAATATTGCGTTCTTCATATAAGATAAGGACCCCCCGACTAATTTGCGGAATCGAAGAATATTCATATTGGTTCTGAGAAAAAAAAAAGTAAGTGAATCTGACCCATTAAGTTAGGGATGTATCAGCTACTCTGATACCGAGATTTGATGGAGATTATGAAAGTGGATCTTTTCGTTGAATTATCCAAAATTGATCGATATTATCGATCGAACTCGCTTATTCAGCTATCGAATGTTTCGTCGAATTAATCGTTATTATCTTCTCTCCCCGGAAAGGGATGAATATGGGAGTGTATTCTGAATCACAGACAAAATGGAATTCCCTTTCTCTTTAACTCTAGGAATAGGTTGATCCATATGTATATAATAGAATCTATATACGAATGTTGAATTCTATCTCGATATATCAAACATTCCCATATTAACGATTTCCCTTTGCTTATTCCACCAATGAGAAATAGATCGAAATTAAGATATAGAGAGAAGAGAAAGAAAAAAAAAAAAAAAAAAGAAAGGAACTTTGAACTTTTCTATTACAATGGTAAAATAGATAAGTATCCTTTTTCTCCTCGAAGAGAAGGAAAAGGACAAATCTTAGGAATTATTTCCTTTCGTTCTATGGGTTAGAAAAGCATTTACTCCTTCTTGTTCTTGTAAATTCATTCGTATCGGACGAAGATATAGCAATAAGAATATACATAAAGATTGATGGGATCGATAGAAATACTCTTATTGATTTTTCCATAAGATCTTGGAGAGGGTTAAAGAATGAATAATAAATTCAATATTTCAAATATTGAATGGAATAGAGATTGAGAATAGAATCTGATAAAGAACTGAGGGGAAAAGAAAAGCTCACCTGCCTCCGTTATTTCATTGATGTTACTTGATTATTCGAAGATCAGATAGGAACTTAATATGAAAAACTTGGAATCGAGCTATCATGCATTTACCTATATTGGATTGGTTTGGTTCAATGAAAGTGAAATATGTGTGCCAACAAGAAATCTTCGGAACCGAATCTTTTGGGAGGGATGATGGATAATCTGTTGTCCGTAGATGATCAAACCATCGTATACCTTTTGATGATATAGGGTGCTCGGAAATGGTCGAAATAGTTCAATAGGAGGATCACTATGACTGTAGCTCTTGGAAAGTCTTCCAAAGAAGAAAAAAATTTATTTGATATTGCGGATGACTGGCTACGTAGGGACCGTTTCGTTTTTGTGGGTTGGTCTGGTCTATTGCTCTTTCCTTGTGCCTATTTTGCCCTAGGTGGATGGTTCACGGGTACAACCTTTGTAACTTCATGGTATACTCATGGATTGGCCAGTTCTTATTTGGAGGGCTGTAATTTTTTGACCGCCGCAGTTTCTACTCCTGCTAATAGTTTAGCACATTCCCTGCTGCTATTATGGGGTCCTGAAGCACAAGGAGATTTTACTCGTTGGTGTCAATTAGGTGGTCTATGGACTTTCGTTGCTTTTCATGGTGGTTTTGGTCTAATAGGCTTCATGCTACGCCAATTCGAACTTGCTCGATCTGTACAATTACGACCTTATAATGCAATTGCATTCTCTGCTCCAATTGCTGTTTTTGTTTCCGTATTCCTGATCTATCCATTGGGCCAGTCTGGTTGGTTTTTTGCACCTAGTTTTGGCGTAGCAGCTATCTTTCGATTTATCCTCTTCTTTCAAGGGTTTCATAATTGGACCTTGAACCCATTTCATATGATGGGAGTTGCCGGAGTATTGGGTGCTGCTCTTCTATGTGCTATTCATGGTGCTACTGTGGAAAATACTTTATTTGAAGATGGTGATGGTGCAAATACGTTCCGTGCTTTTAACCCAACTCAAGCTGAAGAGACCTATTCCATGGTCACCGCTAACCGCTTCTGGTCTCAAATCTTTGGAGTTGCTTTTTCCAATAAACGTTGGTTACATTTCTTTATGTTATTTGTGCCAGTGACCGGTTTATGGATGAGTGCCATTGGAGTAGTTGGTCTAGCTCTAAACTTACGTGCCTATGACTTTGTTTCCCAGGAGATCCGTGCAGCAGAAGATCCTGAATTTGAGACTTTCTATACAAAAAATATCCTCTTAAACGAAGGTATTCGTGCTTGGATGGCGGCTCAGGATCAGCCTCATGAAAACCTTATATTCCCTGAGGAGGTTCTACCCCGTGGAAACGCTCTTTAATGGAACTCTAGCTTTAGCTGGTCGTGACCAAGAAACCACCGGTTTCGCTTGGTGGGCCGGTAATGCTCGACTTATCAATTTGTCTGGTAAATTACTTGGGGCCCACGTAGCCCATGCCGGATTAATTGTATTCTGGGCTGGAGCAATGAACTTATTTGAAGTGGCTCATTTCGTACCGGAAAAGCCTATGTATGAACAAGGATTGATTTTACTTCCCCATCTAGCTACTCTAGGATGGGGAGTAGGTCCTGGTGGGGAAGTCGTGGACACTTTTCCATATTTTGTATCTGGGGTACTTCACTTGATTTCCTCTGCAGTTCTAGGTTTCGGTGGTATTTACCATGCACTTATAGGACCCGAAACTCTCGAGGAATCCCTTCCATTTTTTGGTTATGTATGGAAAGATAGAAGCAAAATGACCACAATTTTAGGTATTCACCTAATCTTGCTAGGTGTTGGTGCTTTTCTTCTAGTGCTCAAGGCTTTGTATTTTGGAGGTGTATATGATACCTGGGCTCCTGGTGGTGGGGATGTAAGAAAAATTACGAACCTGACTCTTAGCCCAAGTGTTATATTTGGTTATTTACTCGAGTCCCCCTTTGGGGGAGAGGGATGGATTGTTAGTGTGGACAATCTAGAAGATATAATTGGGGGACATGTATGGTTAGGTTCTATTTGTATCTTCGGGGGTATCTGGCATATCTTAACCAAACCTTTTGCATGGGCCCGTCGTGCGTTTGTATGGTCTGGAGAAGCTTACTTGTCTTATAGCTTAGGGGCTCTCTCTGTCTTTGGTTTCATTGCTTGTTGTTTTGTTTGGTTCAACAATACAGCTTATCCCAGTGAATTCTATGGGCCTACCGGCCCAGAAGCCTCTCAAGCTCAAGCGTTCACTTTTCTAGTTAGAGACCAACGTCTTGGAGCTAATGTGGGGTCCGCCCAGGGACCTACCGGTTTAGGTAAATACCTTATGCGTTCTCCTACCGGAGAGATTATCTTCGGAGGAGAAACAATGCGCTTTTGGGATCTTCGTGCTCCCTGGTTGGAACCTCTAAGGGGTCCTAATGGTTTGGACCTGAGTAGGCTGAAAAAAGACATACAGCCTTGGCAAGAACGACGTTCGGCGGAATATATGACTCATGCTCCTTTGGGTTCTTTGAATTCCGTGGGTGGTGTAGCTACCGAGATTAATGCGGTAAATTATGTATCTCCCCGAAGTTGGTTGGCTACCTCTCATTTTGTTTTAGGATTTTTCTTTTTCGTGGGCCATTTGTGGCATGCGGGAAGGGCTCGTGCAGCTGCAGCAGGATTCGAGAAAGGAATTGATCGTGATTTCGAACCTGTCCTTTCCATGAACCCTCTTAACTAGAACAAGAGATTAAATTGATGAAAGAGAGAGATCGATTCAATTTCATTGCATCTCCCAATCGGTATAGGGGTATCATTAAATATTCCCCTTCCAACTTGACCTTGTAGCTCGGCTATATTCAGCCGAGCTATTCTCTTTTTGGTATGGGCCAGGCCGATAAGTTGAATTGTTCAACAAACAAAAGGAGAGAGAGGGATTCGAACCCTCGATAGTTTTTTGTAACCATACCGGTTTTCAAGACCGGAGCCATGAACCACTCGGCCATCTCTCCCGGGGATCATTTTTATTTTACTCCCCCAGGGAATATCTGCCTATATGGTTTATACCATGACCGTATATGCATAGATTGATGCATGTATATGACATATACCTATACCTATATATGACATAGGATTCTTTATCATGATCATCTGGAAAAAGAATTTCCCTCCTCCTTCACGCCCGAATAAGAATTCGATGGCCATGGTGCATTTGGGGAAAATTTCGCCGGATGGGGATCGGATGGTATAGTCCATTTCACCCGTCGGAAGCTTGTGGGGTCACAAACATGACTATTGCTTTCCAATTGGCCGTGTTTGCATTAATTGCTATTTCATTCCTCCTAGTGATTGGTGTACCTGTCGTACTTGCCTCTCCTGATGGTTGGTCAAGTAACAAAAATGTTATATTTTCGGGTGCATCATTATGGATTGGATTAGTCTTTTTGGTAGGTATCCTTAATTCTTTCATATCTTAAATTGGAAATGTTTCGGGTTAGAATTTCCTCCTCACTCAGATGGCATTCTAGTTCTGAAGGGCATTTGGTATAAGTTCCAAGAAACAAAATAAAAGTGTTCGAGGGAGGGGTTCTTTCGCTATAATGTAACATTATTACATAAATGGTATCTAAACATATACAAATGAGATATCTATCTATATCTATAGATATGTTCATATCTATAGATAGATAGATATATCTATATAGAAACATATATGTTATATATATGTGTATATCGGAATGACTAAGAGCGGGTATGGTTGAGTGGTAAAATTTCTCCTTGCCAAGGAGAAGATGCGGGTTCGATTCCCGCTACCCGCCCATTCAAAGGAATGGAATAGGATAATTAATAACTCGTGTAGTGTTCATATATTTATCCTACTTCTCATTCCATTCTTAAATGAGAGGATAATATTTTCCAGACTGTAAATATTCTTTCTGTTCTGGCGGAGACGGGATTTGAACCCGTGACCTCAAGGTTATGAGCCTTGCGAGCTACCAAACTGCTCTACCCCGCACTATCCTTTGATAGGATAATCGAAAATTGACATACCAAACAAGCATTGGACATGCCATCCCCCTATAAGGATAGGGGGACTTTTCTTTCTATTCTCACTTTCTATTCTCATAAGAATATTCAAGAGAATATTTTCTCTTCCTACCAACTCGATTTTTTCATCCCGGGCAACAAACATGCGTGGGTCATCTCACGAAGTACATGTCCGGATAGACCGAAGTCCCGATAGTTGGCTCTGGATCTCCCAGTCAGAAAACAACGTCGATGAAGACGTGTAGGTGTACTATTACGTGGTGAGGATTGCAATTTTCTATGAATTTCCCATTTGTCATCTAATGATGAAACTTCGCTTATCTCTCTTTCCAAAGATTGACGAATCGAATGATATTTCTGTTCCAATACTTGTCTCTTTTTCTCTCTTTGAATGAGACTTTTTCTTGCCATAAAGGTTCAGTCGATACTATTACCAATGATGTAGGTCAGATTTGAGATGGAGAAATATTACGTTGATCTCTCCTTCTCTGTGGATATATTCTTGTCATTGATATGATCAAATCCCATTTTTTTGATAAAGGAGAATTAACCGAATTTGCCTGATGTAGAGGCGATTAAGAAAGCTGCATAAGTGAATATATAACCTACGGAAAAGTGAGCTAATCCAACTAATCGTGCTTGGACAATGGAAAGAGCTACTGGCTTATCCCTCCATCGAACTGAATTAGCCAAGGGTGTGCGTTCATGAGCCCATGCTAGGGTTTCGATCAGTTCCTGCCAATATCCACGCCAGGAGATCAGAAACATAAATCCAGTAGCCCAAACAAGATGCCCAAATAAGAACATCCACGCCCAGACAGATAAACTGTTCATACCAAAAGGATTGTATCCATTAATAAGTTGTGAAGAGTTCAACCAGAGATAATCTCTTAACCATCCCATTAAATAAGTGGAAGACTCATTAAATTGCGCTACATTACCCTGCCATAAAGTGATATGCTTCCAATGCCAATAGAAAGTAACCCATCCAATGGTATTCAACATCCAAAAAACTGCCAAATAAAAAGCATCCCAGGCCGAAATATCACAAGTGCCGCCTCGTCCCGGGCCATCGCAAGGGAAACTATAACCGAAATCTTTCTTATCTGGCATTAGCTTAGAACCACGCGCATCTAAAGCACCTTTTACTAAGATCAACGTAGTTGTATGCAACCCCAGAGCAATAGCATGATGAACCAAAAAGTCCCCAGGACCGATTGTTAAGAATAGTGAATTACTATTATCATTAATAGCATTCAACCAACCAGGTAACCATATGCTTTGACCAGCGTTGAATGCTGGACTATTTGTTGAAGATAAAAGTACATCAAACCCATACAAGGCCTTACCATGAGCAGATTGTATCCATTGAGCAAATATGGGCTCGATCAAGATTTGTTTTTCTGGAGTACCAAAAGCAAGCATAACATCGTTATGAACATAGAGTCCCAGGGTATGGAAACCTAGGAATAAACTAGCCCAACTCAGATGAGATATTATAGCCTCCTTATGCTCCAACATTCTTGCCAATACATTATCCCTATTCTGTTCCGGATTGTAATCCCTAATGAAGAATATAGCTCCATGAGCAAAGGCCCCTGTCATAATGAACCCGGCAATGTATTGATGATGAGTATATAACGCAGCTTGGGTAGTAAAGTCTTGTGCTATGAATGCATAAGCAGGTAAAGAATACATGTGTTGAGCTACCAAGGAAGTGATGACTCCCAAAGAGGCTAGAGCAAGACCTAATTGAAAGTGAAGAGAATTGTTGATTGTGTTATAAAGACCCTTATGTCCACGCCCCAATAGGCCTCCTGGAGGAATATGTGCTTCTAAAATATCCTTTATACTATGCCCGATCCCAAAGTTAGTTCTATACATATGACCAGCAATGAAAAAAACAAATGCAATAGCTAAATGATGATGAGCGATATCAGTCAGCCATAAACTTTGGGTTTGCGGATGGAATCCTCCGAGAAGAGTTAAAATAGCAGTTCCCGCTCCTTGAGAGGTACCGAATAAGTGACTACTGGAATCAGGATTTTGAGCATAAAGATTCCACTGACCTGTAAAAAGCGGTCCTAGACCCCGGGGATACGGTAATACATCTAAGAAATTATCCCATCTGACGTGCTCCCCCCTTGATTCAGGAATAGCGACATGAACCAAATGCCCTGTCCAAGCCAAAGAACTTACTCCAAAGAGTCCTGACAAATGATGATCGAGACGAGATTCAGCATTTTTGAACCATGAAACACTTGGCTTCCATTTAGGTTGTAAATGAAACCTACCCGCTATTAGAGAGATGGCAGAAAGAAATAGCAAGAAAAGAGCTCCAGTATAAAGATCTTCATTAGTGCGCAAGCCAATTGTATACCACCACTGATAAACACCAGAATGAGCAATATTAACCGGGCCGGGAGCACCTCCTCGGGTGAAGGCTTCTACAGCCGGTTGACCAAAATGAAGATCCCAAATTGCATGAGCAATAGGTCTTACATGTAAGGGGTCGCGTACCCATGCTTCGAAATTGCCTTGCCAAGCCACGTGGAATAAATTACCAGAGGTCCACAGAAAGATTATTGCTAACTGACCAAAGTGAGAAGCAAAAATCTTCTGATAAAGGCGTTCTTCAGTAATATCATCATGACTCTCGAAGTCATGTGCGGTAGCAATACCAAACCAAATACGACGAGTAGTTGGGTCCTGGGCTAAGCCTTGGCTGAATTTCGGAAATCTTGATGCCATAATGCTTTTCAAATCCTCCTAGCCATTATCCTACTGCAAGAATTCTTGCTAGGAAGAACGCCCATGTTGTGGCGATTCCACCCAGAAGGTAATGAGCCACTCCTACAGCACGTCCTTGCACAATGCTCAAGGCTCTGGGCTGGATAACAGGAGCAACTTCTAATTTGTTATGAGCCCAAACGATAGATTCGATGAGTTCTTGCCAATACCCACGGCCACTAAATAGGAACATTAAACTAAAGGCCCAAACAAAATGAGCACCTAAAAAGAGAAGACCATAGGCAGATAATGAAGAACCATAAGATTGGATCACTTGAGAGGCTTGTGCCCATAGAAAGTCACGAAGCCACCCGTTAATGGTAATGGAACTCTGTGCAAAGTTTCCTCCCGTGATATGAGTTACCATTCCCTGATCACTTATACTACCCCAAACATCGGACTGCATTTTCCAACTGAAGTGGAATATCACTACCGAAATCGCATTGTACATCCAGAATAAACCTAGGAAAACATGATCCCAGGCGGATACCTGACATGTCCCTCCTCTTCCAGGTCCATCGCAAGGAAAACGAAAACCAAGATTCGCTTTATCAGGTATTAAACGAGAGCTACGGGCAAATAAAACGCCTTTAAGTAAAATTAATACAGTCACATGGATAGTAAATGCATGAATGTGGTGTACCAAAAAATCCGCGGTTCCTAATGGAATTGGTAACAAAGCCACTTTGCCGCCTACTGCTACTAGATCACCACCTCCCCAAGTTAAGCTGGTGCTCGCTGTTGCATCAGGAGCTGTTGAACCCGGTGCTAAAGCATGAGTGTTTTGTACCCATTGAGCAAAGATAGGTTGTAATTGTATAGCAGTATCCGAAAACATATCTTGAGGACGCCCTAAAGCGCTCATAGTATCATTATGAATATACAGACCAAAACTATGGAAACCTAGGAATATGCATGCCCAGTTGAGGTGTGATACAATCGCATCACGATGTCTAAGAACACGATCTAATAGATTGTTGTATTGAGTAGTTGGATCATAGTCTCTTACCATAAAAATGGCTGCATGTGCAGCGGCGCCAACTATGAGAAATCCGCCGATCCACATGTGATGTGTGAACAGAGAGAGTTGGGTGCCATAGTCAATAGCTAAGTATGGATAGGGAGGCATAGAATACATATGGTGAGCTACGACAATAGTCAGAGAGCCCAACATAGCTAGGTTAAGAGCTAATTGAGCATGCCATGAGGTGGTCAAGATCTCGTAAAGACCTTTATGACCCTCACCCGTAAATGGACCTTTATGAGTCTCCAAAATTTCTTTAAGGCTATGGCCAATGCCCCAATTGGTCCTATACATATGACCGGCTATCAGGAAAAGAATTGCAATAGCCAAATGATGATGTGCAGTATCGGTCAGCCACAGACCCCCCGTGACTGGATTTAGTCCTCCACGAAAAGTTAGAAATTCTGAATATTCCGACCAATTTAGGGTAAAAAGTGGGGTTAATCCCTCAGCAAAACTAGGATAAAGTTGAGCTAAAAGATCGCGATTCGAAATAAATTCATGGGGAAGAGGTATCTCTTTAGGATCCACTCCAGCATCTAGGAGTTGGTTAATAGGTAAAGAGACGTGTACTTGGTGTCCTGCCCAAGATAGAGACCCAAGTCCTAGTAACCCCGCTAAATGGTGGTTCAACATGGATTCTACATCTTGGAACCAAGCCAATTTTGGAGCAGCTTTGTGATAATGGAACCAACCAGCAAAAAGCATTAACGCTGCAAAGATCAATGCACCAATTGCAGTGCAGTAAAGTTGTAATTCACTAGTTATTCCAGATGCTCGCCAAATTTGAAACAAACCAGAGGTTATTTGTATCCCTCGAGAACCTCCACCTACATCCCCATTCAGTATTTCTTGACCTACTATTGGCCAAACTACCTGAGCACTGGGTTTTATGTGAGTAGGATCACTCAGCCATGCTTCATAATTGGAGAAACGAGCGCCATGAAAGTACATCCCACTTAGCCAAATCAAGATGATGGCTAGTTGACCGAAATGAGCACTAAAGACTTTGCGGGAGATCTCTTCCAAATCATTGGTATGGCTACCAAAATCGTGAGCATCAGCATGTAGATTCCAGATCCAAGTAGTAGTATTAGGGCCTTTAGCTAGTGTCCTTGAAAAATGCCCAGGTTTGGCCCATTTTTCAAAAGAGGTTTTTATAGGATCCCTTTCCACCACAATCTTTACTTCTGGTTCCGGTGAACGAATAATCATTGAGTTCTCCTCTTTCCGGACGAGACATAAGAAGAAACCCGCCAACAGTAATTAGTGAACTTCTGATAGATATATGTTTTCAACCCGTTCTTCTCTTTCTTTTCCAGTTCATGACCGGAGCGACTATGATACGGAGTCAATCTGGGGCAGGTGTTCAAATTTATTATGACATATCCCTGAGGTGCTCAATGGACCATTGCAATTCAGGAAAAATATTTCCTCGTGTGATGTAAAAAGTATTTCTCGGTGCAATGATCATTATCATATGGATATCTATATCTAGATATATCTATATCTAGATATAGATATCCACACAGATACCCACATATGTCATATCATATATCACATGTCATTATGGATCACAATGACTTTCAATTCTTCATGGATCATTGAAGAGACATCTCTGAATTTCACCTTATTCAATAGATCTATTTCATTAACGATCCATAAAAGGTATTATTTGCGATATTGTCGATCTATTCCCATGAATAGATGCCGAAATAGGATCAAATTAAAAAGAGTATTACGAAATCATTCCATTGATCTCCCCCGGAGAATCAATATTTGGTAATTTAAAAAAATGATTAGGAATAGAGATTCTCATTCGCCAAGGCGTCCTGTAATCTTTAACCAATTTTGTGCTTCAATGTAATTGCCTGGAGCAAGCGCTATGGCTTGTTTCCAATACTCAGCAGCTCGATCGGACCAAGCCTCCGCAGTTTCAGGATCTCCCTGTCGAATGGCCTGTTCTCCCCGGTCGAGATAGGTCAACTTGGAAAAGTTTCCTTCCCTTAGAACCGTACTTGAGAGTTTCCTACCTCATACGGCTCAATCAACTATTATTTGTATTTGGTCCTCCACTCAAAATTCAAAATATATCATTGAAGAGAATTCATTGCAAATAGGTTCCATTTGATTAGGTCAATTGAAGGACCAAAAAGGGTCAATGACATGAGTTTTAACTTCACTTTTGATCGGATTTTATCTTTTCTCCCACCCTCAGAAAGAGAAAGTAGAGAAACAAAGATCTCTACTTCAAATCATCCAAATAGAGGTCTTTTTGAGAGGTAACTATCTCAATTTTGCATAGAAATTTTGAGAAGTACTTCCCATCTGGAATTGATGGGAAAGTGCCTTCTTCTATCTTTAGGATCTGATCCTACACCGCTGCTCGATAGCTTAGTAGATCAACTCTATTGCATAAGTTGATCCCTGACTTTTGTGAGTGAGCAGATCTCATTGTATCAGCCCGAATTTTCAATAATTGATCTTTACGGTGCTTCCCCCATCAATCGAATTCATTCTTTTATCCATGGAGTATATAGGCTCTGCTTATCCATTCATATTTGGGCTCCTATGAAGGATGGTCTTTTTATTACAGCTGATAAGAAACCGTTATTTCGGACGGCGCATATGTAGAAAGCCTTTTTCTTTGTCCTTCCCCATAGCAGTTCCTAACTGATCTATTCCATAGCACAGATAGCCGCACGTAATGACAGATCACGGCCATATTATTAAAAGCTTGTGGTAGGGATGGGTTTCGTTTCAATGCCTGGAAATAATATTCCAAAGCCTCGGTATGCTCTCCGTTACTCATGTGGATAAGACCTATATTATACAGTATATAACTTCGATCATAAGGGTCAATTTCCGGTCGCATAGCTTCATAATAATTTTGTAAAGCTTCCGCATATTCTCCTTCGGATTGAGCTGACATCCGTTACGGTCGTTCATTCAATTGAAATGATCTCCGTTCCAAAACCGTACGTGAGATTCTCACCTCATACGGCTCCTCCTTTATAGTACATAATAAGGGGAATAACCCGTAGAATTGAAAAAAGATTATTACCCAACATTTTGAACTAACAGGGGCTAGTGTCTTTCCAATGAGTCTCTAGCCATCCTTATCGCAGAGATTCTTTCCTGAGCACTGAGGATCTTAGTGCTAAAAATGGAAACTCTAACAATTCATTTGTCCTTAACGCCCTGTATTTTCTAGGAATTAGCCACTTCAACGATCTACGATGGTTATATCATATGGATACCCGAGGTACAAACGAGATGGATGTTTGTTGTCCCAACCATTCTTATTAGCCCCCATAAAAGGGATAATGCGTATGAACTATAACGAAGCTTTTGTGTTGTTGATTTCCACATGTAGTGCTTTTCCCCTATGCATGCCTATTAGATAGACTCGACCATACAAAGCCTATTCCATAGGTGTAACCTTTCGCTCGATACTGGGATCTCTAGGAGATCAGGGCATCCAAGGTTGCATCAACCGGGGATACACGACAGAAGGAATTGTTTCATCTCCAAAACTCACCTTCACTAAGCGTAAGTTTTCTTTGACTCAATATTATTTTATTTCCGAATCCCGTCTCCCCCCCCCCGAGAGGGAAAGAACGGAAAAAAAGATCGAATCACACCATCTCTGTAATAGGTAAATGCCTCTTTTTCCCCTGGAGCTGTGGGGATTATTCGCAATAGGATATCCGCTACAATTGTGAAGGTCTTATCAGTAAAATTGTCATTTCTCTGAGATCTAGGCATAGTCAGTTATAGAATTGATAATTCTTCTCATTCCCTTTTTCCGGAAATGATCCCATGAACAAAAGGATTTTCCGGTGCACAATACCATAGAAATCGATTTTCTTACGATCGGAAATATGTGAACATTCCAATTGATTCTTCTATCTAATAATAGATAGACTAATAATAGATAGATGGGGAATGCTCGGAACAATTTGATGTTCATTAGTAATATCGACCAATAAGCAATAGAAAAAGATTCCTATTCAAGGAACTGTTTCTACATATTCCGTGAACTCGATAAGTTATCATTTTCATTTGGTCGTGATCCGAACGAAAGAAATAATAAAGAAGTGAAATGATCATTGCATAATGAGAATCAAATGACCATCAATTATATGTGCATATACAATTATATGTGCATATATTTATAATATGATCATCATGAGACAATTTATACAATAAATTGTTGTCGAAGAATTCTTCCTAATTATTCCATAATTGATACCAGACAATCATTTTGTAATTGATATATGATCATGATATGGAATGGATTAGTAATCCATTCCAATTTCTCAATTGGATCGGGAATATCAATTCAAATAGGATGAGATCATCGGATCAACAAGGATGAAGATTTCCTAAAAGAAGAGGAAGTGCTGGAAAATTTTTGTCCCTTCTGGGGATTGAATAAGTATTTTTACCTTCGCAAAAGGATTCAGAACTGATCGTATCCGAAGAATAAGAATTACTAAGGGACTTGCTATCCATCAATTCCGTGGATTAGAATCGGAAGATCTCGTAGGAAAGATGGCCGAGCGGTTCAAGGCGTAGCACTGGAACTGCTATGTAGACTTTTGTTTACCGAGGGTTCGAATCCCTCTCTTTCCGCACCTTAACTTTCTTATTATTCCCCATCGTTCTGTTCTCCCAATAGATCGAATCCCAAGGGGATGATCTTATCATTCTGAGATCAATCCCCTCCTATTTCGTGATATAGGGAAATAGAATAAACGTCGATTCGTGATATGAGAAAGTAAAAGAACATTGGGAAAAAGCGGACGATAAATGAAAGTATCATTAATGATCATATCGTATAATAGCGTACGGGGGGATGAACAAAGATAAGTCGAATCCCAAGAATCGAACAATTCTATCTACTCGTCTCCTTAAAGAAAAAAGAGAGAAACATAATTGTCTAGATGTACAAGAACCTCTCTTTTTCATTCTCAATTCAAGCTTGACGGGAATAATATTCTACAACCAGCAATTCATTGATCTTTAAACTGATCCATTTACTATCTATTATTTGATTGACTAATCCTTTATATTGTGACGAATGAAGAGTCAAATGATTCGGCATTTGATCCTTCTGGGATAAATCGAGATTTTTCCCGATCATAGCTCTCGATCTCCGTTGATCTCTTATAGTAATAACATCTCGGGGTTTGCAACGATAACTTGGTATATCTACCACACGATCATTGACCAGGATATGTCTATGATTAACCAATTGTCTGGCTCCAGGAATGGTAAGAGCCATACCCAATCGAAAAATAATATTATCCAAACGCATTTCAAGTAATTGCAATAGGATCTGGCCCGTTGATCCTTTGGCTCTTCCAGCAATACGAACATATTTAAGTAATTGTCGCTCTGTCAGTCCATAATGGAAACGCAATTTTTGTTTTTCTTCCGGACGGATACGATATTGAGATATTTTTCTAGAAGAAGATTGATTGGTAGGATCATTCCTGGATTTCGGTCTTTTATTAGTCAGCCCTGGTAAAGTTCTTAGACGACGTATTATTTTTAAACGAGGTCCTCGATAACGGGACATAAGAACTCCTTCTTTTACGAAATGAACAAATAGTACTGGAAAGAAGAATAGTATGAATCGTATAAACATCAAAATGGAGAACAAAGATCTCTTGAAAAATTGGTTTGGAGAGATCTAAATAGATCTGCTCCATTCAATAACCCATTCCGTTTCTAGTTGAAAGTGATCATGGCATAGCGGACCCGTGAACCAACGATCGGAAGAAAGAAGAATCTTCCTCATATTCCTTGATCCTAACAAAACATTATAGATCATGAGGAGGAATGAAGGGAATAACAAAGAGCCGGCTATCGGAATCGAACCGATGACCATCGCATTACAAGTGCGATGCTCTAACCTCTGAGCTAAGCGGGCTTGTATGAATAAGCCATAACTGCATATCATTAGTATGATATTCATCAATATATTCGGAATCTTAGCAATTATAGCTAATTGAGCTCAATGACGCAATCCAGATTCCAATGAAACATTGCTTGGATGTGGATTCGTTCGAGAGAAAGGAAGGGAAGAAAGGATCAATTGATATTGATCGTTTCACTATTCCAAATCAAACAGAAAGGGAAAAAACATTGCGCGGGAAATGCAGAAATGATAGAATCATTTTCAGTCATACTAGATGATAGTGGAGATGGTAAGAGAGAAAGAAATAAGAGAAGACATCTCTCCCAGTACCGAATGGATATCCAATGAATAACTCTGATGAAAATGGAATAATAGGATGAGATTACAGTGGGATCTCGTTTTTCAAAAGGGGATATGGCGGAATTGGTAGACGCTACGGACTTGATCGAGTTGAGCCTTGGTATGGAAACCTACCAAGTGATAGCTTCCAAATCCAGGGAACCCTAGGACATTTAGAATGGGCAATCCTGAACCAAATCCAGTTTACAGAGACAATAGTTTCCTTGACTAGGAAGAGAAAGGATAGGTGCAGAGACTCGATGGAAGCTATTCTAACGAATGAATATTCTTTTCCCCAGTGCTGCATCTATGGAATAATCTTTACATTTACACTCCAAAAGTGGGAATGGTCCATACTATCAAGCAAAGTTCATGATCGGGACTTGAATCATTTTATGCATTTCACTATTAGTGAGACGCTTGGGTCAATTTTAAGTTAAAGGAATAATTCGACATTAAGTAATCCAATGATTAACTTCACCTCCCTAAAGAGGAAGTCGGATCGATTCCTGGAGTGAATTTTTCGACGAGGATAAAGATAGAGTCCAGTTCTACATGTCAATGCCAACAACAATGCAAATTGCAGTAAGAGGAAAATCCGTCGGCTTTATAGACCGTGAGAGTTCAAATCTCTCTATCCCCAAGTCGAGTTCGTTCCCGAATGACTGATTTCTCTTTTTTTTTTTTATACAATTTCGAATTTGTAATTCTCACTTTCGAATTGATTCTTTTCATTCACCCCCCCCCCCCCATGAAGAAATAGAAGTAGGAATCTCTCATTATCTATAGATAGATATCTAGATCTCTATCTATATATAGAGATCTAGATATCTGAAATATCCAATCTGGATAGAGAATTGAAAATTCTTCGATCGTTAGCAGTCCTTCTCATGAATGGTTACTTCCCGTAAATTTTGTTCGAAAATAATTTTTTAACTAGGAAAAAAATCCCCATTTTTTATGGTCCCTTCAGTTGACACAAGTTCAGGTCCTATGTTAGAATGATGCACAGGGAAGAGCCGGGATAGCTCAGTTGGTAGAGCAGAGGACTGAAAATCCTCGTGCCACCAGTTCAAATCTGGTTCCTGGCATGCGAACTCATAGATCGAGAAATATCTATCTAGATAGATGGATATCTATTGGCATACATACTCATCCATATCCATATACCTAGATCATAATACACAGTTATCCATATTCATATTTATGTATCTATATGTACGTACATATTTATGTATCTATATGTACGTACATATAGATCCCGATCATAATAGATGAATCAGCATGTTCCGTTCTCTTTCTCCCTTTTTGTTCATATTGTCCTTCCCCGTTCCAATTGGATCTCGATACCCCGTGCGTATATAAAAGTTGGTTCGAAAACTCGGAAATACGGAATTGACAGTGTAAATAGATAGAATCTATTCTCAACTGGAATTGGTACAAGTGAAATCCGATCTTTCTCTTCCTTTTTGTATATTATAGAATGTGTACGTGGTACATGGTTTGTGATGCGTAAACGAATTTGATTCCTTAATTTATCCCGAATAGGTTTCTTCCAGATCCAAGAATGTAGGATGATGTAAATGGATAAGGGATTCCATTACGACACTAGCAGAAGTCTATTTATCTCACTCCATCGAAAATATGATATATTGTTCAAATTGAATATTTCAAATTGTAAGAGCGAAGATTGTTTACTTTTATTCCATTCAATGAGCATCCTGTATCTCGTATAAATTAGGTGTAATATAATCTTTGCGTAGAGGCCAACCAATCCAACTCTCAGGCATCAATATACGTTTCAGGCGTGGATGACCTTCATGAAGGATTCCCAACATATCATAAGATTCTCGTTCCTGAAAATCAGCACTTTTCCAGATCCAGAAAATAGACGGAATTCTGGGATTTTTCCTTGGGACAAAAACTTTTATACATATCTCTTCAGGTTGATCCGCATCATCCTGTATATTTGTAAGGTGATATACACTAGCCAATGATCCCCCCGGCGCTACATCATAGGCACACTGAGAACGGAGATAATTGAAACCATAAACATATAAAGCGACAGCTACAGAGGCCCGATCCTCAGATTTTATCTGTAAAGTTTCTATGCCCTGGTAATCAGAACCCAGAGGTCTGTGAGCTAACTTATGCTTGGCTAGCCAAGCGGATAATCGACCCTGTACTTCATTAGTCTTTCTTGTAGGAGTATCCGTATAAGTATTTAACATTTCCAATGGAATTTTTGAAAATTGATTTCCTGTTCGTTACTCTTTACAAAATATTCTTCATTCCTCGATTCCTGGAAAGATACTGAATTCTCGTATTTTACAAAATCGGAGGGTATCTCTGAAGTAGATTCAAAGGTTTTGGAAAGTATCTCTGAAGTAGATTCAGATTGAGGTTCGGGAGATTTATGGAGTAACTTCTGATCATAGTTTCCAGTATAAAGACTGGATCCAACACGAAACTTATGATTTTGAGTGAAATATCTCTTTCCTTGTTGGAGCTTGGTCCTATCTTCATATATTTCTCGAGCTACCTTTTTACGAAGTTTTATTATAGCATCTATAATAGCCTCTGGTTTTGGGGGGCAACCCGGCAAATAAACATCTACGGGAATTAATTTATCCACTCCACGAACGGTACTATAAGAATCTGTACTGAACATTCCTCCTGTAATAGTACATGCTCCCATAGCAATTACATATTTTGGTCCGGGCATTTGTTCATATAATCTCACTAAAGAAGGAGCCATTTTCATGGTCACAGTGCCAGCTGTTATGATGAGGTCGGCTTGTCTAGGACTAGATCTTGGTACCAGACCGTAACGATCAAAGTCGAATCGTGAACCTATTAATGAAGCGAATTCAATAAAACAACAACTAGTACCATAAAGAAGCGGCCATAAACTGGAGAGTCTGGCCCAATTCGACAGATCATTTAGGGTAGTTGAAATAACTGAATTTGGAGTTGTTTGACCAAGTAAAGGGGATTCTGTAGAACCCATCACTGGTTTTATGCCATTTTCTACTTTCCCTCCACCACCCAAATACTCGGAAGCTAAGACCATTCCAATGCTCCTCTTCGCCATGCATGAACTGAACCAACAATTAGGATAAGCACGAAAATCGAAGCTTCTATAAAGGTAGATATACCCAATATATCGAAACTCATAGCCCATGGATAAAGAAAAACTGTTTCAACATCAAAAACAACAAAAACCAAAGCGAACATATAATAACGAATCCTAAATTGTATCCAAGCATCTCCCATTGCTTCTATACCGGATTCGTAACTAGTGAGCTTCTCTGGGCCTTCGCTAATGGGGGCTAAAGCTCTGGAAATTAGGAATGCCAGAATAGGCATGAGGCTAGATATTAGTAAAAAGATCCAAAAAGTCTCATATTCAAAAAGTAGAAACATGAATATACTCCTGTGAAATAGATCAAATTATTCCATTTTCCCGTAAATGGATTCATCACTCCTCTCCCAAAAATAGAACAATTGATTTTCATCGATCTACATATTACTATTTTGTCCAAGGCTTATTCCAAAATTCATTCAATGAAATATTACTCGTATATGTGATATGTAGAAGTATTACGTATTTATCTGGGAGAAATCTACTTATTTCACCCCCGGTTATTTCAGAAGTGAAAAGTCTGGTTAATCCTTCCTCCCCCTGTATCAGTCATTTATATACTTTCATTTACCGTCAAACAATAAAAATTGATTCTTCTTAGAAATCGATCTTGCAATAACACAGTTTTGCACATTGGTTCGGCGAATTACACGTGATTCGAGTTGTAACGAGAGACATGGCCTGATGTAATGCAAGGAAATGTCCAGGAATTTCTATAAGAGCTTAGGATTTCTTGTATGTTCTATTCCGATATTTGAATCTTGTCCATCAAAATATGGATCTTTCTCATTGGAGGGTCGTTCTTTTCACTGATGCGTCGTTCGACTCCATCTGCTTGTTTCATTTCTTTATACCCATATTCAGTTTATCTATATATTCCATTGAACCCCCAGAAACCTATCCATCTCTTATAACAAGAAAAAGGCTTATGTATTCAATTTGTAGAATTATGCCTTTTCGGCATGGTCCATCTCACACGATTGCCCTTAGGGACAATTGAGTTCTTTGTCAGATACTTATGTAGGTAATGGGACAAGTGTAGAAATTTTCGGGTTTCCGGATTCATCAACGGAAGGAAATAGTGAACATTTCACAATATTGGGAGAATATGAGAAGGGGGAAATCTCAGTTGTCAGAGATTTGGAATGAATCTTCAAACAATTGTAACGTGCGTTAATGCTTTGGTTCGTTATACAAATGATTCCAGGAGTAGGATTCAATTGGATCGTCCATTCGTAGTATCCAGATCCATTTGTAGTACTGAAGAAAGAGAAAAAGGATCAAGTGACCATGGAAATGAATGGGTCAATCTCGCGGATAATGAAGCTTATTAATAGATGAATCCGACCAGTACTATGTATTTAACATGTGGACAGATATAGAATTGATTCCGTTCGATAATATGCCGGATAAACTATTTCCCCCGGAGCTTCATTCAGTAATATCTTTATCGATCCCGTAACAGGGATTGATCCGTCTATTAAAGATAAAAAGTACTAAGGGGTTATTTCCTCTGTGATATGACTTTTGATTCAGGATCAAGACAGTCGTTCCATTCCGGGAATATGAATTGGAATTCATAAAGGTCCAAGTCTATTTGTGCCTTGTTGACCCGGCCCGGCCGGGCATTGAACGACAAATACTACTTTAGGATTGATGGACAATATTAAGCGATCCTATAACTTCTGTTGATGTAACCGCGTTGATCGAACTGAACAAGTTTCTGGTCGCACCCCTCCCTAGGTCAACAGGATAAAGATTCCAGGGCATCCCGTAATAGGAATCTTGAATAGAGCAAGAAACAATTCCTGTTCCAATCACGACGGTAAAACTAGCTGAACTGGGAGTGATCTACGGAGGATACTTCGAAGAATACGTTACCGACCAATCCAATGGACCAATCAGGGGAGAGAGGCGGACGTTTATACATTTCAGAACGATTTACATAATGTTTAGAAGGTAACTGATCCAGGTTATTCCATCGTAAAGTAGGGGAGGAATCCGGAGATCTCAGATTTTCCTTGGATAAGCCTACCCAAATAGGATCCTGATCTTACCAAGGAAGGTCCACATCAATTCGAATTATGGAATGATGATGAGCAATCGGAGCGGATCGATCGGAATAACAGAATGAATCCTGTACAATAATGGAGGAAATACCTAATCACTCGGCGGATGAATTATGCCAAGTTTACGATCTGCCGGAGAGGGTGGGGGGGGGGGACCTATCGGAATAAAAATTCCAACCGAACGACTCTATCTGCTCATTTTCTGTTGAGACCTACAAAAGAGTCTTATTCTCGGAGACGATGCCCATCAATTATTCTCCGCGTTATACACGTTCTCAGACACGCTGCTGAGATGATATGATCGTACGTTTACTCTCGATCGAGATAACAGCCGAGTTTCCATGGGTAATTCATAGAAGTTCTCGTGATCCATCGTACGTATTGTATATTTACAATACAAATAATTAATCCTTTTCGAATCTCACATTACTCGACGTTGATTTCCGTACATGCTATACGAGTATTCTGGCTACTCCAGGGGATGGCTGGCATCGAGCCTCTTTCTTTGGCAATAGATTCCATTCCAACTCTTAGGCATATGTTTAGATCAATAAGGATAGATCCGACGCATTCAGGAAAACACCCGAGACCACATATAGGTCTAAATAGAGTACACGTCTCTGATCCAGATCAAATGGGAAATTTTGATCGGATCGAATAGACCCCGGATCAATCTTATCAGGGTTATCATATGATGAAACGTTGTCCCATTCTGGATCGTTTCATTTCGATGAGAGATCGATTTTAAGAAAATCGTTAGATTCTCTCCATTCATCCACCCAATAACCTAAGTCTTATTGGGGTGCTCTAGATAGAATGAATTCTAATATGAATTGGTCGAAGTCCCTTTCATGGAAGTCGAATTCTTGAGTATGAACTTCAGATCAAATTGTACCTAATAGTGGGACTAATACAAACTCTTTGAATGAATAATTGGATACTCCAGAAAAGCATGGGGCTTTCCAATCCAATATTTGTATCTAATAAGTATGCTCATAATTTTCATGATTACAGGATGAACTTTTCACGTTTTTGTCAGCAGTTTTTGGATCTGGATATGCTTTTATATCTCAGAACCATTCAGAACTTACTGATATCTCGATAGGATCAAAGTGATAGAGAATATCGTGATCCACAAATTGTCCTCTTTTCCTACGGCTCCGGGCTATCAGTTTCATAAAGGCTGTTGATAAATACGTATTTATTTGGATCTCGGGACATTTCGATGAACATTGTGCAAATCGGGGTATATATAGAATACTTCATTCTATAATTCATTTGATCTATGAGTACCTCTTATATGAATTACGGCCTTGCCCTTCGTAAATTATGTCACGATTAGTTTCATTTCTGCGATACGAAATATTTAGATCGGGCAGATACCTTTCTAGATCTCCCTTGAGTCATTCATTACACCAGGAGTCCCCTGCATCTGTTAGACCAATGAGGTTTTGATGATCGATGCTAATTACTATTCGACCGAAGTTCTCAAATAGATTCAGACCTTACAGATGTACTGGGACAAATCATTGTGACCTTGCTTGGGGTTATCGGAGGTGTATTAATAACCCCTCAATAATGGGTGATAAGAGCATATCAACATGTCAGTCATGTGTTACTGATTTTTATAGATCAATAAACAAGGGATCATCATAAGTTAGATGATCTGCCCCGTTCCCACGTTCCTATCGATCTATTCATGGGCATATAAGAATAGTTGACAGTCTCCAAGAGACTCTTTAGGACTGAGTCATAGGTAATAAGGGATATAAGGATAAAGAAGTAATATAGTAATACCAAAACTCAGTGGAATGTATAGGGCTATACGGGCTCGAACCGTAGACCTTCTCGGTAAAACAGATCAAAGTTATTATTATCGAAATGATTTGAACTGTTCCAAAAACCCAACATGCATTTTTCTTGCATTGGGCTCTTTCATGAACTGATGGATCGATCAGTTAGTCTGCCATTCTTTCCTTTCCAGAAAGATAATAAGATGGCTCCGTGTGCTCCAAGTTATTCTTTTTTTTTTTTCGGAAGCAATCCCAAAGTGATTCAAAAGGTTCGTTCCCTCGACGTAGGTCTGCCTCGTTCAGGCACAGATTGAACCCAAATAGAGTCTCTATCGCTCTGAAAGTTAAATATGAGACTCCATACACCTCAAAGTTCATAGAGCGAAAAGAAGATATTTTGAGGTCCCCGTATTGTACTCATTATGCCTAGCATTGAATGAACCTGAGATTTACCATATCAACTAGATCCGGAATTGGAATCAGATCGAACCTCATCCTTGTCATGCTATTGTTCTCCCAGATCGATCGATGGAGTAAGACATCAGTATTTCACATAAGATCTATTTCATGGATCAGATGAATCGATGAACTCTCTTGAAAAGCATTGGCGCACGTGTAAACGAGGTGCTCTACCTTGCTGAGCTATAGCCCTTGCTATTCTTAATGATACACTATCATAACCAAATGGATCCCCCTTTGTCAAGGTGGATATTTCATGATCTAATACGTCCCAATCAGTTCAATCCTGCCAGGGACATATTGTTCATAAGTTCAATTCCATTTAGAATGTTCATAGATCCAACTCTATTTATGATGATAAATGACCTACTTAACTCAGTGGTTAGAGTATCGCTTTCATACGGCGGGAGTCATTGGTTCAAATCCAATAGTAGGTAAAACTTATTAGATGTCATTTACTTTGGTATCTAATAAGTTTTACCTACTATTGGATTTGATTGGAATAAAGAATCCATTTTCAATAATTATCCGAAATCCTTACGTTAATTAGAGACGGAGGGCAAAATAGCACTGATAGCCTCTAATCGTGTCCTGGCTCTTCTGAGAGCTACATTAGCTTCAATCACTTGTCTCTTGCCTTCAGCTCGAGCTAGGTCAGCTTCAGCTATTCGAAAAGTTTCCCGAGCCTCTCGAGGATCGATGTCAATACCTTTCTCTGCATCATTTACCAATATGGTGATTTTATTATTGTCTATCCTGGCGAAACCGCCCATAAAAGCCATAGTAGACCATTGCCCATCGAGACGTATTTTTGTGATCCCTATATCTAAAGCTGCAACAATGGGAGCATGATTTGGTAATACGCCAATTTGACCGCTATTGGTAGATAAGATGATTTCTTCAACTTCTGAATCCCAAACAACTCGATTAGGAGTCAGTACACGAAGATTTAGGGTCATTTTTTAAATTAATTCTCCACTTTTAAGTTCATAGCCTTCGCGGTAGCTTCATCAATGTTACCCACCAAATAAAAGGCCTGTTCGGGAAGACCATCTAATTCTCCGGAAAGGATCATTTTAAAACCTCTAATTGTTTCTACGAGACCGACATATTTACCCGGGGAACCAGTGAATACCTCTGCTACAAAAAAGGGTTGTGATAAGAAACGTTCAATCTTTCGTGCTCTTGCTACGGTTAAACGATCTTCTTCTGATAATTCGTCCAGTCCAAGAATAGCTATAATGTCTTGAAGTTCTTTATAACGCTGTAAAGTTTGCTTGACTCCTTGTGCAGTTTCATAATGTTCTTCGCCCACGATCCAAGGTTGGAGCATGGTCGATGTTGAATCTAAAGGATCTACTGCTGGATAGATGCCTTTGGCAGCTAATCCTCTCGATAATACGGTAGTAGCATCTAAATGTGCAAATGTTGTAGCAGGAGCGGGGTCGGTCAAATCGTCTGCAGGTACATAAACTGCTTGAATGGAGGTTATAGATCCCTCTTTGGTAGAAGTAATTCTTTCCTGCAAAGAACCCATTTCTGTACTAAGAGTTGGCTGATAACCCACAGCGGAAGGCATTCTGCCTAATAATGCAGATACTTCTGATCCCGCTTGGACAAAACGGAAGATATTGTCGATAAATAAAAGTACGTCTTGCTCATTGACATCTCGGAAATATTCAGCCATGGTTAGGGCGGTTAACCCAACTCTCATACGAGCTCCTGGTGGTTCATTCATCTGGCCATAGACCAGAGCTACTTTCGATCCCGAGATATCTTGTTCATTAATTACTCCCGATTCTTTCATTTCAACGTAAAGATCATTTCCCTCACGGGTGCGTTCTCCTACTCCGCCAAATACAGATACACCTCCATGAGCCTTAGCAATATTGTTGATTAATTCCATGATGAGCACTGTTTTACCTACCCCAGCTCCCCCGAATAGTCCTATTTTTCCTCCACGGCGGTAAGGAGCTAAAAGATCCACCACTTTAATGCCTGTTTCGAAGATTGATAACTTTGTATCCAACTGTATAAAGGCAGGAGCGGGTCTATGAATAGGAGATGTTGTGCGAGCATCTACAGGACCTAAATTATCGACAGGTTCTCCAATAACATTGAAAATTCGTCCGAGAGTAGCTCCACCAACCGGAACACTCAGGGGAGCTCCTGTGTCAATTACTTTCATTCCTCTCTTCAGACCATCTGTAGCACTCATAGCTACAGCTCTCACTTTATTATTTCCCAATAATTGTTGTACCTCGCAAGTAACATTAATTTCTTGACCAGCCGTATCTTTGCCCTTAATTATCAAAGAATTTAAAATATTAGGCATATTGCCTGGAGAAAAAACTACATCCAGTACTGGGCCAATGATTTGAACAATATGTCCCACATTCTTTTCCACAAGTGTGGGAACCCCAAGAGCAAGAGGATTGGTTCTCATAATAATAAAAAGGGAGATTTGTTCGAATTGCTCGCTAATACTATTAAAAATGTTTAGTATCGAATCGATCAGTTCATGATGAATGAGAGTTACCACCTTGATCTACTTAGTGATATTTCGCTTCTCAAGTTCAACTTTTATTTTGAACATGAAGTAGATGGATAAAAATCATGAGAAAGTCTTCAATTTGTCCATAACTATAAGCATTTCACCCCAGATTGCGTCCAGATTATCCATTCAATGCGGAACTTGAACCCTATTCATAATCTTTCTCTCATCGGTCGTTGTCTCTTCCTTTCATACGCACATCTATTTTTTCTTTTTTCTTTTTTTTTTTTTTTTCGTCCTATATATCTGCTTTTAGATCTACAATCTACACATACATATATTATCTATTAGGATCAAAGGTCGATTCGGTTCTTTAAATCCATTAACTAGTCTAATAGCTGAAAGGTCCTTGGGTCAATGCATGGAGGAACTTGAAAAGCAAAGATAGGGTTGCGCCATACATAAAGAACATTATACAATAATAGTGTATTTGGCAAATCTTATTGCCCAATAACGGACGACTTTAGTTAGTTCATGGTTCCGCAGGAGATTCCTGTGAAATCCTTTCTTTACGTTCGATCCATGTCGAGCAGACCTCGTCCTTGCAAGAGTTATTAATTGATGAGTTGTAGGGAGGGACTTATGTCACCAAAAACAGAGACTAAGGCAAGTGTTGGATTTAAAGCTGGTGTTAAAGATTACAGATTAACTTATTACACTCCTGAATATCAAACCAAAGATACCGATATCTTAGCAGCGTTCCGAGTAACTCCTCAACCTGGAGTGCCGCCTGAGGAAGCGGGAGCTGCAGTAGCCGCTGAATCTTCCACTGGTACATGGACCACTGTTTGGACCGATGGACTTACCAGTCTCGATCGTTACAAGGGGCGATGCTATGACATCGAGCCCGTTCCTGGGGAGGAAAATCAATTTATTGCCTATGTAGCTTACCCCTTAGACCTCTTTGAAGAAGGTTCTGTTACTAACATGTTCACTTCCATTGTAGGTAATGTATTTGGATTCAAAGCCCTACGAGCTCTACGCCTAGAAGATTTGCGAGTTCCTCCTGCTTATTCCAAAACTTTCCAAGGTCCACCTCATGGTATCCAAGTTGAAAGAGATAAATTAAACAAATATGGCCGTCCTCTATTGGGATGTACCATTAAACCCAAATTGGGTTTATCTGCCAAAAACTATGGTAGAGCAGTTTATGAATGTCTTCGTGGTGGACTTGATTTTACCAAAGATGATGAGAACGTAAATTCCCAACCATTTATGCGCTGGAGAGATCGTTTCTGCTTCTGTGCAGAAGCAATTTATAAAGCTCAGGCTGAGACGGGTGAAATTAAGGGACATTACTTGAATGCTACTGCAGGTACATGCGAAGAAATGATCAAAAGGGCAGTATTTGCCAGAGAATTGGGAGTTCCTATCGTCATGCATGACTACCTGACGGGAGGTTTTACTGCAAATACCAGCTTGGCTCATTATTGCCGAGACAATGGCCTACTTCTTCACATTCACCGCGCAATGCATGCAGTTATTGACAGACAAAGAAATCATGGTATGCACTTCCGTGTGCTAGCTAAAGCATTGCGAATGTCCGGTGGAGATCATATTCACGCCGGTACTGTAGTAGGTAAACTTGAAGGAGAACGAGACGTAACTTTGGGTTTTGTTGATCTACTGCGTGACGATTTTATTGAAAGAGACCGAAGTCGTGGTATTTATTTCACCCAAGATTGGGTATCTATGCCAGGTGTTCTGCCCGTAGCTTCGGGGGGTATTCACGTTTGGCATATGCCTGCTCTAACCGAGATCTTTGGGGATGATTCCGTACTACAGTTCGGTGGGGGAACTTTGGGACACCCTTGGGGAAATGCACCTGGTGCAGTAGCGAATCGAGTTGCCTTAGAAGCTTGTGTACAAGCTCGTAATGAAGGACGTGATCTTGCTCGTGAAGGTAATGAAGTGATCCGCGAAGCTAGTAAATGGAGTCCCGAATTAGCTGCTGCTTGTGAAGTATGGAAGGAGATCAAATTTGAATTTGAGGCAATGGATGTCTTGTAATTGAGTGACTCTCCGTTCGTTTTCCTAATAGAACTCGGCCCAATCTTTTACTACAAAGATTGAGCCGAATTGTAAATGGAGATTAGATATATGCATAGATCCATATCTATCTATGTACATGTATAAATATGTACATACCTATATACATAAATCAATATCTTATTTATTTTTCCCAAGATCGAATAGCTCAAAGCTTATGAAAATGTTGTTGGCATGGATTTTATCCATCCCATAAATTGATCTTATGGATCATCCTATAGGGTTGGTAGCTCAGTGGATCAGAGACCATGGTCCCGGACCATGAAGTCAAGGGTTCGAATCCCTCCTAGCCCATTTTGGACATTGTCCCCCTTGCTGTATCCCGTGCTGAGACATAGACCTTTTCTACAAAGATTCCATAGGTTTCATAAAGAGGGAAAACGGATCGATCATATCGTATGATCCTTCTCTCTCGGATGATAATTACTCTTTCTTGTGGTATAAAAGAGAATCTTTATTGATAACCAAATAAAAGGTTCTATCATAATCTCGGATCAATGCTTCGGATTACTACGAATAAAATGGAAATGATTCATCCCACTATTCTTTCGGTAACGATCCTAATACTAATAATATAGTATTACTTAATAATAGTAATACTTAATATACTAATAATTGGATCTATTTTGTCTAATAAGATCCCTCATGGAAAAGAAAATTGCAAAGTAACAAGAGATCTCCTCCCCTTTTTTATACTCATATCTAGGTAGAACTCTATGTCCTTGAAAGAATGGTTCGAAGAAAGGCGTAAAATAAGTGGATCAATCGAAGATCTGATCGAAAGGACTAGTAAGGACTATATCGTCAATGAGATGGACAAGAACAAGAATATAAAGATTGATTTTAATAACAGATTATGGGTCCAGTGCGACAATCGTGAGAACTTGCTCTATATGAAATATTTGAGACAGAATAAGAGTGTTTGTGAAGAATGTGGATATCATTTGCAAATGAGTAGTTCAGACAGAATCGAACTTTCAATTGATCATGGCACTTGGCATCCTATGGATGAGGACATGGCCGCCCCAGATCCGATTCAATTTCATTTTGAGGATGAACCTCATATAGATCGTATCACTTCCTGCCAAATAAGGACAGGTTTAACTGATGCTGTTCAAACAGGCATAGGTCGACCAAATGGTATTCCTATCGCAATTGGAGTTATGGATTTTCAGTTCATGGGAGGTAGTATGGGCTCCGTGGTAGGTGAGAAAATTACTCGTCTGATCGAATACGCTACCAAGCAATTTCTCCCAGTAATCATGGTGTGTGCTTCCGGAGGAGCACGCATGCAAGAGGGAAGTTTCAGTTTAATGCAAATGGCTAAAATATCTACTGCTTTATATATCCATCAATTGGAGAAAAAGTTGTTATATGTATCGATCCTTACATATCCCACAACCGGTGGAGTGACTGCTAGTTTTGGTATGTTGGGAGATATCATCATTGCTGAACCTAAAGCATACATTGCATTTGCAGGTAGAAGAGTAATCGAACAAACATCAGGTCAGAAAGTACCTGACGGTTTGCAGGTAGCTGAGCATTTATTTGATCATGGTTCATTTGATCTGATCGTTCCGCGTAGTCTTTTAAAAGGTGTTCTGAGTGAGCCATTTCAACTTTACGGTTTAATTCCTTGTGAAAAAGAACGAACGTTAGGTTTAGTTTCTTGTAACGAACAACAATTCTCAAGTTCAGCTCCTCGTAACGAAAGTGACAATGATACAGTCCCCTCTCATAGCGAAAATCGAAAGAATCAACTTCAGAGAATTGTTCCTCATCTTTCCTTTTTTTAGCCAATTATTGATCCTCGATCCTATTATTAATAGGAACTCAATATTAACAACTAAATAGTAACTAACTATTCTTATGAACGATATGCAATAGAATAGTGAATTTATCGCTCCCCGGAATTGGGGAAAATTACGGATCCATGTTCTTGCTACTATTTGATCAAGTGTTATAATATGGATAAGCGCTGTGATATATTTGTATACATTTATTGAGTCCTAATACCAAAAATTCTCATTCATTATTGACTCCGGATCTCATAGACATAAAAAAATGAATAAGAATAAAAAGAATATCTCGGATTCGACGTAAAATGATTTTACAGAGACTCATGAAAATATTTGACGGAAAAAGGAACAAGATTCTCGTGCATGTCTTTTATGGAGAGGGGCGACTAGGTCCACTTATTTGGTCCTATAATCATTCCTTGTAATAGAGATAAATATTAGGGTATTCGTTCTATGACAAATCCCAACTTACCTTCGATTTTCGTGCCTTTAGCGGGCTTATTTTTTCCGGCAATTACAATGGCTTTTTTGTACTTTTATGTTCAGAAGGACGAGATTTTATAAATCTGATCGGATCAGATCTTATAGATCAATTTGAATCTCTCAATTGTGGAATAAATGGGATATCTATCTGTTCCTGATGATCTTAAATGGGACTAATCCTACTCCGGACACGAACAAAATAGATATCTATATCTATTTATCAACATATGGGAGGTGTACCATGTGGTACATATACCATATGTATGCATGTATAAATGTATAGAGATTTCTATCTTTATACGCATACATATCTATGTGTATATGGAGATGGTATTTCTATTCCACTGATCCGGCGAGGTGTTGTTTTTCCAATTGATAAGTAATTTCCTAAAAAATAGAAAGAATGGGGAACATGGAAAGGAGAGAAAGAAAGTAAATGTTCTTTTAGATAAAAATTCTTTGATATGCATATAGCTAGTTAATAAGAGTTACTTCGGAAGCCAAAGGAGTCAAGTTTTGGCCATTTTCTCTAAAACCGAGTAGGACGAAATTGAATAAAATCTGTTATGAATTGGCGATCTGAATGGCTCTGGATAGAACCTATAACAGGATCTCGAAGAACAAGTAATTTTTGTCGGGCTTGTATCCTTTTTTTTGGTTCACTAGGATTTTTCTTGGTCGGAATTTCAAGTTATCTTGGTAAGAACCTGATACCCGTATTGTCATCTCAGCAAATCCTTTTTGTTCCACAAGGAATTGTAATGTGTTTTTATGGTATTGCAGGTCTGTTCATTAGCTCTTATTTGTGGTGTACAATTTTATGGAATGTAGGTAGTGGTTACGATAAGTTTGATGAAGAAGAAGGAATTGTATGTCTTTTTCGTTGGGGATTTCCTGGAAGAAATCGTCGTACTTTTCTTCGATTTCTCATGAAAGATATTCAGGCGATCAAAATGGAAATTCAAGAAGGTCTTTATCCCCGTCGTGTTCTTTATATGGAAATAAAGGGCCAGCGAGACATTCCCCTAGCTCGTACCGGTGAGAATTTAACCTTACGGGAAATGGAACAAAAAGCTGCCGAATTAGCTCGTTTCTTGCGTATATCAATTGAAGTATTTTGAAATGAACCAAGGAATGGATGTTCTCTCGTTGTTCTTCGAACATCTTAACGGACAGATCTATATGTACCAGAGAGAGGGAAGTTACAATGTAACTAAGATTTGTTCGGGAGAAATACCATGCAGTTCCCTCCCGCAAAGTAGTACTTATGTGATGATCATATCAATGCAAATTCCTTCGGTAGTTCCCAAAGACTCCATATCGCTCCTTGTAGAAGGCCCATAGAGCCAGTAGACGGATATGACATGAAACAATTACTAGATATGGCATTCTCTCCAAAATGTCTTTGTCGAACTCCAATTCCATATATGCGTACGGAATTCGAGAATTTCAGTATTCGTAATATACTGGAGTCCTTTGGAGCGCAGAATTGGCATTTTTAGACCAATTTATTAAATGATAATGGATTCTATCCCTAAGTTCTCTCTCTTTTTTTGCCAATAAACATTCGTCTCTTTCCTTTTATTTTTATTTTTTTTTTCCTCCTTTTTATCCGGAACAAACCGTTCCTCATCCGAAGAATATTTTTTTTTAAGGGTCGAACAATTACGCAGTAGATCCTGAATCTATAGGTCCCATACCTCGTTCTACAACTCGTACTTTATCCAGATTTCGGACAGAGCTGACGGGTGAATCGGGTTCGTTAGCGATTCACGAATTTAAAGTGGCCAAATATAAAGCATTAGCTTCCCTACGATACCTTGCATGTCTAGTATTCCTGCCCTGGGGAATCTCTATTTCATTCCAGAAAGGTTTGGAACCTTGGGTTACGAATTGGTGGAATACTGGTCAGTCTCGGGAATTTTCTGATTATCTCCAAGAAGAAAACGCTCTAGAAAGATTCGGAGAAATAGAAGAACTATTCCTGTTGGAGAGAATGGTGGAAGATTCTTCGGAAACACATTCACAAGATCTTCGTATAGAGATTCGCAAAAAAACGATCCAATTAGTCGAAATGTACAATGAAGATTTGATCCAGATCATCTCACATTTATTGGCAAATTTTATATGTTTTGCTACTCCAGGTGCTTATTTCATTCTGGGTAAGGAAAAACTTGTCGTTCTCAATTCTTGGATCCAAGAATTATTCCATAGCCTGAGCGATACGATGAAAGCGTTTTCTATTCTTTTAGTAACCGATTTATGTATTGGGTTCCATTCGCCCCATGGTTGGGAACTGATGATCGATTCGATCTCCGAAAATTATGGGTTTTCTCATGATGAACAAAGAATATCTGGTCTCGTTTCAACTTTTCCGGTCATCTCAGATACAATTTTCAAATATTGGATCTTCCGTCACTTAAATCGTATATCTCCTTCACTTGTAGTGATTTATCATTCAATGAATGAATAAATAGGAATGAATAAAGAATAGGTTGTTCTATCCGACAACGAGTGAATAGGAATTGGATTTTCGTACAGAAACTAACTATTACAGATCTCCTTTTTACTCTTTCTCTTCCCTTTCCTCCTTTCCCTCTCTTTCAGTGGGATACTTCTGATTTATTACTTTTGGAGTTAATATAATAGCGGAATTGCGGGCAGGTAATTATGGTAGCTATCTACCCCATTTATCGTAAAGAGATTTGGAACCAATAATCGAACCATGCGGAATATAAATACTTATGACTGGATGAAAAAGTGGATGACTCGATCAATTTCCATCTTGGTCATGATACATATGATAACTCGGGCATCTATTTCAAATGCATATCCCATTTTTGCGCAGCAGGGTTATGAGAATCCCCGAGAAGCAACTGGACGTATTGTATGTGCTAATTGTCACTTGGCTAAGAAGCCTGTGAATATTGAGGTTCCACAATCCGTGCTTCCTGATACTGTATTTGAAGCAGTTGTTCAAATCCCCTGCGATATGCAAATAAAACAAGTTCTTGCTAATGGTAAGAAAGGGGCTTTGAATGTAGGAGCTGTTCTAATTTTACCTGAGGGCTTTGAATTAGCCCCTCCTGATCGTATTTCTCCCGAGATTAAAGAAAAAATAGGTAATCTTTATTTTCAGAATTATCGTCCTAATCAAAAAGAGATTCTTGTAATAGGTCCTGTTCCCGGTCAGAAATATAGTGAAATTGTGTTTCCCATCCTTTCACCGAATCCTGCTACTAATAAAGAAGTTCATTTTCTTAAATATCCCATATATGTGGGTGGTAATAGAGGAAGGGGACAAATTTATCCCGATGGAAGCAAGAGCAACAATACGGTCTATAATGCTTCAACAACGGGTAGAGTGAGCAAAATATTACGTAAAGAAAAGGGTGGATATGAAATCACTATCGATAATGCATCAGATGGTCGTCAAGTGGTGGATATCGTACCTCCGGGACCGGAACTTCTTATTTCCGAGGGTGAATTCATCAAAGTTGATCAGCCATTAACGAATAATCCTAATGTGGGTGGATTTGGCCAAGGAGATGCAGAAATAGTACTTCAAGATCCATTACGTGTTCAAGGTCTCTTATTACTCCTGGCATCTGTCATTTTGGCACAAATCTTTTTGGTCCTTAAGAAGAAACAATTTGAGAAAGTTCAATTGGCCGAGATGAATTTTTAGGTCCATAGATTTTCAAACATGAGGTTGACCGAAAGGTTTGGCTGTTTATTGGTGGCTGATGCAATCATGTACAATTCAAATAATAGGGTCATGCCCCTGGAGAGCCCTCAATATCATCATCTCCCCTCCCTTGTTCGTAAATAAGATATGAGTCATTACTAGATCTATCTATAGATAGATATGTGCATTTCAAATAGGGAGTGACTTGATAAGCACTAGAACAGATCAACTTGCCGAACAGCCCTCTATTCATATGCTACATAGCATATACCATATCCGTGCCATATAGCCTTTTTCTTTTGCTTTCTTATCCATTCATCATATCTAGAAGAATGATCCGAAGGATATCAAAGGGAAGGAAGGAGAAAAAAAAGGAAGAGGGGGACTAAACGATCTCGGGAAAGATTCTTATCTTCCTGATCCTCAATCTTTGATCGAAATCGATTTTACGCTTTCTCTTTAGGGTAAGAGGAACTAATGATTTTTCTGATCCCGTTCGTAAAATCCCAAGTCTTTCGCACGTCCTACTGAGAACCTTTCAAGTTCATGAAAAAAGAGGAGCAAATGGATAGAAAAGGCAATACCACTCATTGAGCAAATGGGATCTATCTAGCAAATTCATGAAAAAGGCTCATTTCAGATAGAAAGGGAAAAGGTGCTATTTCCGGCTTGGACCATAAGAGCTCAAATTCTATATTCACACATTCGGATTATCGTAGTTCTAACTTTTAGAGGGATGATCCGCAGAATCTCTCATTTGGGGAAAATGAACAAAAGTCATGCATATTATGCGGCGGGACGATCCATTCCTTAGTCATTCTTCCTAGGAGGAACAGCTGAAATGTATAAATTAATCCAATTATTTGATAATACGTATCAGAAGCGAAAGAATAGATTGGTTCATCACTTTACTAGAAGGCATTGGAGTAGCTGAAAGAATCGTGTAATTTGTACGAATCTTCTGATTCATATAGAAGTAAATCTTGAAAATAGATTTCAATAAGACCTTACCCTTCTTCGAGTTAAAAGAAGGGTAAGGTCTTATTGAAATCTTCACTTTCACATGTATAGTCTTTTTTATCTATGTTCAGTTCATTTTGTTACTATAGGGATGACCCTAATCCAGAATATGAACCATAGAAAAAGATGCCTATTAAACCAATCACAAGGGTACCAGTTACAGTACCTATCAGCCAAAGAGGAATCCTTCCAGTAGTATCGGCCATTTCTCTTGCTCCCTTTCACATTTTATTAAGTAGTCATGCTCAAGACATAAACAGTCATGGATAATTATGAGTATCAGATCTCTCCGGATGAGATAAGAGGCACTGTTTTTAATTGAAAGAGTAATTAGAGAATAGAACAGCAAGTACAAAAATGAGTAACAACCCCCAGTAGAGGCTAGTACGATTCAATTCAACATTTTGTTCGTTCGGGTTCGATTGTGTCATAGCTCTGTGATTTAGATAGAGTTTATCGTTGGATAAACTGCATTGCTGATATTGATCCCAAGAAAAAAACTGTAGGTACAGCTAGTCCGTGAACGGCCAACCATCTAACTGTAAAAATTGGATAGGTTCTATCTATGGTCATTGGTACCTCCTAAAAAGATCTAGTAAATTCATTGAGTTGTTCCAACGGATCGGAACGGCCAGTGATTAATGGAACCTCTTGTCGGTTTTCTGTGAAATACTCGTTCGGCCGGGGGCTTCCAAATACATCGTAAGCTAAACCCGTGCTGACAAATAACCAACCTGCAATGAATAGGGAAGGTATAGTAATGCTATGGATAACCCAGTATCGAATACTGGTAATAATGTCAGCAAAAGAGCGTTCTCCCGTATTCCCAGACATGTTCAGCTCCGTATATTCTTGTACAGCCAAGGGGGAATTGATCCCATAAAAGATAGAGATTAGGAGATGGAGAATTACTGATATCTTCTCTAATCCTTGTTGGATTGTCAATATTATACCAAGGGTATATTTCAGGTATATTGGACCGGTATAGCTAGCCTTCCTCTGACACAGCAATACAATTTCGATTCAGATTAGAAAGGAAGGGATATAATGATTCTGTTCCTCCCAATTACGGTCAACTTAATCAATTTCTTTATTCTCCCAGTTTTCCCCACTGGAGAAAGAATCTCGTATGTCTCCTCGGCGGGATAGACTCGGACGTGAGGAACCTCATGTAGATATTGGACAATTGAACACATGGATCATGGCGAAAACCACTTCAGCAGTGGTCGTTGTAGTGGCTCGAATTGCTCCAGGCGGATGTATAGTGAATAAAGGGGATGAGATTGATGTCTCTTCGGAGGAAGAAGCAAGGGGCATCACTATCAATGCAACTCATCTAGAATAAGATCCTTTTTTCCTCTCTTTCTATTATGTTTGTGTAGATCATCCCAGTCATTTGGGTTATATAAAGGGAGGATCCTTGGTGTTACATAAATAGAGGGTGTTCTCCCAATAGCAATCGAGAGCAGGTGGAGTTATGCCACGAACCTAATCACTTAATAACAAAGTACTTTGGCCGAATGAGTAAGTATTACTTATCTCACAGTATTACTGGATGAGGAGGACCAGGTGAATATTGAAATCTTATGGAACTTGGTCGAATTGTAGGTATGTGAGGATCGAGCTATTCCTATTTTCCAGTAGATAGAATTCTTGTAGTACCAGGCCCTGCCCTACTAGCTTTAAGAATTCATATAGAGATGCAAATAAGTGGATCGATGAGATCTAGGAATGATGGATAAAGTGGATCCTACACCTAAACGTGAAATTCACAAAACTTTTCCTATGAAAACCTTTCCTATGACCGCAGAAGAGGTTCTTTCCGTCCCAATCTTTGGAACTGAAGCTACTCCGATTGTACAGAAAGAGGAACTATTCGAACGAGAAGAACAGTCTAAATAGTCGGATTGAGAGAGAGAGACTCGCGGTACAACTATCATATATCATAGGTTCGAAGATATTTAGGAATACTCTATACTTGCTGAAAATACCGTAAGAATGTTCCTTCGAAATATGCAGAAACAGTATGTGGAACGTGGAATGGTAATTGCTAGGCCTGGGACCATGAAACCTTATGCTCGATTTGGAGCACAAGTTTCTCTCTTTTGGAAAAAAAAAAGAAGAAGAGGGGGATGACATTTTTGTTTTCTTCCTTCGGGATTCCTCAATTCTTATTTGTACTACTAGAGTAACGGGTACGATTGGATCATTCCCAGATTCCCATGTTAAAAAAAAAAAAAAAAGAATAAGAAAATACTGCCAGGTGATTCAATCGGAATGATTGAATTCAATTCGTTTACCTTGTAGCTCTTGAAAGAAGATTGCGTTCCATAATTCCCAAAGAGGGTCAGTTGGTATTGGTGTTATTCGTGGATCGCTTGATTCATTTTTGGAATCCCTTATCTGAGATAATGAACCTATTTTTAATCAGATATTCCTTCTCGTTCATGTTTGTTCGTAACATTCATAGTGACTGGTTAATACAGGATTACGAATTGGTACCCATTTGGACAATTTATCTTTCGTATTCCCATCCTATTCTAGGTTATTAAAAAGAAAACTTAGGTAATTGCCTCGTAAAGATATGTAGCAAACGTATTCCATTCAGTTTTTTCACGCCTACTATAACTAGCTATTTTGGCTTTCTATTGGCTTCCCTAATCTTCACCTTAGCCCTATTCATTGGTTCAAGCAAGATACGACTTCTTTGAAATCAAGAAGAAGGAAACCCCTTTAGGTTCATTCAATATTCCGATGATTCCGTTGCTTCTCCCAATGCCGATTTCTAATTATTGAGATTCATAGCAATTTTAGGGTACTATCCAAAGTGGATATTACCTATATTTATTTATCTGAATCGAAATGATTGAAGCTTTGCCCTCTGGAATTGTGTTAGGTCTAATTCCTATAACTTCGGCCGGATCATCTGTAACTGCATATTTACAATACCGACGTGGTGATCAATTGGATATTTGATTGAGGAACATCCTTTTTCATTGACCTCCCACTTATTTCGGGAGGTCAATTCCATTGATTGTTACAGTTGAAGCTATTGATGATCCATCAATAAAATTTGATTTCGATATGAAAAGAATCACGCTCTGTAGGATTTGAACCTACGGCATTAGGTTTTGGAGACCTACGTTCTACCGGACTGAACTAAGAGCGCTTTCTTATCAAAGTATTTAGATGAGAGATAAATAAAAACAGACCTTTTGTACCCCAAAAAAATACTTTTGTATATGGTATGATTCAATCACTGATAGTTGATGTTCCATCCAAATCGATCTCAATTGATCCCTTGTTCTTCTTTCTTTCTCTTCCATAGGGAAAGGAATAGGTAGGGATGACAGGATTTGAACCCGCGACATTTTGTACCCAAAACAAACGCGCTACCAAGCTGCGCTACATCCCTTTCAATTGTTAGACAATGTTATTTTATACGATGAAAATCTTTTTTTTTTTTCTCACATTTCTTACACTTTCATTATTTTTCGGTCTTGCAAATGGACTATGTACACAGAGAATCTCTCATTTAGAAGAATGACTATCGCGATATTTGGGAATATCTTTTTTCTGTTCTAGAACTAGGAGGAGCATCTTGTATCCTGGATCACTGTACATATCTCTTTCAGTTCCGACGAGTTCCCCGTACAAGTACAAGTGACCCATAAACACAGATGTAGCTAACCATATCATATAAGTACCACGATCTATGAGGAAAACTTACAATGCGAGATATAAAGACATATCTTTCCACAGCGCCTGTGCTAGCTACTTTATGGTTCGGGTCTTTGGCCGGTCTATTGATAGAGATCAATCGTTTTTTCCCAGATGCTTTGACTTTTCCCTTTTTTTCATTTTAGTTCTCCTCCGAAAGGAAAAGAGGAAAAAGGATAAAATTATGCTAGATCACTCCCTTCCTTTTCTTCGTGGGAAAATGAAATAAGTGAATTTGTTCCCAAATCGACGAGTCCTAGAGTGGAACGGGGGGGGGGGAGTAAATCTAAATAGAGATCTAGGTCTAGAGGCTCTTTCTATAAAGATCGTGAGTACCATTTCAAACTTCTGATTCAATATTTCATTACGCATTACGAGAAAGAATAAGAAAAGATTGAATCATTTGATCCCATCTACCCTTTCTCTTTTTTTTATCGAAAAGTAAAGTGGACTTTATATCCGGAGTAAGTTTATGGCCAAGGGTGGAGATGTAAGAGTAAAAATTACCTTGGAATGCACTAGTTGTACTCGAGATAGTGTTGATAAAAAATACCCGGGTGTTTCTAGATATATTACTCAAAAGAATCGACGCAATACACCTATTCGATCGGAATTGAAGAAATTTTGTCCCTATTGTTACAAACATACTATTCACGGAGAGATAAAGAAATAGATCGAACATACTATTCAAAGGGATAGGAATCAATCATAGATATAGTAAAATAGAAAAAAAAAAAGGGGGGGGGATTTTAGGAAGATTTGTAACAAAATGGTATTGTAGGAAATCTATAATGATTTGAATAAGATTTTGAATAAAATAAATAGTATTTAAAAGGAATAAAATAAATAGTATTGAAAAGATTCATGAAATAAACTATGAATAAATCTAAGCGATCCTTTCGTAGACGTTTGCCGCCAATTGGATCGAGAGATCAAATTGATCATAAAAATATGAGCTCAATTAGTCAATTTATTAGCGAACGAGGAAAAATATTATCCGGACGGGTGAGTAGATTGACCCCAAAACAGCAGCGCCTAATGACTATTGCTATTAAACGAGCTCGTATTCCATCTTCGTCACCTTTCCTTAATAATGACAACTAATTTGATCCCTAGAAATGAACCTGCTCTTTGATTGAATCGGAGCTGGAATATCTGTTCAATAAAGAGGAAGATCTCATTGTCTAAAAAAATCGAAGAAATCAAAAAGGGATCTGTTTCTTTTTCAATATTTCTCAATTTTCGATGTCTCTACCTTCCCGGAGGGAATTCTCCGGGGGATTCCGTTCCACCTATTTCATCATTCGATAATATTGTTGATGATCGTGGAAAAGCAATTCTTATCTAATACAGCGATTTGTGCAAGTATTCTGCGATTTGAAAGCAACTGCCTTTTGTACAAATATCGGATAAATTTGTTATAAGAAACTCCATTATTACGGGCTGCTGCATTGATCCGAGTAATCCACAAACGGCGAAGATCTCTCTTTCGCTTACCCCTATCTCGATGAGCAGAAACTAAAGCTCTAATTTTTTGTTGGTCAGCAGTTCTAAAAAGTTTTGAATGAGCTCCTCGAAAGCCTGATGCAAATGCAAGAATCTTTTTTCGACGTTTCCGAGCTATATATCCACGTTTAATTCTGGTCATTGAAGTTTACTCTCATAAATCACTAATTGAGAATTGCTTGATTATCAGTCATTCTTTGATTTGGTCTATTAAGAATAAAACTGGTTCTTCTAATGTATGAAATAGGGATTCCAATGGCTCTTGCTACTGTAACCTTCCCAACCATAATTTTCTATTTTCTCTTGGTTAGGCATCCTCTCGGTAAGCGGGGGATGGGACCTCGCACTAAGAAAAAATCATGGGTTCCATCGTTTTTACAGTTCTTCCTTTAACGGTGAGGTCCCCTCTATACGCCGGAGCCTTTCATTTATGAAATACGAGATGAGGATGTTATTGGTAACTTGTACAGTTTACCATCTCCAGCTCTACCCCGAATTCTCAAGTAATAAGTCCTCCTGCGATAAGATTTATCCATACAGTGACGACATGGAATTATGAGGATTGGCTAGGCAGCTGACCTTGTCAGTCCGTTCTTGCGGCAATATGAGCATAATTGCTTCTTCAATTTGCACTATTTTCCCCGCTCAATGGATTGATAACCATTCGCTACCAATGAGGAATTGCTTTTCATCCCACATCAAGGTGATTGGATTTGCACCAATGGAAACCATAAAGATCATCCCCCATAAGAGTAGATTATAGATCTGTACTTGCTGCAGTAGGAGAGTTATTCTGCTATAAGGATCTCCTAGTCTGTTTCAGCTCTTGATCCGAACGAGTCGCACATACACCCTAGTACATACTCCTCCACGCTGGGGACATCCCCGAAGAGCAGGAGATTTTGTTCCATTTACTATTGGCTGTCTCGTATTTCTAATGAGTTGTTGAATAGTTGGCACTTTAGATCGTATGCGGAATTGACTGGTTCAGATCGATCCTAACCATATTAGGTCATTATGAAATGAATCACTTTCATTTTCCCTTTCCAGAAGAAAGGGAAATAAGGGATCAAATGTTCATCATCAAAAGAAATTCACAAGAGATCCTCAGTATTCTCCACCGCTACGAGATCGACAATGCCGTAAGCTTGGGCTTCTGTTGCTGACATAAAAACATCTCTTTCCATGTCCCCCGAAATGACCCATAAGGGCTTGCCTGTTCTTTGTACATAAACATTCGTAATGCTATCGCGAAGTTTCAATACCTCTTCCGCTTCCATGATACATTCTCCTGCTTGTCCATCATAATAAGAACTAGCAGGTTGGTGGATCATAACCCTGATAATAGATGATCGTTTCCTTGATCTCGGGAAATTTTGGAATAAAAAAAAAAAAAAAAAAAAAAATAAATCAAATGAATCGGCCGTACAGGCATTTTTTGTGCATACGGCTCTATAATAGATCTCATCCCATTTCGAGTCAAACTGAGAGAAATACAAAGGACCCCCAACATTCGGATGATCTATTTACCATCTTTTTTCCCGTAATAATAGAAATACTACGATGGTTCCGTTGCTTTATATATCTATCTTTCGATCTAGCAATCCCAAAGTTTTCTTTTGATGAGATCTGATCGAGATTCTCTATTTCATAAAGAATTTGATAAATATCCGAAAGAGAATCTTGGTGCAAGAACAAAAGGGGTTATGACGCTAAAATAGACCCATGCCACGATACATAGGATTGAATTGATTGTAAAATCGGGAAGAAACTTTGTTCTACTATCTCGATACGTAATTCTATTTCAAAAGAACAAAAAGATGATGTTTGTATCGGGCTCGAAATGCCATGCTATTATTACCTTTTATTTGGCAAAGGCATAGTCTTTTTACATCACTCCTTCTCCAAGAAAAACTCATTGGCGCCAAGCGTGAGGTAATGCTATACGTTTAGTAATTTCCCCCCCAGTTAGGACAGAAGATCCCATCGAGGCAGCTAACCCCATGCATATTGTATGCACATCTGGTACTACAAATTGCATAGCATCATAAATAGATATTCCCGGTATCACTGCTCCACCGGGAGAGTTAATATATGGATATATATCTTTATTTTCATCTTCTCCATTCAGATACATCATGATACCAATAAGTTGATTTGCGATCTCATCATCGACCTGCTGACCCGGAAAAAGTAATCTCTCTCGATAAAGTCGGTTGATTAGGATAGTGAAATAGCTCTTCTTCCTTAAGAACCGTACACGCACCTTTAAATGCATACGGCTCAAGTGATTGCAAAAAGTTATGTATCGATCCCAGACCCTTTCTTTTTTCATAGCGAGATCTTATCTAAAAGAATTCCCTAAAAGAGTTTTTCTTTTTTTTTTTTTTTCATAACCATTGGTTCAAGTTCGTCTTCTCCCTGAGAATATAATTAGCTAAACTTATTGAACTACCTCTTAATCGATGTATCGCTCCATTGAAATCCAATCGTTTTGGTCACAGCGAAATTTTCTTGTTTTCAAATAGGTTTTTGAGACATCTTTAGGTTTATGCTCTACTCCGGGGAAGCATCTGCCCGAGTTTCATTCGTACATATAGGACAAGTAAACCTACTGCCATTTTTATCTTTTCGATCCGCTCCATGATTTATGTCAAATATCTTCTCAAATAGATTCTATTACTCCATCTATTGTTCTATTACTCCATCTATTGATAGTTCCAAATCACTCATCGATGGGTTCTATCTAGGAATTCTAGATATATCACCAATTTGGGATTTTTTGAACGGAGCCTTAATACTTTATTGGTCTGAGCTAACCATGGATTCTCATGATTGAGAATCTCTTTCCTCCTAAACGATCTAATCGCACTTCACGCTCTAGATTATTGATAGTTGAATCGATCCTGAATGAAGCAGGAAATATCTCATCAGGAGAGATAACGGGGAAATTCCGTATAACCCAATATGTCCGACAAGTCGCACTATACGTCGACCCAAACTGCATCTTCCTCTCCAGGGATCCGAAAAGGAACTTTTGGAACACCAATGGGCATTTGTTTCAATAAAGAGAAGTGAAGCACTATGCTCTAATATGGAAACGTGAAGTATAAGAAGAGATGAGGCTTCTAGGATGTGTTTATGACACGATGATTATATCATATTTGGTCCATAAATTCAAAAATAAACATCGTTCGTAGAAGAACGAAAAGATCAGGGAAATCGAGTTCTTTTGCAGGTTGTTCAAAAAAGGAGCAAGTATTGTATTTATGCGCTCGATCAGTAGAAATGGGACCAATCTCCACATTGTGCATTGGTACACATAAATGATAAAATATTTACGCTTCTCCCTGCTATTCTGAACAGAATTGTTCCGGAACTGTTATTAGCAATGACCTCGAATAGATGTTAACCCTTGAGATGATCCGATAAAGGTTTAGCTCCATAGCATGGTCTCTTCTAATGCGAGAAAGTTACATAATGTCTACTTTTCTTTGATAAAGGGGTATTTCCATGGGTTTGCCTTGGTATCGTGTCCATACCGTCGTATTGAATGATCCTGGCCGGTTGCTCTCTGTACATATAATGCATACAGCTCTAGTTTCTGGTTGGGCCGGTTCAATGGCTCTGTACGAATTAGCAGTTTTTGATCCATCCGATCCTGTTCTTGATCCAATGTGGAGACAAGGTATGTTCGTTATACCTTTTATGACTCGTTTGGGAATAAACAATTCATGGGGTGGGTGGAGTATCACCGGAGAAACTGTAACCAATCCAGGTCTTTGGAGTTATGAAGGTGTGGCCGGGGCACATATTGTGTTTTCTGGCTTGTGCTTTTTGGCAGCTATCTGGCATTGGGTCTATTGGGATCTAGACATATTCTGTGATGAACGTACAGGAAAACCTTCTTTAGATTTGCCCAAGATCTTCGGAATTCATTTGTTCCTCTCAGGAGTAGCTTGTTTCGGATCTGGAGCGTTTCATGTAACGGGTTTGTATGGTCCTGGAATATGGGTGTCTGATCCTTATGGACTAACTGGAAAAATACAACCTGTAAATCCAGCGTGGGGAGCTGAGGGTTTTGATCCTTTTGTTCCGGGAGGAATAGCTTCTCACCATATTGCAGCAGGTATATTGGGTATCTTAGCAGGTTTATTCCATCTCAGTGTTCGCCCCCCCCAACGTTTATACAAAGGATTACGTATGGGGAATATTGAAACTGTCCTATCCAGCAGTATTGCCGCTGTGTTCTTTGCAGCTTTCATTGTCGCTGGAACCATGTGGTATGGCTCCGCAACTGCTCCGGTCGAATTATTTGGTCCTACTCGTTACCAGTGGGATCAGGGATATTTTCAACAAGAAATAGATCGACGGGTTCGTGCCGGTTTGTCCGAAAATCTAAGTTTATCAGAAGCTTGGTCCAAAATTCCCGAGAAACTAGCTTTTTATGATTACATCGGTAATAATCCAGCTAAAGGAGGGTTATTCAGAGCAGGTGCGATGGACAATGGAGATGGAATAGCTGTTGGTTGGTTAGGACACCCTATCTTTAGAGATAAAGAAGGACATGAGCTTTTTGTACGTCGTATGCCTACTTTTTTTGAGACATTTCCAGTAGTTCTGGTGGATGAAGAAGGAATTGTGAAAGCCGATGTTCCTTTTAGGAGAGCAGAATCAAAGTATAGTGTCGAACAGGTAGGTGTAACTGTCGAATTCTATGGGGGTGAACTTGATGGGGTTAGTTTTGGTGATCCTGCTACAGTGAAAAAATATGCTAGGCGTGCTCAATTAGGTGAAATTTTCGAATTGGATCGTGCTACACTGAAATCCGATGGTGTTTTTCGTAGTAGTCCAAGGGGTTGGTTCACTTTCGGACATGCCACATTTGCTCTTCTTTTCTTTTTCGGACACATTTGGCATGGTGCTAGAACTTTGTTCAGAGATGTTTTTGCTGGTATCGACCCGGATTTAGATGCCCAAGTAGAATTTGGAGCATTCCAAAAACTAGGAGATCCCACTACTAAAAGACAAATAGTATGATATTACATTGAAAAGACAAGTAGTATGATATTGCATTGCTCCAATCTATAGTATCGAGAGATTCCACTTCAGTGGAATTTTCATTCTCAGAGAGATTTGAAATCTTTCTATTCTTCTCCTTTTCTGGGAAAGAATTTCAATCGGTATGAAAGCTATCTCCATAATTGTAAACTACGATCGAATCTATGGAAGCATTGGTTTATACATTCCTGTTGGTATCGACCTTAGGGATAATATTTTTCGCTATTTTCTTCCGAGAACCGCCCAAAGTTCCGGATAAGGGGAGTAAATAATTTTTCTTCTCCGAACCCTCACCTCATTCTTTTCATAAAAATAATGACCTTCCCTATACGGGAAGGTCGTTATTTCAACTAGTCTTCGTGCTCTTCGAAAGGATCTCTGAGTTGTTCAGAGGGTTGCCCAAAGGCGGTATACAGGGCATAACCGGTAAAGCTCACAAGTAAACGGGATATGGAGATGGCGACTAAGGTTGCAGTTTCCATCGTTAGGTAATCCCAAGATCATGGTATATTTACAACACAACTGTATACAAAGTTAACAGATCTCAACCAATGCAATAAGAGTTATGGCTACACAGACCACTGATGATACTTTCAGATCTGGACCGAGACGAACCGTTGTAGGAAATTTATTCAAACCACTTAATTCGGAATATGGTAAAGTAGCTCCCGGATGGGGAACTACTCCTCTTATGGGTGCTGCGATGGCTCTATTTGCGGTATTCTTATCTATTATTCCGGAGATTTATAATTCTTCCGTTTTATTGGATGGGATTCCGGTAAGCTGGGTCTAGAAGACCCAGAAGATCTGCCCGGATCCCCGGCCCGGTTTTTCGACTGAGGGATCCAAATAAAGCTATCGAATAGCTCCGGGTTCTAGGTCATTCCGTTCCGGTAGTTTGATCGTGTAACTATTCTTCTTTAAGGATTTCTGGAACATGGGTGTGCGACTTGTTAAAATTGATCTAGATTGATAGTACAGAAGACCAGTCTGTCATCTTCATGGAGATGGTCCTACCTCGTCGGATATCAATCGAATATTTCGTATTCGGAGCACGAGGCATATAAGATATATTTGGGAAGATCTGAACTATGGTTTGTACCTGCCATTTAGACCTCGTCACCGGGCTTCTAAGAATTCGAAATAGGTATTCCTGATCAGAAATTGAATGATCTCTCTTCCTTTAGAACTAGGCTGACTCTGACTGAAGAATGAGATGGTATCTCATTTCTCTTAGTTAGTATATTTCGTTGAGTAAGTGACGATCGAAAGATTATTACCCAAAGAACTTTTGGAGATTCGAAAAGATCATCGGGGTATAATATAAATCTGAGGTTTGGATCGATCCATCTATTAAGATCTCGACAAGATAATTACTATCAATTGCCCAAGACTAGTTCTTCTCCAGTAAATTGATATCACAAATAGGGTGAAAGATCGTTCGAAAGGCCTATAGCGATCCATTCGGCATAAGGATGAGAGCCGACTTGAAATTTTGGCACTGTGAAGTATTGCTGTTGCGGGAGGGGAGATGATCATTCCGAATTATTCTCATTCATATTACCAGGGAACGAACTGATAGGATAGTTTCTAATCGATCTATTCGTTCCCAAGAGTATTTGGGTGCTCTTGCTCGAGCCGTATGAAGAGAAATTATCATGTACGGTTCTTGGGGGGGGGAATTTCAGTTTACCTATCTCGATAAAGTATACGATTGGTTCGAAGAGCGTCTTGAGATTCAGGCGATTGCGGATGATATCACTAGTAAATATGTTCCTCCTCATGTCAATATATTTTATTGTCTAGGGGGGATTACGCTGACCTGTTTTTTGGTACAAGTAGCTACTGGTTTTGCTATGACTTTTTACTATCGTCCGACCGTTACAGAAGCTTTTGCCTCTGTTCAATACATAATGACCGAAGTAAACTTTGGTTGGCTAATTCGATCAGTTCATCGATGGTCGGCAAGTATGATGGTTTTAATGATGATCCTGCACGTATTCCGTGTTTATCTCACAGGTGGATTTAAAAAACCTCGTGAATTAACTTGGGTTACAGGCGTAATTCTGGCTGTATTGACCGTATCTTTCGGTGTAACTGGTTATTCTTTGCCTTGGGATCAAATTGGTTATTGGGCAGTCAAAATTGTGACTGGCGTGCCTGAGGCTATTCCTGTAATAGGGCCTCCCTTGGTAGAGCTACTACGCGGAAGTGTTAGTGTGGGTCAATCTACTTTGACTCGTTTCTATAGTTTACACACTTTTGTATTACCCCTTCTTACTGCTGTATTTATGTTAATGCACTTTCTTATGATCCGTAAGCAAGGTATTCCAGGTCCTTTATAGAGAGGAAAGATAGATTGAAAATAAGTATTCATAACATATTGTTTTGAGTAATGATAGTAATATCTCATTGCCATGAATATTTCTTATTGGTAATAAGAAAACATGTTCCTCGGATCTTTTCTTTCAATCTTGAAGTATTATTTATCCGATACGAATAGTTGAAATAGATTCTCAGACGGAGAAGATGGATTATGGGAGTGTGTGACTTGAACTCTTTATTGGGCCGTGCAGATATATCCTTCAATCTGCCACATCAAAATTTCTAATGAAATGTGTCTCTGTCCCAATTTCCTTATCATAAATAGGAAGTTTAAAACCTGGGCAAAAAAAGGTATCGGTCGGTCCGTTTCAAGAGAATTATTTCTATGATCAAATTCGAATTAGGAAGGGCTCCGTGAAATCCAGTATAATAAGGTAATAATGTAACATAATCAAGAGTTGTATCATATTACTGCTCCTTCTTCATAGTGTGGAAATGCATCCATTTCTCTTGCATTCATCTCTAAAGGGAAGACTATCGGAGTAAGAGAAGGGATCTGAGGAAGATAAAAGGCCGGATCAGTAACAAGTCAATACCTTGTATGTCACGAAACTTCGAAGGTATATTCGCGAAGATAAACACAGATTATGAGGGATAAGATGGTCCAAAAAGCATATCGATCATGATCGAATTTGCAAGCTTACTTGGGTACTGAGTATTTTACTGGAGGGATCGGATCCCCTTTAATGGATGATTAGAGATATTATTGGTTCCTATTACCACGATATGTCCCTCATTACGGAGAGTCATATATGTAGATATCTATAAAGATATATAGATATCTCTAATTCCTTTAGTTATTGCTCGAGCCGGATGATGAAAAATTATCATGTCCGGTTCTTTTGGGGGGATAGATCCATAGGGCTTTACCTATCCTAATAACAAAGAAACCTGATTTAAATGATCCTGTATTAAGGGCTAGATTAGCTAAGGGTATGGGGCATAATTATTATGGAGAGCCCGCTTGGCCCAATGATCTTTTATATATTTTTCCAGTAGTAATTTTAGGTACTATTGCATGTACCATAGGTTTAGCGGTTCTAGAACCATCAATGATTGGTGAACCAGCAAATCCATTTGCAACTCCTTTGGAAATATTGCCCGAATGGTATTTTTTCCCCGTATTTCAAATACTTCGTACAGTACCTAATAAATTATTAGGTGTCCTTCTAATGGCCTCAGTACCTGCGGGATTATTGACGGTACCTTTTCCAGAGAATGTGAATCAATTTCAAAATCCATTTCGTCGTCCAGTAGCTACAACAGTCTTCTTGATCGGTACTGCAGTAGCCCTTTGGTTAGGTATTGGGGCAGCGTTACCTATTGATGAATCTTTCACTTTAGGTCTTTTCCAGATTGATCCAACTGTTAAATATTGAGAAATTTCAATATCTCGTTCATATATCTAGGGAGTAATTGCTTCAAAACAAGTTCTCCCTAGATATATCCATTTCGCCCGTCAGAGATATCTTTTGAATATTACACGAAATAGAGGTTATGTTGAACACTTGAAATGGAATTATTCCCATTGCTCTCTATAATAACTTGGGAAAGGGGAAAAATGGGAAAAGTAAATGGAACTATTTAATGAATCTGAAACTTATTCTTGGGTAGATCAACTGCAAAATGTTTTTGAAGAACTTCCGATACTTGTTCGACAGATTTCTTTCCGAAATGTCCAATTCTCATTAAATCTTCTTGACTGTAATTCAACAGGTCCGATAATGTATGTATATTGACCCTTCCGAGGCAGTTATAGACCCTAGGAGGTAATTCTGATTGGTCAATAAAAATATGTTTGAATGCAACTTCTTCTTCCATTCTCTCCATATCAGCCGAGATATTGGAAAAGGAGAAGGAAGGCATATTAGACCCATTCTGATTGTCCATTCCATCGATGTTCTGTTCTTCTGCACGCAAAAAAGGAATGAATAAGTCAATCAAATTACGAGAAGCTCTGTAAAGTGCTTCTCTAGGAGCTAAACTTCCATTCGTCCATATCTCGAGAAAAAGGATTTCTTGTATATCATTTCCGTTCCCATAGGAATGAATACTATAATTTGCGTTTCGAACAGGCATAAATACAGCATCTATAGGAAAGATTCCATCCTGATAATTCTTCGGACTCTGTATACGATATCCACGATCTTTCTCGATCCATAATCTTATATCAAAAGTAATTGATTTGGTAAGACTAGCTATATGTTGTGTAGCATCAATTATTCTCACAGAAGGTGGTAATATGATATCTTGAGCGGTTACATTTCTGGGTCCGACGATACAGATAGATGCTTCTCGAGTTCCGTACGGATCACTTCTAAGGACAATTTCTTTCAGATTGATTAAAATGTCATGTACTGATTCTTCAATACCTATTATCGCGGAATATTCATGTGTTACCTTTTCCAATTTCGCATGTGTGATGCATGTTCCTTCTATTTCTCCAAGTAGAGCTCTTCGCATTGCGATGCCTATTGTACTAGCTTGACCTTTTCGAAGCGGAGATAAAGCGAAGCGGCCATAATGAAGACGCTTACTGTCCGCTCCGGATCCAATGCACCTCCACCGCGGTGTCTGAGTGGAGACTGAGATTTCATCTCGAATCATATTGAGATTATTTGATCAGATCATTTGATCATTTCTCTCTCCCGGAATTCATTTGATTCCTACACACGTCTCTTCTTGGGAGGTCTACATCCATTATGTGGCATAGGGGTTACGTCACGTACAAAACTTAAGAGTACACCACTTCTACGAATGGCCCGTAATGCTGTATCTCTCCCCGGACCAGGGCCACTTATCATGACTTCTGCTCGTTCCATACCTTGATCCATTAACGTACGAATAGCATTTTCTGCTGCAGTCTGAGCAGCAAATGGTGTACTTCTTTTCGTGCCTTTGAATCCACAGGCACCGGCAGAAGACCAAGAAACCACCTGTCCCCGTACATCCGTAACAGTAACAATGGTATTGTTAAAACTTGCTTGAACGTGAATAACTCCTTTTGGTATTCTACGTTCATTTCTACGTGAACCAATTTTTCTTATAGGTTTTGACATATTCATTATTCCATATTTATGGGTTCGGTAAGATAGATATATCTATCCATTTCATATCGAAATAGATCTTTCATTTCTACATTTGTTACTTGATGTAGAGAAGGATTACCCCTGTCTCTGTTTATGTCTCGGATTGGAACAAATTACCATAACTCGTCCCCGCCTACGAATTAGTCGACACTTTTCACAAATTTTACGAACAGAAGCGCGGATTTTCATGTTTGTGGTCCTTCAATTTGGAATTGATATGATTAATCATATTACATCTCGTTTTCCGAGAAATAAGGGTTCTCTAATTCATGAGCCTAAATATTATTTATCCCTATCGGATGTTCAGGAGGTGATCCAATCATTTGAAGATTTGTTGCGAAGTCGATAAATTATACGTCCTTTGGTTAGATCATAAGGACTTAATTCGACCTTGACCCTATCTCCTGGTAGTATTCGTACATGATTACGCCGAATTTTCCCCGAGATATGGGTTGGAACCTGACATCCGTTATCTGAACGAACTCGGAACATACCATTGGGAAGTGATTCAGTAACTGAACCTTCCACATCGATCAAATTTTGTTTATTCATTTTTTAGAATCTCCTTGAGAAATCAACTAACGTGGATAAGGATGAATGCTATCATCTAACTTACTTTTTCCCTTTCATAGAGATATCCTCCAGAAGAAATAATACAAAATTCAGAGAAATTACCGTACATAACATAATATTTCTCCTCCGATTCTTCTCCGTCGAGCCTCTCGATCCGTCATGATTCCTTGAGAAGTAGAAAGAATTACGACCCCCATTCCACCTAGAACTTTAGGAACTTTTTGAGAATTGGAATAGATCCTCAGACCAGGTTTGCTAGTACGCTTTGAAGTGGTTATATATGTCTTTTCCTTCCTTCCCCTATATCTTAAAGTTAAAACCGAAAAAGATTTTTGACCTTCCCTATGTTCTCTAGCATCTTCTATAAAACCTTCTTGCAGAAGGATTCTTACAACGTTTTTGGTAGTATTAGTAGCTATTATTCGAACTGTTTTTTTTTTTACTATGTCAGCGTTTCTTATAGAAGTTATTATATTGGCAATAGTATCGTTACCCATGAGAAAGAATTATTATGAATTTCTGGTCTTGATATAAGAGGCATGTTCAATCTTCTTTGAGGAATATGCCTGAGATGCAACTTACAAATTGATCTATTTCTAAACCATTACACGATTTATTATTACTTATAAGACTTCGGGAGCCAATGAAACTATTTTGGCAAAATTCAATTGTCTCAATTCCCGAGCAACTGAACCAAAAACCCGGGTTCCTCTTGGATTTCCTTCCTGATCAACGATAACTGCTGCATTGTCATCAGATCGTATTATCATTCCATTGTCACGTTTAAGTTCTTTACAGGTGCGTACAACTACGGCTCTAACTATTTCTGATTCTTTTAAGGGCATATTTGGTACTGCTTCTTTAATTATAGCAATGATAACGTCACCAATATGAGCGTATTGACGATTACTAGCTTTTAGAACCCGGATGCACATTAGTTTTCGGGCTCCACTGTTGTCCGCTACATTTGAATAAGTTTGAGGTTGAATCATTCTTTCTCCAATAATTTGGTTCTCCGGCGGAGGAAATGAAAAAAAAAAAAGAAGATATATAGTTGGCGAACTAGGAATCTTCTTTTTCCATTAGAAATATCTCTTTGGTTCAGTATTTAGACGGGTGAAGCAGTAACAAATCGAGTACGTATAGGCATTTTGTATGCAGCTATTTCAGTAGCTGCTCTAGCTACAGTTTCGGATACTCCGCCCATTTCATAAAGTATTCGATATGGTCTGATGACGGATACCCAATATTCGGGAGATCCTTTCCCCGAACCCATACGTGTTTCTGCAGGTCTCATTGTAATAGGTTTGTCGGGAAATATACGTACCCATATTTTTCCACCACGACGAGCATAACGAGTAATTGCTCGTCGTCCCGCTTCTATTTGTCCAGATGTGATCCAAGCAGGTTCAAGCGCCTGAAGAGCGAATCTACCAAAACAAATACGATTGCCCCGCCGATGAGATACTCCCTTCATTCTCCCCCTATGTTGTTTACGAAATTTTGTTCTTTTGGGGTTATAATCGATGATTTATCTCATCTCTACTTCAGAACCGGACATGAAAGTTTCCTCTCATCCGGCTCCTCGTGAATAATATATGTAAAATTGGACGATCAATGTGCATATGATATGTGTTATATAGGAATAAGTATATATTTACGCATATATTTAATATTTAAAATATTAGAGAAGGGACAAATCCATTTTTTTTTTTTTTTTTCTATCCAACGGAACTGTCCAATACGAATTCCACAGGCGAATATTAACTCTTCTGGTATTTGCTCCATGGGGTCGACTTATAACTCCTCCCCCACTGAGATCAATTCATTCTTGGTTTCTTTCGCCATCCTATCCAATGGATGATTGAGATTCTTATATAATCCTATGCAGTCACGGGTTCCATCGTTTCGATAGCTCCTAAACCGATACTTAGGTCTTTCCTCTGCAATGGAGCTTTTCATTTCATCTGTTATGGAGTCAATTTCCTTAGTTTCCATCGACCCGAAGCTCTTTTTTTTTTTTATTCATCATAAACTGAATCCATTCAATCAGGATGATTCTTATGCTTTATCACACTGCTCTTTGGAGGGTGATTTATAAACCGACCATACAATAACAATATTGGAAGAATATCTCATTTCTTCCTCGCTCCCTTCTCCTTTCCATTCTCCCACATTCTTGAACACCTCTCTCGCTTCACAAGAGATATAGATGTCCCCCCCCTGGAAGAAAGTCTTTTAAGTTCGCATAACTATGTAATGGATGTATCTATAGTTCTTAAATCCTTGGATCTCGGCAATACGAAGTAATGAGTTAGCCCCTAGTTCATACCGGGGACCGACCCGTTCTTCTTCCAAGTTATTCATAGCTCTATAAAAAGTCGATCCTAACGAGTCGCACACTAAGCATAGCATTTCTCCGAGAGGGTTAATCTAATTCTTATTTGATCTGATAAAATTGATGATTTTTGATCGGACAAATCATGGAATGATTCGCAATTTTTTTTTTATCTTCCTTCCCGTAGGAGGATAATAGGAGGACCAATCATTTCTCATCCCCGAAGATCCAAATTTTAATCCCTAATACTCCATAGATAGTTTGAGCTGGATAATAACAATGATCAATTTTGGCTCGAATGGTCTGTAGGGGAACCCTACCTTCTCTAGCCCATTCGACACGGGCAATTTCATTTCCGTCGAGACGTCCTGCAATTTGTATTTGAATACCTTTTATATCTGCCTGTTCAGCCAGTTCAATAGCTCTTTTGACTGTTCTTCCGAGTGAAACTCTATCCTCTAGTTGCAGGGCAATAAATTCCGCAAGAATATTAGGTTCTCCATAAGGTTTCGCAACTTTCACTATAGCAATGTTTAGTTTTCGATCCACAGGATTAAGCATATTTCGTACATCGGTTCTTAATTGTTCAATTCCCCGACCCCGATTTTCTATCAACAAGTTGGGAAATCCAATATGGATTTCGACCTGAATTAAATCGATCTTTCTTCGAATTTCTACACGTGCAATTCCTCCATGATTCGAGGAACTCCTCATATGTCTTCGTATATAATTCACAATGCAATTACGTATTTTTTCATCTTCCCGGAGATCTTCGGAATAATTCTTTTGTTGCGCAAACCAATGGGAACGATGATTTTGGGTTATACCAAGTCTAAAACCAAGTGGATTCATTTTCTGTCCCATACATATTTTCCTTTTTTGGGTTCTGTTGGCATAATCAGATTGTTCGATCTGGATCTTTCTTCCAATACAATAGTTATATGACAGGTGGGTTTCTGTATTGGATAACCACGTCCTTGAGCTCTAGGTTGGGATCTTTTCAAAATAGCACCTTCATTTACTTCGGCCCTACTGACAAATAAATTGGCTTTGTTCAACCCCATATTGTGATTAGCATTTGCCGCTGCGGAAGAAATTAATTGTAATATAGGATAACATGCTCGATAAGGCATGAGTTCCAGTATCATAAGTGCTTGTTCATACGAACGATTACGAACTTGATCAATTACTCTGCGTGCTCTATGAGTAGACATACGTATATGTTTAGCTAGAGCTCGTATTTTTGGACTTGAGCTATTCTTTTCCATTGAACTTCATCTCCCATTAATGATGAGCACCTCCTGATTAACGACGGGATCTATTATCGCTTTTCGCATGTCCGCGGGGAATTAGAGTAGGTGCAAATTCCCCCAATTTGTGACCTACCATACGATCCGTTATATAAATAGGTAAATGTTCCTTTCCATTATGAACAGCAATTGTATGACCGATCATTGCGGGTACAATGGTAGATGCCCGAGACCAGGTTACTATTATCTTCTTCTCTTTTTTTATGTTTAGATTCTCTATCTTCCTCAATGAATGATTAGCTACAAAAGGATTCTTTTTCAGTGAACGTGCCATGGCCAATTACCCCCCCCCCCCCCCCCCTTTTTTTTCTTTTTTAATAAAATAGATCCCCAACTGCTCTTACTTACGTCGACGAAGGATTGAAGCATCACTATATTTATTATTCTTCCGACTTTTCCTTCCAAGCGCAGCATAGCCCCAAGGGGTCACGGGTTTTTTTCTACCAATTGGAGTTCTTCCCTCACCACCCCCATGGGGATGGTCTACAGGGTTCATAACTACTCCTCTTACTCTAGGACGTTTACCCAGCCAACGTTTAGATCCAGCTTTACCTAAAGTTCCATTGTTCGCATTGACATTACCTACTTGTCCAATCGTTGCTGAACAATTCTCAGATATTAAACGAATCTCCCCAGATGGTAATCTTAATGTGGTCGATCGACCCTCTTTTGCAATCAGTTCTGCTACAGCACCTGCTGCTCTAGCCAATTGTCCGCCTTTACCTAATGTTATTTCTATGCTATGTATAGCCGTGCCCAAGGGTACATCGGTTGAAGTAGATCCTTATTTTCGATCAATCTTATTCTCGATCAATAAAAATCCCTTCCCAAACCGTACAAGCCTCTCTCGAGGCATACAGCTTTCTGGATGTATATGATAATATTGACATATATCGATCATATATCTTTGATCAACAAATAGGATGAAATATGGGATTTCGTTCCTCATGTCCCGATCCTCTACATCCTAGATCTCTCTATTCCATCATCTGGCCTATGTTTTTCATGTAGCATTCAGAATGAATGACTTCATAAAATTACGTCAATACCTTTGTATGTTCTGGATAACGTAGGAGGCGTGTTAAACATCTCTTTCTTTTTTATTCTCTTCTTCCATCTTTTCTTTTCTTCTCCGGGAGATATTACTACTGTCCAGCTTTTAATTTGCCTCTGACCGTCAAATCAAATGTGAGTAACTCGTCCCTTTCTTTGAAACAAGGGGTGCCCTTCCGCTCCGGGTTTGTTCATGCTTCAGACAATTCGATCTTCTCCATATTATCATATCTTTGGAATCAATAATTCGATATGAGGAACTATTGAACCCAATCACCCGCTGCCATTCCTCTTCAGTTTCCCTTTGAGGTTTATCCCATAAAAGTACCCGAGTTGGATCAGTGATAGATTCATAGGTCTTGCTGTAAACCTAATCGGTTGCTTTCGATTACGCAAATCAATGATTCAAACCGCACTCAGAGGTAGGGCATTTCCTATTGATATAGGAGCTCTTGGACCGGAAGTAATAGTATCTCCAATTATGACCCCTCTGGGGTGTAAAATATATTTCTTCTCACCATCCCCGTAGTGTACGAGACAAATGTATGCACTTCGATTAGGGTCATATTCTATAGTTACAATTTCTCCAAAAATGTATTTTTCATTCCGTTGAAAATCAATTTGACGATACAGACGCTTGTGACCTCCTCCTCTATGTCTTGCGGTAATAATTCCTCTACTATTACGACCTTTTCCACAACGATGCTGTCCAGAGGTCAATTTTTTTTGTGGATTGGACCGGACCCTTCCATCGTAACTTGATATGGGTCTATTTCGTGTGCTTGGAGTATAAGTTCTGTATGAACGGATGGCCATGTTATTGGGTACCTTAATTGAATCTAATAAGTTTTATTCCTCTGAAAGAAGTGGAATATAATAACCTGGCTGGAGTGCAATAATCATACGCCTACAACGTATTTGATGTCCTATTGGTCCTACTGTTCCTCCCTTTTTTGGAGGTCGATAACTATTCATAGCTATTACTTTGACACCAAAGAAAAGTTCGATCCAATTTTTCACCCCTGTTTTGGTCGGTCTCGAACCTACATCGAAAGTATATTGATTATTTTATAATAAACGAATCTTTTTTTCTGTAAGTATTGTGTATTCCATTTCATTCATAGATATCTCCTTTTTTTTTTTCTCATCTCTTACGAATTCATATACTGATTCGTATTGTAATCAATTATCCCCAACTCCAAAGTATGGATATATCATACTTATATTTATATGGATCCGATCTCGCCCCCCCCTCCCTTTTTTTTTTTCGTTCGAAGGAATAATAAGGTTAAATAATACATATGTGCAATTCCCGTGCATCCAGCAGGAATTGAACCTGCGAATTCGCCAATTATGAGTTGGGCGCTTTAACCGTTCAGCCATGGATGCTAGAGATCATCGTGAAGAGAAGAACCAATCGTATTATAGAATACGAGCACATCGTCTAACATGAGTATCAACTCAAAATTGATATTGGTCGGACATTCTCTCCCATTCAATTCATGTCAAGCACATTTGACAGAGGTATATGACAAATTGTTCGAGAGTTGGTTCTAAGTTGGTTATCGATCTTGCAACACTTTCATTTTCTGTCAGAGGTTGCCGTTAGTTCGTCGTCGGAACTTAGAAAGAAACTCTCTTCTTCTTGGAAGGAATGACCGTAGATAGAGACTGTCAATTGGTTATTCTGGGGCGGACGTAGCCAAGTGGATCAAGGCAGTGGATTGTGAATCCACCACGCGCGGGTTCAATCCCCGTCGTTCGCCCATAAAGAAACGGATTGGATCCAATCCATCTTTGTCATTTTCAATTTCAAATGAACAAGAAGTATTTCTATCTATTGATATAGAATCAATTGAATTCTTAGTGGTTGACGCAAGCTCTTCTTTATGCCAATATTATATTTATATGTCATTCTATTCATGATCACCCAAAGTATATACTATAGATGAGATCTTTTTCGATACTCTATTTCAATAGATCCAATATGGTTTCGTTTCAAATTGGTAGAGAACAAATAGATATATAGATCTATGTACCTATATAGATAAATACCTATATTCTATCAATATTATAGAAAAAAATAGAATGGAAAAGACCGAAGTCATTGAATCTATTTAAGGATAGAGATCTATCAAAAACTATTTCATTATTGTAATGTAATTATTGTAAAAAAGGAATGAAACGACAAAAATTGAAATCCTGGATATTGAAATTGGAAGAAATACGAAGCTTTCAATATTTATTCAATTCATGGACCGAATTGAATTTGGTGAGATTGTTCACGAAAATAGTTTCCCATCGAGAACGTCTTATTAAGCTCTTTGACTCTCGAATTCTTAGTACGTTGCTTTTACGCGATCTACGTGGTTCAAGAAGCAATCAATCTTTGACAATCAAAGGTGTAGTACTACTTACATTACCAGTCCTTATATATCATGTGAATCAGAAAAGTATGATTGAAAGAAAAAAGTTCTATTCGATGAAACTCTTTCCTATACCTATAAACTATGCTGAACCTAGAAATGAAACATCGGAAGAATATTTCGAGTCTTTCAATAAAAATTTGTTGATCTTTCCGCATCTTTTTCTGTCTTTCCCAAAAGGGAGAAAGATATATCAAAGTCACTTGAGAAATTCGAAAGAGGACGCTTGGGTTCTCTCAAAAAGAAAAGTGTGTGTCATGCCTGCATATAATCAAATTGATTCTTGGGGTTCACGATGGTGGAAGAATTGGATCATAGAAGAGATTCTTCCTAGTTGGAAGATCCCTCAGGGATCAATAGCGAAAATTGAGATGTCATTGAAAGAGAAAGATGTGGAACATCTAAAGGGTTTTTTTGAATTCTATATTGATGATCTGATCCGCAAAGACTATGATTGGGAATATCATTTCGATCGTGTTTTTATGAGAAATAAGCAGGACACGATCGACTTGAGCTCGAAGCAGCAAGTCGAAATATTAGGTAATAATCTAATCTGTTATCTCATGTCCGCTTTTTGTGAAAAAATGCTATTCGAAGCGGAGGGTCCATTCAAGCAGCAGAAATCGAAATCAATTGTTGAATCGAATAATATTAAGCATTTCTCCCATCTTCGATTATCCTATCAAGAAAAATCAGAATGGGGACCGCGTTGGTGGAAAAAGAATATGTTTCAGATCTGGAATAGTTGGGGTGAATCTGATCAAATTATTGCAGAATCTTCCATTCTCTTTCAAGAGAAAGGGTATCTCTCTTTCCAAAATTATGCTGAATTTTGGCAATTCTATAAAGATTCTTTTGTTAGTTGGGAGAAAGATCAGCAGAAATTGGAACTTTCGAAGGACATTTTAAAAGAGAAATTCATTCAGTTGAATGATGTGAACAATGATCAGCTTTTTAGCAAGATACAGAATTTATTGTTGGATATTCTATACAATTTCTCAGAATCTATTTTCATTAAAGTCAATCATTCTAGCCAATTTAAAAGATCTTATAATCGATCCATCGATCATTTCGATCCCATTAGTGAAAATTCAGAATATGGCACGAACATGAACAAAAAGGATGAGATAATCTCAGAGAATCAAAGACCGATAACTTGGGAGACTCATTCGGAGAGGGATGAGAAAGATATCGATTCGGAGATAGATTTGACTCTCAATTTCACTGAGAATGAGTATTGGGAACCTGAAAAAGATCTTTGTGAACGGATTTTCACAAATGGATATATAAATAAAACGGAGATCGAGCAACTAAAAGAAAGATCAATTCTTTGGGATCCTTCTTCTTCTATTCGAATAGAAAGAACAAAAATAAAATCAGATTTGTCCTCAAAGTGTCTCTCAGAAGATTCTCCGATCTATTGGACGAAAGAACTATTTACGGAAGATAAAAAGTCTATAACAGAGAATTTGTTTCCAAAGGAAAGGAAAAGATTCATCGAGAATTTCACAAAATCAATTCGTTCTTATTTTTTTGACATATTGTCAATAGATGAACCGTGCATGGGTTCTAGTGTTACTAAGAAGCCTATTGAAAATTTCAAATTATTGAAAGGGCAACAAGATGTTTTTTTCAGATATTTCAGGGGCTCAGAAAAGAATGGGATAATTGATCCGTGGAAGATAAGAACATATTTTCAAAATCCTTCCTCAAATTGTGCTATTTCATTAGATCCCGGATGTAATATGATTAGAAAAAATCAGAGGGATATAAACAAATTAAATTGTATTCTCTTTATGAACCGGAGTTTGTCTCGGAATCGATTTTCTTCATTCTGTGATCAAAACAAAGAACAATACATATTCCACAACAATTTACGATTTAAAAAAAGAGTTCTAAAAATAACAGATCAATTCGCTCTATTAATAACTAAGCCTAATCAGGTTTATGATAATACACTTGCTCCTGATATTGATTATCACGTGAATCAATTCTATGAACTGAACAAGAATAGATTCTTGGATCAGATCTTCAACCACAAGAATAAATTGAAGAATCAATCTTTATTGATCCTACTCAATATTACTGATAAAGAGAATGAATATTTAGATCGAATAATCGAAAAAGAATTGATCCAAATCTCTTCCAAAAAGGGTTCAGAAATAGGAACCCCTCTTAACAATTACAGAACTGAAACTTCAAATTGGTACAAATTGATTCGATATAAGATTCACGGGCATTTGAAAAATGCATTCAACAAATTATATTCAATGAACGGGTCCAGTCGCAATTTAAAGGATCAAATTCGAACAAATTGGATAGAAAATGAAAATTTGAATAATGTATCGAAAGATACAATTAACCGACATCCATCAAATTGGAGAAAAGGTCAAAAAGAATGGTTTGATCATTCTATTCTTCGAACTGATAAATGTATCAATCGGAATTTGAATGTGTACAAATGGTCCAATCAGACCGAATACTTGAAGAGATGTTCGAAACATCTTGTTTCTAAACAAAACGATTTGAAAATAGTGTTCGATCCGATTGAATCATGTGCTAATAGAGATTCAATTGGTTGGTCTGGAAGTCCCAACAAAAAAGATTATTCTAAGTTTTCTTTGATTGCTGAAAATACTGTGAAGATCTTTCTTTCTAAGAAATCCATTTCTCATTCGGCTATTTTCATTCCCGAGTTTTTCATTGATAAGTTAAAGGGTATGAATGATCAACTCTTCAATAAGTTGTTAAAATCAATTGGTGTTCGAATCGTTCATTTAAAAACATTCAAACCCTTTCTTTTGGATAACCATAATCTTTCACAAAGATCGAAATTCTTGATCGACGAAAGAACAGTAGCACAATTTTTCTATCATGAGATGCCGGTGAATCGATTTATTATTGACTTATTCGAGAATGAAAAGAATTGCATGGAATTGTTCGATAACACTGATTTTTCGACGATATCCAACGATCGAGACAACTGGTTGAATCCCGTAAAACTATCTAATCAAAGCTCATCGAGAGCTTCTTTTTACAAAGCAAATACACTACAATTCTTCGATTATTCACATCATCCTCGGTTCAATTATAAGAAAAGATTACCTTATTATATGGAAAGGATTCATACAAAAAATCATAATCTTACATATGGACAATTATTCAATATTTCGCCCATCCACAGCAATCTATTTTCTTTGTCCATTAGTGAAATAAGACCTGTTCACTTGGAGAAAGATACTATTTCACTTATAAAGTCACAAGTATCTAACATATTCTTACCTAAATATTTGCAACAAAGCGGTAACCAAACGTTTGTATCAATCTATGACTTGTACAAATCTTTCGATTTACTAACTCGATTGAATCCATTTGTTCATGATAAAATAGATATTTCCTCGATCGAAGAGATTTCTACAACGCCTTTAACGAGAGAACGAATAGCCAATTTCGAAAAAACTTCTTGTCAGCCCTTCTTAAATAGATCCGATTTAGAAGAAAACAACTTCGATCAGTACCTTAAGGGGGGTTTCAGTTCAAACATGGGTCTTATTCAAACTCAATCTTATCGAGATGATTTACTATCCGAAATCTTTCTAAAAAGAAAAGATAAGAACCAGGAAATGCTTCATCGGATTCGAGATCGGTTTGTAAAATCTAGTTCAACAGAAGGTTCAAAAAACAGAATTGAGAACAAAGCCATAGATAAAAGAAGCACCCTTTTCAATTTCTCTAAAGAGGAACGGAATCTCTTACCATTTTGTTCACCGCGTTTTAATGAACGTGCTAAGAAACAAGAGATGCATAGGATCTCTCAAATAGAGAGTCTTTTTAAAAAATGGGATTTGTTCCGAGCATATACGCCATGGCTCTTGACTTCTGCATGGTGGAAATATCTTGAGAATCTACTTCTAGAGACTTTTCCGGAGATATTGCTAAATAGCAGTGATCAACTTGTATCTATTTTGCATGATATTATGCATAAATCGAATCTATCGTGGGCAATTTCTCATCAATTATGGGCACTTCTACAATGTAATCTGAGAACCAATATCTTGGATAAGTTTTTTTCTTTATGGAATCTTTGTTCATTCAAGGAAATGATTAATCAAAAGAATGAGTCATCGGTTCTATCTATATGGGCACATCTGAGATTGCTGAATGCTCGGGAGTATGAATATTCGATCCTTATCCTTTTTTTCGTCCTTGGATATTTCGTTCTTCGATATTCTTTCGTTGTTTCCTCAGCCTTTATTGAGTTACAGATACACCTTGAACGCATCAAAGATTTAATGGATCCGTCATACGCGATCGAGTTGCAAAAACTGATGGATCATCCTTTGCCTGGTCTGCTTTTCTCTATGGATATAAGGGACATATCCATCTATTTTCTGGACGAATTGATCTATTCTATGAGGAATAGAAAGTTTTATTCACCTATAAGAAGAGAGTTGAACAGATCGTGCTTCAGCATGGATATCTCTGGAAAAGAGAGAGAATTACTAGTTCAGTTTCTAATAACAGAAAAAAACATCTCTCAATTTGGATCGAATTTGACTCACAGTCATAATTTCTTCAAGAATGAATTTGATTATCAAATCACTGAACAGCCGGGACTTATTTACCTGATCTATTTAGCCGACACTTATCAGAAAGATCTAATGAATCACGAGTTCGATCAATCTCGTTTAACAGAAAGATGGGTCTTCCTCGCTTTTTGTCGGAAGATTACCTCTTCACAAATCTTTAGGGGTTTGAACCTCACATTTCATGGAAAACCTTTCTCACTCCACTTAGGATCATCCCTTTCCAAAGGGATTTTACTGATAGGTCCTACGGAAACCGGACGATCCTATTTGGTCAAGGGTCTAGCAGCAGACTCTTATGTTCCTCTGGTAAGAATATCCCTAAACAAGTTCCTGTATGACAAAGGTGAATATTCTAATTTCCTCGATATACGAAGTATGAATAATGTGGTGCAAAAAATGCACCAATTCAATCTCACCTTCGAATTGGCAAAAAGAATGTCCCCTTGCATAATATGGATTCCAAACATTCATGAACTGAATGTCAATTACTTAACTCACTTTTTCCTTGGTTTATTAGTGAACCATCTCTCTAGAGATGATGAGAAAGATTCTACTAGAAATCTTCTTGTTATTGCTTCGACTCATATTCCTAAAAAAGTGGATCCAGCTCCAATAGCTCCAAATCGATTAGACAGATCAATCAATGTTCGAATGCTTCCTATCCCACAACGACAAAAGGAATTTCCTATTCTTTTACGCAGCAAAGGGTTTGACTCGGAAAAAGAGTTGTCTTGTCCCAAGGAATTTGGATCTAGAACCATAGGTTCCAATGCACGGGATCTAGCAGCACTTGCCAATGAAGCCTTATCAATTAGTATTACCCAAAATAAATCAGTTATAGGCACTGATACAATTAGATTAGCTCTTTATAGACAAACTTGGGGTTTGCAATCTATAGATAATCAGGTTGGATCCGGTCAAAATTACGAAATACTTCCCTATAAGGTGGGAAAAGCTGTTATACAAAATACACTTAGAAGGAATTCTTCTATGAATCCTCTATCTATTAATAATGAATTATGGAAGAAAAGGTTTTCTTATTTGTCCAAATGGTATTTAGAACCTTCTATTGCTGGAACAACTATGAAGGAATTGACCATACTCCCCCATATTTTGGGTTGCTTGGCCGGATCAGCAGCTCGAGATTCCTGGTTTATATCGGGACAAAATAGAGAGAATTGGATTCCTCTCGATAGATTCGCTGAGCATGATTTCGATTTAGCTTCTGGTCTTTTAGAAAGTCTTCTGGTGGAGTTTCCATGGTTAGGAATATGCCGGGGTAAGCCTGATAAGAATCAAATCACATTTGCTCCTCAGCCCAAAACGAGAAATCATCTCAATGTGATGCGAAAAGGGGTTTATTCTATGGTCAATAAAATGTTTATATATAAAGAATATGAATTGAAGTTTCAACAAGAAACTCCCGGCGCAAAACAAATGGATGAAAAATTAGTCAATAACATAGTTTGGGCTCCTAGGATCTGGCGTCTTAGTTTTCTTCGCAGTAATCTATTTGATCGTACAAAAAGACCCAATGAATTGGGATTTTCGTATCAGTTCGGATTGTTTCAAGAGGAGCAGGCCAGTTACTGTAAAAGGGTTAGAGAGAATTTAGAGTCTCTCCAAAAAGGACCACATAAAAAGGGGTTTTATGTTCATGAGAGAAATCATTCTAACGCAAGACAAAAGAATCTACAACATATACAGTCTCAATTGGAAGATATATCATTACAAGAGCGGTTTGAAATAGGAATATTTCAATTTTCTATACAATATCAAATGCGATCTAAATCCTCTAATAAACCAATGTTCTTTCTAGGAAGACGATTTCTTTGGGATCCCACAGGTTTTCTATTTCAAGATCAGCACCTTGTGTTTTCACGTCGGGAATTTTTTGCAAATGAAGAAATGCTGAGAAGGCTTTATATTACTTACGGTTCAATAAGAAGACAAGAAAAACATCTCTTCCCTAAAAAAAGTATCCAAGGTGCTTTTCATAGATATAATTCAAAATTCATGACCAATTCGGTCATAAATTCGTGGAAACAATTGCCTCTTGCAGAAAAGGAACATATTGAGGCTTTCAAACGCATTCAAGCAATTGGTATCCGATTGAAACGTATACAGCCATATACTCCTACATTTCTATATCAACGTTGGTTGATTGAAAATCCGCAAGAAAAGGTTGATCGCTTCGAATTGTTAATTCATCGCCAAAGATGGCTTGAAACCAATAGTTCATTATCGAATGAATCTTTTCTTTATAATACTCTATCCGAGAGTTATAAATATTTATCAAATCTGTTCCTATCTAACAGAATGTTATTGAATCAAATGACAAGGACATTGTTGAAAAATAGATGGCTTTTTCCGAAGGAAATTGAACACTTAATTCATACAACAAAAGATAGATTTCACATATCTATTTTAGCCGGAAAAATCTGTCATCATCGATGAAAGGGCAATGAAATGAAGTAGAACGAAATTGACCGGGTAGTAGGGTCGTGGAAACAAATGAGAAGTTCTACATCTGCTTCGATTTCAGATCCTATTCGAAAATGAATCCTTTCTCGGTCTTGTCCAAGAATGGAAAGTATGTTAGAAGAAGAAAAAAGAAGAACAAAGAGTTGATAGATCTTGAATTTGAAGATAGATTCCTTATTCCGAGATCTCGACCGTGTAAGAGTGAGCATAGCAAGGAATATGAGCCAAGTCAATTTGATTGAACTTAATGAGATATTCTCTACTATGCTTACCCCTTATTTCTTCGATTTTGGTTCTGGTACTCTTTTTTTTTCTTACACTTCCCATTCGGAAGAAAGGATCCCTTATTTGCCTATAGAGTCACAGGATTCAACATTGGTATAGTCGTTTAAGTTCGATCGCAACTCCCGGATCTTGCAAAACTTTAAGAGGGGTATATAGATTCTCCTCAATCTATGTCCTTAATTGCGTATACCTCATAATTAGTAAGAAACAAGCTTCATGCATTCTTTAATGGACATAAAAAGAAATAGAAACATTCCACCTGAGATTTGGTCTTTTTCATTTTTTCATTCAATTTCTCCCATATGTTCCTTTGTGGAATGTACTCCATCTGTTGGGTCACGGGGGGGGCATTTTCCCAGAAGTTTCTATTGATCTACCTGCATTTGTGTGATTCCTGTTGAGGTATCTACTCGGGGGATGGGTGCAGGGCGGACCATTTTGAAATGGACTTCTCCATTCATTAGATAGAGAAGATCGCCAAGATCTTGTGATCCACTGTCGAACCTATTCCAACAGCTTTAACTCATATCGTATATAGGGAATCGTCGGAATACTTCGTATCAACAGATATCGAAGAAATCGATCTCGGTACATTGAGATAATCAATTAGATCCGATATTTGTTATTGAATTGCTCATTCAATAAGCATTCTCAATATTATGCCTTGAAGAGGACTCGAACCTCCACGCTCTTTAGCACGAGATTTTGAGTCTCGCGTGTCTACCATTCCACCATCAAGGCATCCCGAAAGTGAATCATATTCCATGAGTATGATATCTATATTACGATCATCTATCATTATAGATGGAATGTAGAATCTATGACAAAGATAGAGTATTGGGGTATTTATATCGATCGGTTATATAGGTCCAAGCCTAATATATCACCAACTTCTTTCGATTTTCATTATCCGGAGGATATTTCATATACATCAAAAATATGCACGATCGAACATCTTTTCTTTTTCGATTCAATAGAAGCCTAGAGAAGCGAACATGGTACCCAAATAATGATATGTCAAAAGCAGGTTCGATCATATGTGCGCATATATCGATTCCTAAATAGAATGGAACGACGTAGATATCTATCTACATACGTTCGAATGACCTTTTCCCATAATGAAAATGTACATAGCCCTATTAATAACCCTATTCTAGTCTAGAATGAACTTCTAATTCGATGATCAAGTTGATCTCATAATTAGAAGTTCATCTCAGAATCTCGGCCTATTCCCATTTTGGGCGGGACAAATCGACTAATTCTTCCGGATTGAACGAATAAATAGACCTTAAAATAAGGTATCCTGAGCAATTGCAATAATTGGGTTCATTACTATTCCCAGTGTAGTAGATGCTGTTACACATACAATCATACTCAATTCGATAGAATTTTTTGATATGAAAGAAGATGGAGATCTTCTATAATTTTGCACGTGAGGAGTTATTTCTTTGTTTCGCTCAGTCATTAATAACTTGATTATTTTTATATAATAGTATATAGAAATAACGCTCATAAGGGGTCCTATCGAAACCAATAAATATGAGCCTGCCTGCCACCCGCACCAGAATAGATAAAGTTTTCCAAAAAAACCTGCTAATGGAGGAATACCTCCTAAGGATAGTAAACATAAAGCTAAAGAGAAAGCCGAAAAAGGATCTTTCGTATATAATCCTGCATAATCTCGAATGTTATCAGTTCCTGTGCGTAGACCAAATAATACAATGCAAGCAAAAGTTCCTAAATTCATGAAAATATAGAACAGCATATAAGTTATCATGCTTGCATATCCATTCTTTGAGTCTCCAGCAATTATTCCAATAATGATATATCCAATTTGACCCATGGACGAATATGCAAGCATACGTTTCATGCTCGTTTGGGTAATAGCAATTAAATTGCCTAATATCATGCTAAGAATAGCTAATATTTCCAAAAGAAGATGCCATTCGTTCGATGAAAAGTAGAAAATAAGATCGAAAATTCGAGTGGCTAAAGCTGAAGCAGCTACTTTCGAAGTAACAGAAAGAAAAGCAACGACTGGAGTGGGAGAGTTAGAGTCGAAAAGAGGATCCCTCACTCCTTTCTCTCATTCAAAACCGTGCATGAGACTTTCATCTCGCACGGCTCCTAAGTGATAAAAAAAGAAGGACATAATCATCTTATTCCTTTTTCATTACCTTCCTCGCGTATGTATAAGACCGAATCGATTCAATTTATAGAAAAGGATTACTAATCCTTAACTTCCCGAGGAATCCTCCATCAGCGGTTCCCATAGTGAATCACTGACTTTCTCGATCTTTTTGACTGTAAGAACAAGTCAAAAAGATTGAGAAATAGAACCATCTGATTTTATTCGTTCTCAATAGCCATGAGATAATCATCTTAGGGTGATCTTTTTGTCGACGGATGCTTCTATTACACTCGTAGTCCTTGAAGGATGAAAACTGACTATGTAGCATTTACATCGAGAATGAAAGTATTGTATACGTCATTAGTCTGATCCTTTGTAAGAACTACCCGTAATAACTGACTTGCAAAATATCTCTGTTTATTCAAAGATATTAGTTATTTTTGACCTTGCTTTACCTTAATTGTTATTTCAACAAAAATCTCGCGAATAACTTTTGGTAAAAGTTATGCCTTAGCCCGAGTGGGGATAACAGTCTTTTTCTCTTCCGCATGTCCATAGAGTTTTTATAGATCTAAACATCTCTAAAAAAGATATATATCCGCTTATTATAGGGGTAATAATTCGTCGAACGAATCGCACTCCTTCATATACGTCAGGGGTCCATTGATGAAAAGGGACTAGAGAAAGCTTGAATCCAATTCCTACAGCTATGGATATGAGCGCAATCAAAATTCCTGGGGAGTTATACATTTGTGTATTTATGAGACCATTTACTACTTCTTGAAGCTCAATCTCTCCCCCGGATAGACCGTATAGCCAAGAAAAACCATAAACCAGAATAGAAGAGCTTGCCCCACCCATAAGTAAATATTTCATAGTAGCCTCATTAGACCGTACATCTCTCTTGGTATATCCAGATAATAGATAAGAACATAAACTGAAACATTCCAGAGCTACGAAGATAGTGACTAAATCATTAGCACCACATAAAACCATTCCCCCTAGAGCAGCTGTTAATAGGAATAACAGGAACTCTGTTATAGCCATTTCTGTACATTTGATGTACTCCACGGATAGAGGAATACATAGAGTTGAACATAGTAAAATGAGAAATCGAAAGATTTTGCTGAAATTGCTCGTTTGGAAATTACCCAAAAAGCTAATCATAGGTTCTTCTCTCCATCGAAATAATAAGACCGTTATGCTCATTACTAAACTTGTTAAAGAGATGAAATAGAACCAAGGTGTATCTTTTTGATCAGAGGTTAGATCGATCATCAGAAGAAGAATTAGGCCGAGAATTAGGATACATTCTGGGAAAATAGAACCTCCATGGAAGAGAAGCAAATGAAACTCTTTCATAAAAATGATCTCAGGGTATAATTGAAAATGAAGTTTTCATTTTGTACATGCCAGATCATGAATTAGTAACTTCATTCAATCTCCGAAAAAGTCTCAATCTTTTTCAACTTTCTATTCTTGGAATAGGAGATTTGCATAATCCTCATGAATAGGATCAAATCTTATCTCAGAATCTTATTCTTTATTAAGCAAGCCCCCCCCCCCGAGAGGGCTTGGTTGATCTAGGATTTATGTTTCATCCTTGTTTTCTTTTATCTTTCGTTCGTTCCGATAGACATATTGATCAATTTCGAAGAAATATTTCTCTTTCGAATCGATCTATCTGTATAGATCAGATAGATCTATCCATATAGATAGATCTCGATCCTGTTCATAGATTAACGGAAATGTGCAAAAGCTCTATTGGCCTCTGCCATTCTATGAGTCTCTTCCTTCTTGCGTATAGCATTGCCATTCCCTCTGGCGGCATCCATTAATTCGTAACTCAATTTGAAAGCCATATTTCGACCCGGCGGACGTTTTCGAGATGCCCCTAATAACCAACGAATGGCAAGTGCTTTTCCTTGTGTAGATCTGATTTCAACGGGAACTTGATAAGTCGATCCACCTACACGTCTTGCTTTTACTGTTACATTGGGAGTTACTCCCCGTATCGCTTGGCGTAAAACAGATAGTGGATTTTTTTCTGTCTTTTGTTGAATATTTTTCATGGCTCGATAAAGAATTCGATAAGCCAATGATTTTTTTCCATGTCTAAGAATACGGTTAACCAACATGTTAACTAATCGATTCCGATAAATTGGATCGGATTTTGCAGTTTCTTTTTCTGCAGTACTTCGACGTGACATGAGTGTGAAAAGGGTTCAATAATCCATTTCATAAAGGCTAAAAATGAATCACTTATTTCGGCTTTTTGACTCCGTATTGTAGGGTGGATCTCTAAAGGTATGAAAGATCTCCCTCCAAACCGTACATACGACTTTCATCGAATACGGCTTTCCACATGATTATATAGGTAGATATGAGATCTATTCTTTATGTATATAATTCTGTTTACTCACTTTAAATTGAGTATCCGTTTCCTTCCTTTTTCTTGCTATGATTGGAAATCTCGTATTTTACATATCTGTACGATCAAGTCCTTAGGTTCCCAAAAGAGTGTAAAAAAAAAAGTGTTTCAAATCATTGCTATTTGACTCGAACCTGTTCTAAAAAAGTCGAGGTATTTTGAATTGCTTGTTGACAAGTCGGGGAAAACTTATGAAATGATTTCAATATTGAACCTTAGACGTATAATAGTTCCAAATCTCTTTAGAAATAAGATCTTTTGTCCTATGGTAGCCTGCTCCAGTCCCCTTACAAAACTTTCGTTATTAGGTTAGCCATATACTTCACATGTTTCTAGCAATTAACATGGCATCATCATAAAATGATACAAGTCTTAGATAAGAATATACAACGCACTAGAACGCCCTTGTTGACGATCTTTTACTCCGACAGCATCTAGGGTTCCTCGAACAATGTGATATCTCACACCGGGTAAATCTTTCACCCTTCCCCCTCTTACTAATACTACAGAATGTTCTTGTAAATTATGGCCAATACCAGGTATATAAGCAGTGATTTCAAATCCAGAGGTTAATCGTACTCTGGCAACTTTGCGTAAGGCAGAGTTCGGTTTTTT